ATAAATCAGTATAGGTATATACTGTACCAAATCACTTTAATTAAATTTGTTTAGCATCCATGGCTGAATGGTTAAAGCACCCAACTCATAATTGGAGAATTTGCGGGTTCAATTCCTGCTGGATGCACGGGGATAGTATAGTAAAAAATATATTCATTTGAATAATTAGTAATTATTGAATAAGAATAATTAGGAATATTGAAAAAAGTTAATATTAAGTGGAAATTTAACCAATGAAGAATTATAAAGTATTAAAAAAAAATGTTAGAATTACCTGGACAATTACATAATAATTTTTTGCTTCTCCAAATACAAACCTTGTAATAAATGGGAGGAATTATGGATAAGGTGAAAAAACCAGTACTTACAGAAAAAACTATTCGTTTGTTAGAAAAAAAACAATATAGTTTTGACGTTGATTTAAAATCTAATAAGACTGAAGTTAAACATTGGATTGAAAAATTTTTTAATGTAGAGGTAAGAGCTATGAATAGTCATCGACCCCCAGGAAAAAAGAAATATGCGGGTTCAATAGTAACACATTCGGTTCGTTACAAACGAATGATTATCACGCTTAAACCTGGTTATTCTATTCCACTATTCCCAAACGAATAAAATTTTATTTTCGTTTCTATCTTTGAATACCCTCTGATATGGCCATCCGTTTTTATAGAGACTATACTCCAGGCGCACGTGATCGATTAGTTGTTTCAAGTTCTGAAGGAACAGTTCGATTCAAACCTCAAAAAAATTTAATCTCTGGCTTTACTTGTAGAAAAGGCCGTAATAACAGAGGAATTATTACTAGTCGACATAGAGGAGGCGGTCACAAACGTTTGTATCGTCAAATTGATTTTCGACGAAGTAAAAGAGGTATATCCGGAAGGATTGTTACCGTGGAATATGACCCTAATCGTAATGCATACATATGTCTTGTACACTATGAGGATGGTGAAAAGAAGTATATTTTACATCCAGGAGGAATTAAAATTGGAGATACCATTATTTCCGGGCCAATGGCTACTATTTTAATAGGAAATGCCCTACCTTTGAGTGCGGTTTGAATTATTGATTTACGTGATTGGGGACGAACCAATTGGGTTTGAGGCAAAACCTATAAATCTATCACTGAACCAGCTGTACTACTGTAGTAGGGAAACCTTGGAAGGAAACTGAAGAGGAACAATAGCGGGTGTAACAAAGCTCAATAGTTGTTTTTTTATCAATAAAATTATTGACTTGGAAGATAAGATAATATGAAGAAGACTTTATTGTTTCAAGCATAAGCAATACTGGGTATGTAAGGGCGGCCCTTGTTTCTAGACAAATATTTTGCAATAAACAAGTCACTCACATTCGATTTGGAGGTCGAAGGCAAATTCGAAGCTAAACAGTGAGAATGTATCTTTACAATAAGAATAAATTAATATTGAATATGCCTTCTAAGTTATCCAAAACATAAAAATATGTTAGCGTAATTTGATAAAGTCTTTCGTTCTGATGCTGCATGATGAACATAAGCCAGATGATGGAGAATACAACCTGGGATGTGAGAATAAATAAGAATATTAAAAACTTGAAATTCCACTTATTCATCAAAATAAACTTCATTATTTAATTGGATAAATGATATTTTATACATCTAGAAAGCTGTATGCCTTGAGAAAGGCTTGTACAGTTTGGGAAGAGATTTCTATTCTTAATGGATAGGAGTCTACTTCAACCAATATGCCTTTAGGCACGACTATACATAACGTAGAAATAACACCTGGGAGGGGTGGACAATTAGCTAGAGCAGCAGGTACTGCGGCAAAGCTTATTGCAAAAGAGGGTAGATTGGCTACATCAAGATTACCATCCGGAGAAGTTCGTTTAATATCTCAGAATTGCTTAGCTACCGTTGGGCAGGTAGGCAATGTTGATGATAATAATCGGACCCTGGGTAAAGCTGGATCTAAACGCTGGCTGGGTAAACGCCCCAAAGTAAGGGGAGTAGTTATGAACCCTGTGGATCATCCTCATGGAGGTGGTGAAGGTAGAGCTCCAATTGGTAGAAAAAAACCATTAACTCCTTGGGGTCATACTGCACTTGGTGGGAGAAGCCGAAAAAATCATAAATATAGCGATACTTTGATTCTTCGTCGCCGTAGAAATAGCTAAGTGAACTAAACAAAAAGAACAGAAGGTAATTGGCAATGGCACGTTCACTGGAAAAAGGTCCTTTCGTAGCTTATCACTCGCTGAAAAAAATTGAAAATCTCAATGTAGAGGAGGAAAAAAAAATAATAGTAACTTGGTCTCGTGCATCTACCATTGTACCAATTATGGTTGGTCATACAATTGCTGTTCATAATGGACAAGAACATTTACCCATTTATGTCACAGATCGTATGGTAGGTCACAAACTGGGAGAATTTGCACCTACTCGAATTTTTCGAGGGCATGCCAAAAATGATAAAAAATCTCGTCGTTAGTTTAGGGGTAACGCATAATGAAAATTGGAAATGACTCGAATAAAGAGGTTAAAATTTTTGTTAAAAATATACATATGTCTGCTTATAAACTACGCAGAGTAGTTAATCAAATTCGTGGTCACTCATATGGGGAAGCAGTTATGATATTAGAATTTATGCCTTATAGAGCATGTTATCCCGTATTGAAATTAGTTTCCAATGCAGCAGAAAATGCTAATCATAAGATGGGCTTGCGCAAAGCTGATTTATTTGTAAGTGAAGTTAAAGTAGATGCAGGTAGTTTTGCAAAGAGATTACGACTAAGAGCTCAGGGACGTAATTATCCTATACACAAACCTACTTGTCATATAACTATTATATTAAAAAAAAAATCTGTGTATAAGGAGGAATTATAAGAATAATATTATGCTAATATAAATGGAAGAGGAAGAAATGCATGGGACAAAAGATTAATCCACTTGGTTTTCGGCTGGGCATAACCAAAAATCATAATTCTCATTGGTTTGCAAAACCAAATAATTATTCCGAGTTTCTACAAGAAGATAGAAAAGTACGTAATTGTATAGATAATTATGTACACAGACATGTAAAAAACTCTTCCAATTATGGAGGAGTTGCACGTGTGGAAATTCAAAGAAAAACAGATTTAATTTTAGTAGAGATACATACGGGATTTCCAGCCTTATTAGTAGAAAGCCATGGTCAAGGAATTGAACAAATAAGAAAGGATGTACAACAAAATCTATTAGATTCTAAAATTCGAAGAGTTCACGTAACTTCGACGGAAATAGCAAAACCATATGGGGAACCTAATATACTTGCAGAGTATATTGCTATACAACTGGAAAACCGAGTTGCTTTTAGAAGAACCATTAGAAAAGCCATTGAACTGGCGAAAGAAACAGATATCAAAGGTATTAAAATACAAATTGCGGGACGTCTTAATGGAACTGAAATTGCTCGTGTTGAATGGGCTAGAGAAGGTAGAGTCCCTCTGCAAACTCTACGAGCTCAAATTGATTATTGTTACTATCCAGCCCAAACTATTTATGGAGTATTAGGAATAAAAATCTGGATTTTTCGGGATGAGGAATAATTTAACTTTTTCATCTATTGCATTCTGAATACCGATAATTTGAATCAATTCCAAAAAATTTCCGACCTGCATATACACGTACAAATACATAATTATATTTATCATTGAAATCCTATTGAAATAACATCTCAACAAAGTTGCTATGCTTAGTGTGCGACTCGTTCAAATAGAAGTTGGAGATATAGTGGAAGAGGAATTTTTGTAAGTAGTCAAAAATCTCTAGTTTACACTAAAAACTAACTCATTGCTTCTTTCATATTACTAGAATCTGATAAACCAATTACGAAGTAAGGTTATATTATTTGAAAGGTTTTCCACAAAAAATGAATAGAATAATTTTTGTGAAGCGAAAAACTATTCAGTAATATCGAGAATAAAAATTGAATAATTAAATATTTTTTATTCGAACCGTATGGTGAAGAAAGTAAACCTTCGAAAAACAGTGTGATGAAGCATAATTTTTTTTTGAATTAAATCATCGAATTATTCAATAGTTTCGGATTCCGGTATTAGGAAAGAAAAGCCTTGAGTCGATGAATACTAAGTAAATTTACTCTGTGGAAGAATAAATAAAAAAGGCTCCACTGCGGAGGAGGAACCTAAACGTGAAAACCTAGAAGCTATGGGAACGATGGAACCTATGAACAAATAAAATTGAGACTTATTGGACTTGTTCATTAGATGGGATGGCGAAATAAACCAACGATAGATAGAATTACAATTGGAAAAGCTATGAGTGAATGGGCTCAAGCAAATTTTACGTCGATACTTAAGAGTAAATATTCGCCCGTGAGAATTTGATTACAGAATATAATTACATAGAAATAGGATTGTACTATATTTTATTGACTTGAGTGGGAGAATTCTGTTAAAAAAAGCTAATTTGCAGATTCAAAATGAGTTAATTTGTATCCCTATTTGAGTAAAAAAAAGTATTTCCTTCTCCTGCTGATGGGATATTATACATATATAATCTTATTCACGGGGAGCCGGATGAAGGAAAACCTTCATGTCCGGTTTTGAAGTAGGGATGATACACAAAATGAAGTCATCGACTATGACCCTAAAAGAACAAAATTTCGTAAACAACATAGAGGAAGATTAGGAGGAGTATCTACTCGAGGCAATCGTATTTGCTTCGGAAGATTCGCCCTTCAAGCACTTGAACCTGCTTGGATTACATCCAGACAAATAGAAGCGGGGCGACGAGCAATTACTCGTTATGCTCGTCGTGGCGGTAAGATTTGGATACGTATATTCCCCGACAAACCTATTACTGTGAGACCTGCAGAAACGCGTATGGGTTCAGGAAAAGGATCCCCAGAATATTGGGTATCTGTTGTTAAACCTGGTAGAATACTCTATGAAGTAGGTGGGATACCAGAAACTATTGCTAGAGCAGCTATGAAAATAGCTGCATACAAAATGCCTGTACGTACTCAAATTATTGTTGCTACACCTATTGAAATGCAGAACCAATAAAATTTTATATAAATATAAATGCAATGTTTTTCACTATGAAATAATTAATAATAATTAAATATTTAAAATAGATAGATTAACCTATTCTAATTTTTCCTTGCAAAACCCCCAAAAAAATAAAGATTTTTAGGGGGAATATCATTTCTCTAATCTAAATAAATAAATATGATTCAACCTCAAACGTATTTGAATGTAGCAGACAACAGTGGAGCTAAAAAACCAATGTGTATTCGAATTTTAAAAGCTAGTAATCGTAAATATGCAAATACTGGTAACGTAATTGTAGCGGTAGTTAAAGAAGCAGTACCAAATATGCCTCTTCGTAAATCAGAAATAGTTAGAGCTGTAGTTGTACGTACCTGTAAAGAACTAAAACGTAACAATGGAATGATAATACAATTTGATGACAACGCAGCAGTGATCATCAATCAAGAGGGAAATCCTAGAGGAACTCGAGTTTTTGGTCCAGTTGCTCGAGAATCAAGAGAATTCAATTTTACTAAAATAGTTTCATTGGCTCCTGAAGTATTATAAACGATAATAATAAATCTATTCTTTCGAGTTTATAATACTCCAATAAATAATTGGAATTATTATAAACTTGAATAAATACAATGTGTATAACCGTGCGTTAAAATATATTGTTGAGTTACTGCCCATTCTCCCGCCGGACCACAAACCAGAATACTTTTGAATCAAGGATTCGAAAGGAAAAGAAAAAAATACTAAATTTTTTACAAAGCATTTAACTAATTGATTCTGCCCGTTATTCCATAGTGTCCATCCGTTATTCGAGAAACAAACATTTTTATAAACATTTTTATAAACATTTTTATAAACATTTTTATAAACATTTTTATAAACATTTTTATAAACATTTTTATAAACATTTTTATAAATTAATCCAGATATTTTTCAGGCATATTTCCATCATTTCCAAAAATACTTAGAATGTTTATTTATACCAATAGTAAGAAAAATTTCATGGGTAACGACACCATTGCCAATATGATTACCTCCGTAAGGAATGCTAACCTGGGAAAAGAAGAAACAGTTCGAGTACCAGCTACTAATATTAATAGAAGCATTGGAAAAATTCTTTTACAGGAGGGTTTCGTGAAGAACCTTGGGGAACTTCGGGAGGGTACAAACCATTTTATGATCTTAACCTTGAAATACCGGGGGAGGAAGAGAGAGCCATACATAACTACTTTAAGACGTATTAGTAAACCTGGCTTAAGATTGTATTATAATTATAAAAAAATTCCTAAAGTTTTAGGTGGAATGGGAGTGGTAATTCCTTCAACTTCTTGCGGAACCATGACGGATCGGGAGGCTCGACAAAAACAAATTGGAGGAGAAATACTATGTTATGTGTGGTAATCCATTAAATTATAAAATCATTCCGCGCGGAGAGTTTCTTCGGAACAAAAACTAACTAATACTATATAAATTTATATTAGTTAATGGAAGGAGATTTTCCCCCTGATGAAAAAACAAAAATTGATTGACATGGAAGGTGTAGTTACTGAATCGCTTCCCAATACCATGTTTCGAGTTTGCCTAGATAATGGATGTCAGGTCTTAACCCATGTTTCAGGAAGGATGAGACGTAATTACATACGAATACTACCTGGGGATAGAGTAAAAGTAGAATCAAGTCCTTATGACTTAACTAAGGGACGTATAACCTATCGGTTTCACACCAAATCATCAAATGATTAGATAAAAAATTATCTTTAATTTTTGGTAGGACCAAAAGTTGGGAGTGATACGCAAGACAATATTGTTATAGGAAGAATTTACATTCCTTAATTGATATTAGTAATTATATTTAAATAGGAATTACAGAAACGAAAATTCGTGCTTCTGTTCGTAAGATTTGTGAGAAATGTCGACTAATCCGTAGACGGAGAAGAATTATGATAGTTTGTTCCAATCCGAAGCATAAACAAAGACAAGGATAATATACTCAATAAATTAATTAGGGGGGGGGAAGAGAAAAAAATATTTTTTATGAATAATAAACTCTTACAATATTTATTTTTTTTTCCACCTCATTAAACAATTTTGTAATTCGGTACAGATTTGCGTAAAATAATTATAGATTTATACATAATTTAAACAATGCCAAGACTTATTAAAAAAGTAGGTAGTCTACGTAGGGGTAAACGTGGAGTACCAAAAGGAGTTATTCACATTCAAGCAAGCTTTAATAATACCATCGTGACTGTTACAGATGTACGAGGACAGGCTGTTTCTTGGTCTTCCGCCGGTGCCTGCGGATCCAGAGGTACAAAGAAAAGTACGCCGTTTGCTGCTCAAACTGCAGCAGAAAATGCTATTCGTATGTTAATCGATCAAGGGGGTATGGAACAAGCAGAAATTATAATGAAAGGTCCGGGTCCAGGAAGAGACACAGCATCACGAGCTATTCGTAAAAGTGGTGTAGTACTGAGTTTCGTACGTGACATAACTCCTATGCCACATAATGGGTGTAGACCCCCCAAGAAAAGACGTGTATAAATATAAAATATAAAAAGGAATAATTATTTAATGAATGATTTAGATCTAAATCTAGTACCACCTACTGCTGGATCTGCATACTGGAGATGCGTGGAATCCAAAGTAGAAAGTGAGCGTCTTTTTTATAGTCGTTTCATCCTATCCCCATTGAAAGTAGGTCAAGCTAATACCATAGGACTGGTCATGCGCAGAGCATTGCTCGGAGAAATAAAAGGAACATGTATCACCTGCGCAAAATTCGAAAACATAACCCATGAATATTCTACAATGGATGGTATTCAAGAATCGGTACATGATATTTTGATTAATTCGAAAGAAATCGTGCTTAAAAGCAAATCCTCTGAAGCTCAAAAAGCATTTATTTCAATTGTTGGACCCAGAAGAGTAACTGCTCAAGACATTGAATTACCAACCAGTGTTGAGGTGATTGACCCCATGCAACACATAGCTACTATTACTAAAAAAGTAAAATTGAATATTGAATTAAAAATTGAAAAAGATAGTGGGTATCGTAGGCAAAACATAGTGGAATATAAAGACGGAAATTTTACTGTGGATGCTGTATTTACGCCTATTCGAAGTGTAAATTATAGTATTCACTGTTTTGAAAGCCACGATAAGAGTATAATGAAAGAAATGCTTTTGTATGAAATATGGAGTAACGGGAGTATCACTCCTGAAGAAGCAATTTATGAAGCTTCTCGAAGTTCAATTAACTTATTCCTTCCCTTTCTACAAGCGGAAAAGGAAAAAGAAGATTTTAAAGGAGAGGATATACATGAATCTAACGCGCTTCATCCCTCCGTGTCGATCGTGGTGGATCAAATGGCAAAAAAAGTTACTTTCCAACATATTTTTATTGAACAATTAGAATTATCCCCAAAAGCTTATAACTTTCTAAAAAAAATTAATGTACATACTATATCAGACCTTTTGGATTATAGTCAGGATGATCTAATGAAAATGAAAAATTTTGGAAAAAAATCTGTTGAGCAAATATTAGAAGCTTTGCAAAAACGTTTTGGGATGCGTCTACAGTAAATAAACCAGATGTTTAATGAATATAACTTTATTAAATATTTCTTTTATTAGTACAAGACAAAACATTAATTACTTAATGTATACATACTTCGATTGGTTGGGAACATTAGTAAAACCTATTGGAGGAAATTCAATTATTTTCCTCCAAGTTAGGTTTTACTCTTAATAACTTATGCTTCCCGATTAAAAAAAATCTATTTTTTTTAATTAATTATTTGATAATCCAGGGATTATTTGCTTTTGAAGCGAGTTCTCCATAGGTATTATAATCTTGAATAAACAAAATTTAGTTTGATAATATTCTTTTTTTTAGGGTCGGATATTCTACATTAAAAAAGACCCAAGGTTAACGATTTATCAATAGGTAGAGCTGCCCCGATACCCAACCAAGGAGCCACTGCAGTACCTGCTGAAAAAACTGTTGTAGCTACTGGACGACGAAACGGATTTTGAAATTTATTAACATTTTCCGGGAGAGGTACTACCAATAATCCTGCGGGTACTGCAGCCATTAGAAGAACACCTAATAATTTATTAGGTACTGTACGAAGTATCTGAAATACTGGGGAAAAATACCATTCAGGCAATATTTCTAAAGGAGTGGCAAATGGATTTGCAGGTTCACCAATCATCGATGGTTCTAAAACTGCTAAACCTACGGTACATGCAATAGTACCTGGAATTACTACTGGAGGAATATACAAAAGATCGTTAGGCCAAGCAGGTTCTCCATAATAATTATGTCCCATACCCTTAGCTAATTTGGCTCTTGATACAGGATCACTTAAGTCAGGTTTTTTTGCTATTGGGATAGGTAAATAGTCAATAATTTTTTTGCTCCCCCCCCCCGAAGAATCGGACATGGAAATTTATTTTCATCCGGCTCAAGCAATAATAATTAAAATCTTTCCTTCCTTTCTTCTAAAATATGGGTAGGCATCTTACAAAGAATCTAATGCTTTTTCCCATATTTCCCACAAAGTAGACTCCATTTCGAGTTATATGCTCATCATCCGAGTAAGCTATAGAATTAAAATAATCATCAATATGCTTTTTGGACAGTCTTATCCCTTATGAGTTACATTTTCATCTTTGTCTCCCCTATGCAGAGAAACTTCCAAGTTTTTTAAACATACTAGGTATTAACTTGTTAATACTTTGGCTTATTCACCCATTTCCTAAGATCCTTCCTTTGCTTCGATGGCACACACTTAAAAAATGCATAGGAAATGATTGCATTTTTTCACCATATTCCTCTATTATTTTTATTAACCTCTTTTTTTTTATTTTTTTTTATGAAAAAAAAAAAATAAAAGAAATGCATTAATAATACATATATCACTTTCACTTACTGGATTTTGCGAAGCCTATTCTTGAATCTGATCATAGAAATAATTCTTTTTTTCTTCCCATCATTCCTAGTACCCAAGTTTTAACCCTCTTATTTCTAATAGGGAAATTGGAATAAAGACACATCTTATTCTGATATTTCGATGTGACGGATCTAGTAGAGTATCCGCATAGCCAATTAAATAATTCAAGTCACACACTCCCATGATCCATCTTCTCTCTAGAAAAAAAAATCTATTTCCAAGTATTGGTCCAAACCTGGTGATGCTTTGAAATAGAAAAAAGATCCATAAAATATTGTTTTAATTTTCAACAGAATATTCATGGCGATGGAATAATTACAAAAAAGTTATTGGCAAAGTATAAGTATTATGAATATTAATCCATCCTTATCAATTATCAATTATCAAATTTTATTCACCTACAAAGGACCTGATATACCTTGTTTGCGAATCATTAGGAAATGCATCAACATAAATACAGCAGTAAGAAGAGGTGATACAAAAGTGTGTAAACTATAGAAACGAGTCAATGTAGATTGACCTACACTGACACTTCCTCGTGATAACTCTACTAAGGGAGATCCTACTACGGGAATAGCTTCGGGTACACCAGTCACAATCTTAACAGCCCAATAACCAATTTGATCCCAGGGTGAAGAATAGCCAGTTACACCAAAGGATACGGTTAATACAGCCAGAATTACACCCGTAACCCAAGTTAATTCACGAGGTTTTTTAAATCCTCCTGTGAGATAGACGCGAAATACATGCAGAATCATCATCAGAACCATCATACTTGCCGACCATCGATGAACTGATCGGATTAACCAACCAAAGTTAACTTCAGTCATTATATATTGAACAGAGGCAAAAGCTTCTGTAACGGTTGGACGATAGTAGAAAGTCATAGCAAAACCAGTGGCTACTTGTACTAAGAAACAAGTTAATGTGATTCCCCCTAAACAGTAAAATATATTGACATGAGGAGGAACATATTTACTGGTAATATCATCCGCAATCGCCTGAATCTCAAGACGCTCTTCAAACCAATCGTATACTTTATGGAGATAGGTGTTTGCGCGCCCCCTCAAAAAACCGTACGTGGGGGTTTCCCTTCATACGGCTTAAGCAAAAACATATTCCTTTTCTATTGTATTCTCCTCTTACTAGTTGTTAAAAAAGCAAATCCTTAAAATAAAGGCTAAATTTTATTCATCAGAGAATAAGGTAGAATTTAATGATACTATATATATATACGTTTTTTTAATGTTTCTCATTGCCTAAAATTCAAGTTGGCTCTCTTCGTTAAATATGGTATTGTCGGCTTTTTGAACGATCTTCCCCCTATTATCGATATATACATATAGAATTTTCCTCTGTTTGTGGAAAACAATAATGTAAAACAAATAAAAAAAAATTATCTTGTTAAAATCTTAATAAATATTATTAAACCTTAGATTTCTACTATACTCCGATGACTTTTTCTCTTAAAAAGGTACAATGGGTAAAACCCTTTTTTATCGTCACTAACTTGATAGGATATGCTTAAAGATGAAAATATTTTCTTATTTTTTTAGGTATGAGCACAGTCGTAAGGAATAGTTAAGGGAAAAATTGAGTGAATAACAAAAATTTCAAGTTATTTAATTTTTGATAACGAAGCTCGCGTAGCATATATAAATAAATTAATCATAGTTTAAATCTTCTTAAATGTCTCTGCGCTTCGGATGCGGACCATTCGATTTGGTACCCGGCAGGGTAAGACCATCCTGTAGAAAGAAAATGACAAATTATTTTGTACTACCAACAATTGATTTGGACAAGTCGCACACCCATATTCTAAAGATCCTTTGATTCAGAATTACACGATTAAACTACCAAAAGGGAAGGATCAATCTACAATTGATAGACCTTCATACTGGATTCGAGGAAGAAGTAGAAAGAAGAACAAACGATTTGTTAATTGTTCTACTTCCTGAAATTCATCTGCCCCAGCCTTCCCTCCGTTTGATAAAGAAGGCTGAGGTTTTTGGAAAAACTTTTAAAATTAATTCCGTTCATTACCAACTTACTGGGATTCCATCTAATGAAACAGAAGAATTATAAAGCTCCAGAATAATAACTGAAAAGACTGCGAATGAAGCCATTGCGACACCCATAATAGGAGTGGTTCCCCATCCAGGAGCTACTTTACCATATTCCGAATTAAGCGGTTTCAATGCATTTCCTAAACCAGTTGATTTTACTTTGGTTCTTCTGGAAATATCACTAATTTGTGTAGCCATAAGATTTACCACATTAGTTGAGATTTATTAACTTTTTGTACTATTATATTGAAAACGGAAACAAACCATTTATTGGGATTACCTAGCAATGGAAACTGCAACCCTGGTCGCTATCTTCATATCTTGTTTACTCGTAAGCTTCACTGGTTATGCCTTGTACACCGCCTTCGGGCAACCTTCTAGAGAACTTAGAGATCCTTTTGAAGAGCATGAGGATTAGTTTGACCGACCTTCCCTAAGGAAGACCACCATAAATGAGAAAGACCACCATATAGGTTTATTAAATCAGAAAGGTCGGTTTGGGAAGGTCATTGGTTTCTCTTATCTATTATTCTTTCTTCCCTCCATTATTTTTGTTATTCCTTTACCAGTAATGCAGAAAAAAAATCATTTTTTTCCCTTACTTGGAACTTTGGGTGGTTCCCGGGAAGAAATAGCGAAAAAAATTATTCCTAGAGTACCTACCAACAGGAATGTATAAACCAATGCTTCCATAAAATTGATTGTATGGCGGGGAAAAAAATGAAGATAGCTTTCGTACTACATCACTTTCGTACTATTATTGATAAATAAGGATATTTAAATATTTTTAATCTATAACCGATGGATTTAATCTTGGAAACACAACATGAATGAGCGATTTCAGAGCAATGTTATACTACAGGTCTCCTAGTAGTTGGATCTCCTAGTTTCTGAAATGTTCCAAATTCGACTTGAGCATCTGAATCAGGATCAATACCGGCAAAGACATCTCTGAACAAGGTTCTAGCACCGTGCCAAATATGTCCGAAGAAGAAAAGAAGGGCAAAAGTGGCATGACCAAAGGTAAACCAACCTCTTGGACTACTACGAAAAACACCATCAGACTTTAGAGTGGCGCGATCAGATTCAAAAATTTCGCCTAATTGAGCGCGTCTAGCATATTTTTTTACTGTGGCGGGATCACTGAAACTAACCCCATCGAGTTCACCACCATAAAACTCAACAGTTACACCTACTTGTTCAATGCTATACTTGGATTCTGCTCTCCTGAATGGAACATCAGCCCTCACAATTCCTTCCCCATCGGCCAGAACTACTGGAAATGTTTCGAAAAAAGTAGGCATACGACGTACAAAAAGCTCATGTCCTTCCTTATCTTTGAAGACGGCATGGCCTAGCCAACCAACAGCTATTCCATCTCCATTGTCCATCGGACCTGCTCTGAATAATCCTCCCTTAGCCGGATTATTACCAATATAATCATAAAAAGCTAATTTTTGTGGAATTTCAGACCAAGCTTCTGATAAACTAAGATTTTCAGCCCTGCTGGATCGAATCCTTCGATCTATTTCTTGTTGAAAAAATCCCTGATCCCATTGGTAACGAGTAGGACCAAATAATTCTATTGGAGTGGCTGCAGAGCCGTACCACATGGTTCCAGCAACAACAAAAGCTGCGAAAAACACAGCGGCAATACTGCTAGATAAAACAGTTTCAATATTCCCCATACGTAATGCTTTGTATAATCGTTGAGGGGGACGAACACTGAGGTGGAATAGACCTGCTAATATACCTAAAATACCTGCTGCAATATGATGGGAAGCTATTCCTCCTGGAACGAAAGGATCAAAACCTTCGGCTCCCCAAACCGGAGCTACAGGTTGTACTTTTCCGGTTAATCCGTAGGGGTCAGACACCCATATTCCGGGACCGAACAGACCTGTTACGTGGAATGCTCCGAATCCAAAGCATAGTACCCCTGAAAGGAATAAATGAATTCCGAAGATCTTAGGCAAATCCAAAGTGGGTTTACCAGTGCGTGGGTCTCGGAACAGATCCAAGTCCCAAAAGACCCAGTGCCAAATAGCAGCTAGAAAAAACAAACCGGATAGCACAATGTGTGCAGCTGCCACACCTTCATAACTCCAAACACCCGCATCGTTTACAGTTTCTCCAGTAATACTCCAACCTCCCCATGACTTTGTTATTCCTAACCGAGTCATGAATGGCACGACAAACAAGCCTTGTCTCCACATGGGATCAAGAATCGGATCGGATGGATCAAAAACTGCTAATTCGTACAAGGCCATTGAACCGGCCCAACCAGAAACTAGCGCGGTATGCATCAAGTGTACAGCAATTAAACGACCAGGATCATTTAGTACAACAGTATGAACACGATACCAAGGTAAACCCATTTGAGTCCCCCTTTCCCCTTACCAAAGATAGGTAGACATCATATGACTTTCTTACGTTAAGAAACTAAAAAAAATTACTACGATGTTGGACTTTAATTTAATTATTCCAAAAGTTTGCAGTAAATTTTACAGTTATGTAGTATTGCTGAAAAGAGATACCAAATTTATCTCTTACAATAAGGATAAGCAGAAATAGTTTAACATCCATGCGTTTAACATCGCAATGGAGATATTGGTAATACTTCCGGGAATACGAGGTAAAAAATAATGCATAGTCGAGAAGTTCAGCATAATGCTTTACTTAATAAAGAATCACAGTATACTTTACATTTTCAAGCATTTTTTCTTTCCCATCTTTCGGTTATTCAGAATGGTGGACCGAGACTAAAAAAAAAGTAAAGTTCGGATTTGTCATCCATTCATTATCCATATGAAATTACCATTTATTACCATTCATTCTGCGTTTTTCGATGTGCAAGATCCTATACAAATAGATAAATAAGTTTCGTTATTAGCATCGGTCTACTGACCCACGCCATAAAAAATTTTGGAAATTCCTATATATAGTATCACGTTTGTTAGTCATTCCTACTAGCAAAACCCATGGAACAAAACTAATATAGAGTTATTTACTGAATATTAGGAATAAAAGAATAAAATTTCCAAAACTTTTTGTATTTCCTACCCCAAAATTTTCTACCTTTCTTGTGATTTGTCCATCATGTTCCTCCTCTTCCACCTAGTTATTTATCGAATTAACTCTCGAGAAGGACAATCATTGCGGAGCAGGTCTCACAAATTTTTGTTTTAGAAAATTTTATGGATTGTTTTCATCCTTTTCTCATTGGTTCTCACCCAATTATTAAATTATATTTTATATTCCAAAAAACTAAATATGGGATGTGGAGTCTTGTGAATATACGGAATGTGAACCCTTAATTAATAAGCTACTTCATTTGTAATGACATTCGTTTTGTCCGAAACCCATATTCAATTCCATACGTATGTACAGAGCTAAGAGTTACGCTTTCGTATTAGAGGGCAATATAATATTTAGCCTCAGGGAAAGAAGAAATGCCCATTGGTGTTCCGAAAGTGCCTTTTCGACTCCCTGGAGACGAAGATGCCGTTTGGATTGACGTATAGTGCGACTCGTTAAACATTTGGTTTTATGGACTCCTCCCGTCATTTCTTCCGATTGAGATGCTTTTACCCACTTAGGATTGGCTAAATTATCAATAATCTAAAGCGTGAGATTTTCCAAAATTCTGGAGGATATAAAACAAATTCATCAATCATGAGAATCTATGGCTAGCTCGAACCAATAAAGTATTTAGGCTTCGTTGCAATTCCAGGAATAGTAATTGATCGATAAATAATCATTCAATTGTGATATATGGAATGGTATGAACAAACATTCGTAGCAGAAACTGAGAATGGAAGAATAAAAAAAAATGGCAGTAAATTTACTTGTTCTATATGCGCAAGTAACAATTGGATGAGTGTATCCCTCCCCGAAGTAGAGCATGAACCTAAGGATTTTATTGAAGATCCAATTGAGAACGAGACGATTCTGCTGTAACGGAAACTTCCGGATTGGATAAAGCGATACATCAGTTAGCAGGTGGTTCAACAAGTTGAGAATGGAGTGAAACCATAAACTTTGGGAAGAAAAACAAATTCGAACTAAGAGTGGTAAGAAAAAGATTTTATAATTTTTTTGGAAGAGAAACTACTAGCATTTAATAACTAATAAGTTTTTTATGGAGAACAATCATTATATAATGAAGAAAATATAACTCTTTTTTTCAACTGCTTGAGCCGTATGCACTTAAAGGTGCGTGTACGGTTTTGGAGGAAGATGAGCTACTACCGAACTATCCTAATCAACCGACTTTTTCGAGAAAGATTGTTATTTTTGGGCCAGCAAGTGGATGATGAACTTGCGAATCAACTTATTTGTATTATGATCTACCCGAATGGAGAAGACGACAGTAGAGACATGTATTTATATGTGAATTCCCCCGGTGGAGCAGTATTTGCAGGAATATCCATTTATGATGCTATGCAATTCGTAGTACCAGATGTACAAACCATCTGCATAGGATTAGCTGCTTCAATGGGATCTTTTGTCTTGGCCGGAGGAGAAATTACCAAACGTATAGCGCTACCTCACGCTTTGCGCTAATGAGTTTTTATTCGTGGGTTAAAAAATAATGTAAGAAAAAACTATGCCTGCACCGAAGAATGAAAGGTAATAATAGCATGGCATGCAAAACTTGATACGGACGTATTACAAAGAAAACTTGGAGTATCAGGGTAGTAAATACAACCATAACTATTCTTTTTTTTATTTATTCCTCAAGAAAATTTTCATTTACTGGGTTTACTCCAGCGTCATAAACCCCTTCTTCTATTGGTAAGGAATGGAATACCAAATATATAGAAACGAAATATGGGCATATTACCCCAATAAAAAAACTTTAGGATTGCTGAATGGAAGGAAGACATATATGCATATGAAGCAATAGAACCATTATAGTATCTTATTCCTTTTTGAGGAGAAGAATGGTATGTAGATTTTCCATTTGATTTTCTTTTTCAATAAATATATAAAATTATTACTATATATAATAATTAGTAGTATTATTACTTAATTCAACAAAAATAAAAGTTTGTCATTCAATAATGTAATCTATTGTGGAGCCGTATGCACAAAAAATGCTTGTACGGTTGTGAATTAAAGTTTATTTGTTGAACATTTTGAATGAAGGGACAAAAAAGGTAAATAAGCATTTACTAACAGGGTTATGATTCATCAACCGGCTAGTTCCTATTATGAGGGACAAGTAGGAGAATGTATCATGGAAGCGGAAGAAGTCTTGAAAATTCGTGACTGCATTACGAAAGTTTATGCACAAAGAACAGGAAAACCTTTATGGGTAGTCTCCGAAGATATGGAAAGAGATGTTTTTACGTCAGCAGAAGAAGCCAAAGTTTATGGTGTTATTGATCCTGTAGCTGTGGAAACTTCTTCGAACTCTCCAATAAGTAAATTGACAAAGTCTTGATTTAGTTATATTTAATTCTTTTACAAATTCGAGGGAAAGGATAAAATAAAAGAATAGACTTCTGGATTTTAGTCTATAATCAAAAAAAAATTACTATTATGGTTAGGATTAATCCAAACCAGTAAATTTTGCATATAACTTGAAATGCCTACTATTCAACAACTTATTAGGAATCAAAGACAGCCGGTAGAAAATAGAACCAAATCCCCTGCCCTTCAGGGGTGTCCTCAACGTAGAGGAGTATGTACTAGGGTGTATGTGCGACTCGTTTAGATCATAAGTTATAAATAATATTGCAAGGGGATCGGTGTTGCAGGGGGACCCTCCCTTATTATAGTAAATAAAGATCTATCATCTACCATATTCGGAGATAAAATTTGTAGTTTCCATCGGTGCAAAGCCAATCACCTTAATGTGGGATGAAAAGCATTTCCTCAATGGTAGCGAATGGTTGTCAATCTATTAAGCGAGGAAGAAAGTTTAATTCTGAAGGCATTACTATTAAGTATACCAATTATATTGCTGCAAAAACGGACTCGTAGGGTCAGCTATCCGGTCAACCCTCAGGATTACATGCCGTTACTGTATAGATAAGTCTTATTTATTGCAAGAAGACTATTTGCTCAATAATTTAGGTAGGGCTGGGGATCGGAAACTATACAAGTTACCGATAACATTCTTATTTTTGTATCTGAAGAATGAAAGGCTCCGGCATATAGAGAGGACCTTACCGTTGAAGGAGAAACTATAGAAACGATGAAATCCATGATTTTTCTTAGTTAAAGGTTATACTCCTTGCTACTGAGGAGGTGCCTAACCTCAAAAATTCATGAAAGGGAAGGTTAAAATAGCAAAAGCCATGGGAATCTCTATTTTCTACATCAGAAAGATTAGTCCGTTCTTCTGTGCAAAAAAATAGATCTTAAAGATCTGGGTGGGACGATTCGGTAGGACAAAAAAGATGGTCCACTATTAAAAGATAAATATTTATATTCGTGGGGGATATTACCTCGTATCCCAGGCAGATATTCTTTTTGTTTCTTCCCCCAATAGGCACTTCTCGTTATTAATCCTGGAAAACTGTAAGATTTGGAGTATAACCACCGCTCTAGGTATCATCCTCATTTTTTCAAAGCACCTTATTACTATATTTATGATATATTTATGATATACTTATGATATACTTATGATATGTACAGGATAGGTTTAAGATAATCCATAATCTACGTGTGCCTACTCTAGATTGATGATCTTGTACTCACGCACGTAAGATACGTCTCGGGTTACGTATGGCGAGGCGATCCGGGTATGCTTCTTCAAATTTTTTGATAGAGTCGTTGCTGGTTCCTAGCGGACCAGATAAACTGCTGGTGGATGTGCGGCGGCCCCACCAATTACCTTCTTCCTCTTTCTTTCCTACTTTGTGCCCGGTACTCCCCTCGGTACTCGCATTTCTGGTGAATACTCGATCCGCACATGGAAATATAATATCTACTTGGTTCCGTTCCTAGCACGCTGGTTTTTCTCTAGCCTACGCAAACCCATCCACCTTTTTATAAGGAATGATTCGGTAAAATATATGGTATTTTTTAGCTTGTTCGCATAAAGTGCCATCCTTTTTTTTGTTCACACTCAGATTTATTTGGACGGGTAACCCAATTTTATTCCTTAGGAACCAAGTCGAAGGTGAATCTTTATTGTTCCAGTCTGGGTAGTCATACCGCGGCTCCACCGTCCGCAAAACTTTCTTCTGGTTTGAATAATTCATTCTATGATATATAGTATGAGTAAGTAAGAAACCATCACACACCTTGTATACTTACCCCTCCTCCTACGAGCCCTACTCAGTTCTAAGCTCAGTACATGCATAAATACTTGTGGAAGAATACGAAGAGTTTATAGCCTTACGTTTGTATAAGATCCATATAGAAACCCTAATTCTTCCCTTTGCACGCGGGTATTCTTATTCGAATACGCACTCCAAGCTTGGGTTTCCATCGAATGAATTGGAACTTGTGACAAGAATGAATTCTAGAGAGATCCCATCACTAGTAAGTACATGGATGTTTATTAGGTAAATCTGGCTGAAAATCGAGGCAATTAATTGTGCGTACTGGATATATTAATTATGTAAAGGCTAGTGCTCGTCCATTCTATTTACGTATATGTCTTTGGATACCCCCCCCCCCCCCCCCAGTCTATAGATCCGGTGTTCCCACCAATTGAGCAGGCGGTTCGGACATACGACTACCGAGCTCACGGATCTGTCCCACACCCGCTATGTCATCCTATCCATCCCGATGGACTTCATAATTGAAGTCCCAAAGTCAAGAGTGTGGTAGTCTTGTATTAATTTTTTTTACCAAAATGACCGTGTTTCTCGTCTTCCCATTCGCTTTGGTTAGGATTCCCTCCGCTCATCATCCTCCTCTCCATGCAACCCCCGAGTCATTATACGCGTTATAATATGTTTTAAATTTTGTGTGGTACCCCAAATATTTGTGATTAATAAAAGTAAGCACCAATGACTAGAGTTAAACGTGGCTCTGTAGCTCGTAAACGTAGGAAGAATATACTAAAACTTGCATCAGGATTTCAAGGAGCTCATTCAACAATTTTTCGGACCGGTAACCAGCAAATAATAAAAGCTTTGGCTTCTTCTTATCGAGATAGAGGTAAACGAAAAAGAGATTTTCGCCGTTTGTGGATTACCCGCATCAACGCAGCAGCCCGAAATAATGGAGTTTCTTATACTAAATTCATTCGACACTTATATAAAAATCAAGTATCTTCGAATCGTAAAGTACTAGCACAAATAGCTATATTCGATACTAATAGCTTTTCCACCATTTTAAAAAAATTATCGAGTGGGGAAAGTATTAGGTATAGAAACTTCTCCCCGGAATTTTATTCTGGGGAGGTAAGAACACCATAAAATTTGCTTAATAGTAAAAGATAAATAAAGATATGTTCCGATGGTGGAACCCTCTAAATTTTATCTTTACGACGAATGGGGGGGGGGGGGATAAACATTTGTTTCTGATTCCTCGTCCCAACTTTATCCTAATCAGTGAAATATACTTACCTTACTATTAGTAATTATTCATTGCTAGTAATTGGTGCTAGATCGACTCTCATTATTAAGGAAAGGTGATGGAGCTGAAATACGGGCTCGTTTAATAGCAACAGTAATTAAACGTTGTTGTTTTGAGGTCAACCTATTCATTCGTCTAGATAGTATTTTTCCTTGTTCACTAATAAATCTGCGGAGTAAACTTATATTTCTATAATTAATAGTTTCCCCTGATCTAATTGGTGGTAAACGTCTGCGAAAAGATCGCTTGGATTTGTTCATGGCTCGTTTCACAAACCCTTTGAATACTGCTTATTTTTCATTTTTTTATTTCCCTGCAAATTGTGCGTCGATAACAATAAGGACAAAATTTTTTTAATTCTATTCGAGTAGGCGTATTACGACGATTCTTTTGAGTAGTATATCTAAAAACACCCGGATATTTTTTATTACCTTGGGAACAACCAGTACATTCTAAACTAATTGTTATTCTTACATCTTTAGCCTTAGCCATAGGTTATACTTCTTCCAATACTAATTAAAAAGGATGAATAGATTGAAAATCTTATAGCAATAAATCTAATGATTAAAGATTTTATTCCACTGAATCTAAATAGTGATAAAAAATCTTTAATTATTAGATTTATAATTATTAGATTTATAATTATTAGATTTACAATTATTAATAATTATGGTAAATTTCTACCCTATTTATAATTTCAATATCATCTTTCTCTTATTTGAACCCGAAAAATTGTTGGATAGGATTTATTAATTAAAATATTTTAATAATTAATAATTGAGTTGATTCCAAGAGTAGTTGAACTTAAAGTGATAGGAACAAGTTCCTAAAGAGAAGGAAAAACCAAAGCATCTGGGAAAAAACGATTGATTTCTATCGGTAAACCAGCTAAAAATCCGAACCACAACGTAGCTAGAACAGGCGCTGTGGAAAGATATGTTTCTACATCTTGCACTGCGGGTTCCTCCCCCTCAATTATTTTATTCTTTCTTTATTTCTTCCTCATCCTTCCCCAACTCCGACTAATTTGAATAAAACTCCACCGAATTCTGAATCTATTTAAAATTTTTGTTTTCCCACAAGGTTCGTACGAAGAGTAACGAAATTTGAGTAGCGAAAAAAAATTTAAATGTACATGTATATAATGAATGTACATATATATAAGTAGTCACGGATTTTTTGATAAAGAACTGAGCCATTTAAAAATTAATTTTTTTTTGTACATAAATCTGTTGTGTCGTTCACAGAAACCCTTCACTTTGCGTGGGTAACAAAATAAATTTAATTATTTAGTATTAAATTGCAGCGCAAGCAAGAGCTGTTAACACACATGAAAGTAAGAAAAAAAAAAAAGAATGTGGGCAAGAAACTTTGAGTAGGGTACAATTATATTGGATAAAACAATTGGGAGGGATGTAGCGCAGCTTGGTAGCGCGTTTGTTTTGGGTACAAAATGTCGCAGGTTCGAATCCTGTCATCCCTACCCTGAATCTGAAATATAAATTGAGAATAATGAAATACTAGCAATAGTTATTCGATGTATGGCTAGATACGTTAAATAAGGAAAAAAAATTTGTTTGTCTTTTGTGTCTTATCTCTCTCCACGCGAAAGAAGCGCTCTTAGTTCAGTTCGGTAGAACGTAGGTCTCCAAAACCTGATGTCGTAGGTTCAAATCCTACAGAGCGTGATTATGATAATGAATTTGTTGAAATTCCAAAGTATTCATTTTTTTCTCCACAGTATCATAAAAACTTGAACTCGATAAAATTTATTAATATAACTGAATCTATTAACTTGTTAGACCTCCCTCAAAAAAGAGGGAGGCAACGATAAGCGTAATTTAAAATTTATCGAAGATCTAATTGATCACCACGCCGGTATTGTGGATATGCGGTTACAAATGATCCAGCTAGAGTTATTGGAATCGAACCTAATACAATTCCGGATAGGAGAGCTTCAACCATTTCATCTTCCTTAGCAGCTAACAAGGACAATATCTAGTTTAAATAGTAGCCGAATCTGCTCTAAATCTCAATAACCATTAATTATATAACCGTTGGAAAATACAATGTAAATTTTTAAACCTTGAAATATTTTCCTCGTTATTATTCTATTCTTCAAATGAGTCTTATCTTATTCAATCCAGTAAATGGAGCTGAAGCTGGAATTGGAGCAGCCAATAAAAATCCAGAGTAGCTTAGTATGATAGGCATAGGGGAAAACTCTCAATGACAGTAACAAATCTAGTATACACCCTTATGAAGCAATTACTTCAAAATTTTTGTGATCCGAACGAATAAGTAATTCAAAGTGTAGAATTTATAATTGATACTATTTTTAATACTAGTTATCAATCGCTTTTACAGAGTGACAGGTATGAAATATAAAGTTCTTTTATGAGAAAGAAACTATAGTATATTCGGATACTTGTTAATCATCCAAAATAACTATTTTATACCAGTTCTCGATCTATCGATTGGTGGGTCAACCCAGAAATAAAACCAGTTCTTTATGTACGACCTCCTCTATGAATAGCGGAACGCAATCCAAATTTGCTTAATAGCTACAAGTTTAATAAATTAGACAAATTTTTACTTAATTACCTAGTATCACCCTCTGCATTTCCTCAACATAATTTTATTAAAATGATTCAATCTCACTAATTGCATTGGTGGTGCACTATACAGTTGAGGTTAATATCTATCTTGAGAAGAGGAAGAAGATGTTGCTCCCCTTTCTTTCTCCTTTTATCTCAAAAAAAAGTATAGACTTGTGTTAAAAATAAAGTATGAAGTTTCATAGTATAAAGCTGAGTAATTACCATTACGCGTTGTGTTTATTTATTACGTGTAACCCCCCCCACGTTCCTACACTGTATCAAGCGATGCAATAATTGCGCCATAAGTTTTTTTTATTACAAATTAATGAACCTATAGTGGTACTATGCAATTGTCTGGATTCAACTATTTCACTGTTTTTTCTCCCTTCAGTTTCGGTAATCCCTTCCTGCAGCATAACCCATAATTAGTATGATCCACGACCTGTAATATAATATATAAAAATTTTCTGCAGGTCATGATAAAAGTTTATTAGTTTTACGTAGAAATGGAGTATTCACTTCATCTACTAAATCAGAAATATTTTCATCTATACTGATGCATAATTTTAAGTTTATTAGTCTGGTAGAGCCGACGAAGCAGAGCCTGCTTAAATTGTAGAGGGATACATTATTTATATCCCACAAACTCATCTTATATAAAAGATCTATAGTTTTATGATTTTCACATCTCATCACTAATGGTGGTAATCCCCATCATCATCTACTTAGTCTTCCCTCACTCCTAGGAACTAGAGAGGAACACCTATTTGTTATATCCAAACAAAATATTTATTGGTTTCCAAAATAAAATAATTTTATGTAAATACTATTAGAGCACTGCACAAAATTATTAATCAATAATTTGTATAACCGGAACAATCTGCGCAAGCGTAAAATTACGTAGAACTTTCATATTCTGTATTAACTGTAACAAATACTTTTTTCTTTTATTCTTTCAACTCCACAGATTTCGTTCTATTCTTCATTTTTCATACATCCATTGAATGAAAGTTGTCTTGCTGCGTCAGAGGAACACTAGCTATACTAGTCTAGTATACTACATAGATACCTTTGGTATTGCATTGACAACCTAACGGGGTTGGATCAGTATATTCTCTGGTTTCACCCAATCCTTCAAGGGATTAATCCCCCCTTGCGTCTACAAATGTATAATACGGAGCTAACCATGTCTGGGAATACAGGAGAGCGCCCTTTTGCTGACATTATTACCAGTATTCGATACTGGGTAATCCACAGTATTACTATACCTTCCTTGTTCATCGCAGGTTGGTTATTCGTCAGCACAGGTTTGGCTTACGATGTGTTCGGAAGCCCTCGGCCAAATGAGTATTTCACGGAAAGCCGGCAAGAAATTCCATTAATTACTGGCCGTTTTAATTCGTTGGAACAAGTCGATGAATTCACTAGATCTTTGTAGGAGGTACCAATGACTATAGATAGAACTTATCCAATTTTCACAGTTAGATGGCTGGCTATTCATGGACTAGCTGTACCTACGGTTTTCTCCTCAGGATCAATATCAGCAATGCAATTCATTCAACGATAAATTCTATCTAGGGCATAATAAAGCTATGACGAAACCAAATCCGAACAAACAGAGTGTGGAATTAAATCGTACCAGCCTCTACTGGGGGTTGTTACTAATCTTTGTACTTGCTGTTCTATTTTCTAATTACTTTTTCAACTAATAGCAGCAAAAGCTTCTTTGCCCCCCCATCCATAAAGATCTAAGATTGTAATTGTATGTGACTGTTTATGCCTCAGAGTCGTAACCACCCAATAAGTGTAAAAGGGAGTAGAATGAATGGCCAATACCACTGGAAGAATTCCCCTGTGGCTAATAGGTACTGTAGTTGGTACACCCGTGATCAGTTTAGTAGGTATCTTTTCTTATGGTTCATACTCCGGATTGGGTTCATCCCTATAATAAATAGGAGAATTAAGGAATGGTAGAATTGATAAATGGGAAGATTAAGAAGAAAAAGTAGAAAAAATTGAATGTATATGCTTAACCTCTTTAACTAAAACACCTCTCTGCCCGATCAATAGTATACACGTAGGGGTGGTGAATATATCTACTCAAAAGAGTAAGGTTTTATAACAGTAGAGTCTTTCACTAGTTCCGATGAAAAATTGGAATAATTTAGAAAAAAAAATTATAAGATTGATGATATACTATTTCATCAATCTTATCTAATCATTTGGGATGAAAATGAGAAATCAATAAAGAATATTTTATTATTTTATTATTTATTGACACGATATTCCATAGAATATCATGTCTATAGAATATAAATTATTTAGCATACTCCATAAAGGAATTAATTGGTTTATCATAAATCTCTTCCTTTGTGAAAGTAAAGGATGATTTATAAGATGATGATCTTACTCAATAATTAGATAATGCTCTTTCTACAAACAAAATTACTGAATAATTTATTTTTGTTGGGGTTGGAGTAATAAAAATCCCATATTTTTAATATGGGATTTTTAGCTTTTGCAATTCGAGTCAAAAGTAAAAACATCTGTTTTTCAAGACAAGCCATTTCAAGAAGTTTACCGGAAAGATCCCAGACGTTTTCGCAATAAGCAATATAAGCCATGTTTATGTACCATTTATCCGCTTCCCACTCTTTATGGGCTAGAATAATATTCAGAATAATATGCAGAACATATTCTCTTGGTAACTCATGAGTAAGATCAAAAGAATCACTGGTTTCTGGTACCTCGATATGAGAATTGACTTCAATCTTTTTGGTAAAACAAGTGGAAGAAATTTTTGATAATCTTGATAATTTTCCAGTTTCTTTTCCATAAGTTTGTGGAACTGCTTCAGAATATTCTTCCCCATAAAGACAAGGTTTATTTCCTCCAAGTGAAGATAAAATATTTATGATACGTTTTGCACAATTTTTTGATTCATAATATAAATCCAATCCTAGGTTAATTCTTCCCTGAGAAAGACTATAAATATATAAAGAAGATTTTTTGTAGTATATACTAGAAGTGCAAGACCATTCAGTAAGTTGATCCACATGTTTCAATGCTTGCTGAGCCATCTTCTCCGAAACACATACTTTTGATGTATATCCCCAGTAATTAATAGTCTCTTTTAGCGAAGGGAAGAGATGATAATATTCAAGGTTCTCAATATCCGAAGGAACCATTATCGTATTATACGAACCTAAATATGATCTCGTTATACGCATTAGCAATCGGTAGAGGTTGAGGATTCTATTAATCAAGCACATTAGCAAACTTTCAATGTTTGAACTTAAAAATTCATCTCGGCTAATTGAACTTTTTCAAACTGTTTTTTCTTGAGTACCAAAAATATTTGTGCTATAGTAACTGATGCAAGGAATAACAAAAGACCTTGAACACGTAATGGATCTTGAGGTACTACTTCCGCATCTCCCTGACCAAATCCGCCTACATTAGGATTATTGGTTAATGGTTGATCAACCTTAATCGATTCACCTTCCGAAATAATTAGTTCTGGTCCCGGGGGTACAGTGTCAACCACTGAACGACCATCCAATGTATTCTCAACCGTTATTTCATATCCACCCTTTTCTTTACGTGAGATTTTGCTTACTCTACCTGTAGCTGAAGCATTGTAAACCGTATTGTTGCTTTTACTCCCATCGGGATAAATTTGTCCTCTTCCCCTATTACCACCCACATATATAGGATATTTCAAAAAGTGAGTTTCTTTATTAAGAGCGGGATCCGGCGAAAGAATAGGAAAGACGATCTCACTATATTTCTTACCAGGAACAGGACCTATTACCAAAATATTATTTTTATTGGGACGATAAGCTTGAAAATAAAGATTACCTATTTTTTCTTTAGTATCAGGAGGAATACGATCAGGAGGAGCTAATTCAAATCCTTCGGGTAAAATAAGAACAGCTCCTACGTTCAAAGCTCCTTTCTTACCATTAGCAAGTACTTGTTTAATTTGCATGTCATAAGGAATTTTAACAACTGCCTCAAATACAGTATTCGGAAGCACAGATTGTGGAACTTCAATATCCACGAGTTTTTTAGCTAAATGACAATTGGAACATACAATACGTCCAGTAGCCTCTCGAGGGTTTTCATAACTCTGCTGCGCAAAAATTGGATATGCTTTCGGAATGGAGGGCCAAGCTATTGTATTTATTACGATTAGAACCGAAATCAATTGGGTCACCAACTTTTTTATACAGTCATAAGTATTTACGTTTTGCATGGTTTTACTACTTGTTTCAAATATTTTCATGAGTCGGGTGCTCCTGGCGTCCCAGTTGTTACAGCCACCCATGTCCACAACTTTGTCATTACGGTAACAATAACAATGAAGGCAAAGAATCAAAAGTATGTTACTTTTATTTCTGATTAATCCTAATTTGAAGAATAGCGAAAAAAAGAAAGTCTTTACTTTATAAAAACACATTACTTCGGAATAAGATAATAAGTATAAACAACCTATTGTTTATTCATTCATTGCATGATAAGTGGCTACAATTGAAGGGGATATACGATTTAAATGGCGAAAAATCCAATATTTAAAAACTGTATCTGGAATGACTGGAAAAGTTGAAACAAAACAAGATATTATATGTTTGTTATGAGCAAATCCTAAATGTTTAGAAAGAGAACTTATTAGAATTTCCCAACCATGGGGCGAGTGGAACCCAATACATGAATCGGTTAATAAAAGAATGAAAAAAGCTTTCATTGTATCACTCAAGCTATGAAATGATTCTTGAATCCAAGAATTCATAACAGCAAGTCTTTTTTTACCTGAAATGAACGAAGCACTTGGAATAGCAAAATATATTATATCTGTTAATAAATGTAGAATGGTTTGAATACTATCTTCATTGTACATCGCTACTAATTGAATCGTTTTATCATGGATCTGTCTATTAAGATCCTGCGACTGAACTTCTGAAGATGGAGAATCTGCTAGCATTACTTCATCCAACCATAGTAGTTCCTCCACCTCCTGAAGTCTCTTCGAAGCTCTTTCCTCTTGAAAATAATTAAGAAAAATTTGGAATTGGTTGATATTCCACCAATTCTTGATCCAAGGTTTCAATAACCATCTTTCCGAGGGGAAGGAAATTCCCCAAGGGATAAGTATTAAGCATCCAAGATATTGTAAAGAAGCTAGTGCTTGATATTTAGCCAATCGAAACTCGTAAAGTACTAATGAACTTGACTGGCCTGTCAACTCTGTTTTAAATCTGGATAAAGTACGGGTTATGGAACGAGGTACAAGACCTATAGACTCGTAGGCTATTGTGGTAACTATGGAATCCGACTCCCCCTCCACTGAAAGGGATGATTGTCCTTCTTCTGGAATATCCCCCATCTCAAAAGAAAAGGAAGAGAGGGAATAGTAACGTTTCCAATTATCTAAATCATTCAAAGTTGCTTCAATCCAAGCTAATTTTTGATTCATTCGTTCGATTCTAACCAATTCTTCCTCGGATGATTTACCTGAAACAAAATAAGTTTTGTCATTTTTGTCATGAGGGTACTCCCTATTCTCACAATTAAATCCATTTTTTTCAAATATTTTCTCAGTACTTCTCAATTTTTTTGGTTTTCGATGAACAGGAAAAGAAAGTAAAATATTTAAGGGATATGACCAAATATTAGAAGGATTTGATTGTGACATAATGCGAAGTCGCTTATTACCGTTGAAGAATGAACGGATGTTGATCAACGACTTTGGAGAAGAAAATGATTTTCCTGGTACTGATACAATCAGTCCCAATTTATTTAAAATATTTAGTAAATAAATGCTGGTTTTGCATTCTAAAACACTCCAGTATATTATGAATACAAAGTTATTTAATCTTGTATTCATATATAAAATGATGGCTTGCCAAGAGTGTTTTGGGAGTGATGGAACCAAACATTTGTAAGATACATAATCTTTTTTTATATGTTGTACTTGCCTGCCAGCCTCGCAAGCTCTTTCTGAAGAACGGGATGGAGTGTCTGAAAACCACCGAAAAACTTCCCACCAGTATAATTTAAATTTCATTATAAGTGCTACTTATTTATACCTCGATGATAAAGAACTGCATTAGGAAGATGAAGGATAAACTGCATAAGGAGCAACTTCTTTAATTTATTCCCAAATAATTTATTCTCAAATTCTGTTTATACCTCCCCTTCTTCTTCTCATACTTGTCCATCCGTTGCTTAGCAACCAAATAAATATAAAAGTAAAGTTTATTTCAAGGTCCTTCCATTGATACATGCAAGAAACGAGCCAATTCAGCAGCTTTTTCTTCCATTTCCCTTAGGGTGAGGTTCTCACTAATACGAGTTAAAGGAACATCTTGTTGACCCTTGACTTTCATATGAAGAACACGACGAGGAGAAATAGCTTCTCTAACTTCTACACGTATTGCTTGAATGTCTTTCATGGAGAATCGAATACAAATTCGACGATTTTCCCCCGGAAATCCCCAGCGAAAAAGACAAATAATTCCTTCTCGTTTGTCGAATATGTTGTAGCCACTACCTACGTTCCATAAGATGGTACACCATAAATAAAAGCTGGGGAACAAACCTGCAATACCATAGAAACACATTACAATCCCTTGTGGGACAAAAACAATTTGTTGGGATGGCAGGACGGGTATTAGATCCTTACCAAGGTAACTGGGTATTCCGACCAAAAAAAATCCTAGTGCACCCAACGAGGTGATGCAAGCCCAACAAAAATTACTAATTCTTCGAGACCCCATTATGGGTTCTACCCGAAGCCACTCGGATTGCCAATTCATAACAAAGTTTCCTAAATCTTGTTAAATTTTATAGTACGCAGTAAAAAAATATTTTATTACTTACTTAAAGAGTCACTCTTTTCTAACTGTATATAAATCTATACGAAAAAACTTTTCTTACTATAAAGATATTTCCTTCTTCATAGTAAGAAATAGTAAGAAAAGTTTTTTAATCTTTTGTGTAAAAACCAATATTTGATATATGTTCTTGTTTCTCGGAGGATAGTCCAAAATTAAATCTTTTTTTCTTTTGTGTTAAAAATAATAAAAAAAATTATTATATTTTTAATCCTTATTCTTCAATAGATATTAGTAATTTTCGACAATAAGTAAAGACTGAATTGGATTCTTCTTATACCGCTAAATGGTAAGAATTAAAACCTTAAGCTTTATCGAGTAGAAAAATACGTTTGTTTCTCTATTCTAAAATATATAATGAGAATGTATTGATAAGATTGTGTTCCTTCAAATTCTATACAATTTCGTCCCTCTCAATGTATATGAACGAGAGAACCATTGTAATTGCTGGAAAAACTAAACCTACTAGAGGCACGGAAATAGAAGGTGAATAAGAAGCTGTCATAAAAAGTCACCTTAAATAATATAGTTCTTTCTTGGTAATTTCAGAAAAAAGAAAAAGATGAGGAAATTGATTATATCTTTTACATGAAATGAATGTATTACAACTTTGTTTATTTTTAATCAAATAATTAGAAAAGTCTTCAAAGAGTCATTTTAAATATACTTTTTTTTTAATTTCCTTCTATTACCGAATGCAAACTAAGTCAAATATATTTTTGTTGGAGTATTAACACTCAAATAAGATTATATTAGTATAATAATTTCATTGTATACGAAGAGATTGTAACACTTGAGTAGTTGTGGGAGTAGGATCTGAATAAAGTAAAGTAAATGACGGAACATTAGAATTATCTAAAATAATAATTGTTACGTTCCTTACAAGGAGCTGACCCGTAGAGTTCCAATATTTCACTTAAGACACCTTTTAAAGGGTTACGTGGTACAATTGAATCGAGTAAGCCATGATCAAATAGAGGCTCAGCTACTTGAAAACCATCAGGTATTTTCTGACGTAATGCTTGTTCGATTACTCTTTTCCCTGCAAATGCAATGTATGCTTTGGGTTCAGCAATGGTAATATCCCCTAACGTACCAAAACTCGCAGTAACTCCACCAGTTGTAGGATATGTTAGAATTGCTACATATAGTAACCTTTTCCGCGCTTGATAGATTTGTAAAACAGAAGAAATCTTAGCCATTTGCATCAAACTCAGAGTTCCCTCTTGCATACGTGCTCCTCCGGAGGAACACACAATAATTAAAGGCATTGATTTTCTGATAGCATATTCAATAGGACGAGTAATCTTTTCACCTACTACAGAGCCCATACTACCTCCCATAAACTGAAAGTCCATAGCTCCAAGTGCAACAGGAGTTCCATTTGGTTTACCTATACCCGTTTGAATAGCATCAGTTAAACCTGTTCGTTTTTGGTAAAAAATAATACGATTTTTGTAAGAATCCTCATCATAAAATTTAAGAACATCTCGAGCAATCATGTCTTCATCCATGGGATGCCAAGTGCCGCGATCAATTAAAAGTTCGATTCTTTCCGTACTACTCATTTGCAGATGATACCCACATTCTTCACAAATACGTTTGTTTTGCCTCAAAAATCTAACGTAGAGCATGTTCTCACAATTGTCACATCGAATCCATAATCCTTTAGTAGTATCAAGTTTTAAATATCTGTTTTTTTCTCTTTCACCGAAAACATATCCTTTAGTGGCCTTTTCAGTAAGAGCACCAGCTAATCCACCAAATTTACGTTTATCTTCAAACCAATCTCTTAAAGACATGAATTCTCCTTATCCTTTTGAAAAAGAAACATATATTTTTATTCATACTTTTGAAGAAAGTTTTCATATCATCTCCTCAACTGGAAAGATTGACTATACAAATTCGATGGTTGAATTTATTATTTATAATGAAGATGATACGATTGCAATTTATACGTATTATTAATTCGCACAATAAATACAAGATGGAATAATTCGATACGTAGACATGGTTATCGGATCAAAAGCTTGAATAGCGATTACCCACCGATCCTTCCTTACATAATTGATAGTATGATAGAACTTTATTTCAGTTATTCAATAAATTTTCTGTATATTTGTTTTTAGCAAAACAAGTAAAGTAAGATTATGAAAAAACACTAATAAACAATTTATTTATACAATCCTTCTCAAAAAATTTAATGCTCCAATCATAAAATTATTAGGAAAATATATAATATTCCTATTTGATGGGTCAGAAGGGATTCGAACCTTTGACTTCATGATTCGGAACCACGCGCTCTAATCCGCTGAGCTACAGACCCTACTGATACAGAGTAAAATCTTAACCCCAAACCGCTGGATTTCTTGATTTCTTCGAAAACAAAAATATTCCTCTACTTTTGTTTCACCTCGACTCCCCCAAATGAGAAATTGAGGCAAAACATAAATAGAGGAATAAACTGGTGAAACTAACTGAATTACAAAGTATCCATTGCCTCGAATTCAAACTTGATTTCTTTCCATACTTCACAAGCGGCAGCTGATTCAGGACTCCACTGACTAGCTTCACGAATAATTTCATTACCTTCACGAGCAAGATCACGTCCTTCATTACGAGCTTTTACACAAGCTTCTAAAGCAACTCGGTTTGCTACTGCACCAGGTGCATTCCCCCAAGGATGTCCCAGGGTTCCCCCACCAAATTGTAATACAGAATCATCTCCAAAGATTTCAGTCAGAGCGGGCATATGCCAAACGTGAATACCTCCCGAAGCGACGGGCAGAACACCGGGCATAGACACCCAATCTTGAGTGAAATAAATACCACGGCTTCGGTCTTTCTCGATATAGTCATCGCGAAGTGGATCAACAAAACCTAAAGTTACATCGCGTTCTCCTTCGAGTTTACCTACTACAGTACCAGCGTGTATGTGATCTCCACCAGACATACGTAATGCTTTGGCTAATACACGGAAGTGAATACCATGATTTTTTTGTCTGTCAATAACTGCATGCATCGCGCGGTGAATGTGAAGAAGTAGACCATTGTCTCGACAATAATGAGCTAAACTAGTATTTGCGGTAAAACCTCCCGTCAAATAGTCATGCATAACAATAGGCACTCCCAATTCTCTAGCACATTGTGCCCTTTTAAGAAGTTCTTCATATGTACCTGCGGTAACATTCAAATAATGACCCTTAATTTCACCTGTTTCGGCTTGGGCTTTAAAAAGAGCTTCTGCTACGAATAAGAAACGGTCTCTCCAACGCATAAACGGTTGAGAATTCACGTTTTCATCATCCTTAGTAAAATCAAGTCCACCACGGAGACATTCATAAACAGCTCTACCATAGTTTTTAGCAGATAAACCTAATTTTGGTTTAATAGTACATCCTAATAAAGGACGGCCATATTTGTTTGATTTGTCTCTTTCAACTTGGATACCATGGGGTGGACCTATGAAAGTTTTGGAATAAGCGGGGGGAATTCGCGAATCTTCTAAACGTAAAGCTCGTAAAGCTTTGAATCCGAATACGTTACCCACGATGGAGGTGAATAAGTTAGTGGCAGAACCTTCCTCAAAGAGATCCAAAGGATAAGCTACATAAGCAATAAATTGATTTTTCTCCCCGGTCACAGCTTCAATTTCATAGCATCGACCCTTATAACGATCAAGGCTGGTAAGTCCATCGGTCCAAACGGTAGTCCATGTACCAGTGGAAGATTCAGCAGCTACTGCGGCTCCCGCCTCCTCGGGTGGTACTCCAGGTTGGGGGGTCATCCGAAATGCTGCCAAAATATCGGTGTCTTTGGTCTTATAATTAGGAGTGTAATAAGTTAATCTGTAATCCCTAACGCCAGCTTTGAATCCAACACTTGTTTTAGTCTCCGTTTGTGGTGACATAGGTCCCTCCCTACAATTCAATTAATAACTCTTGCAAGGATGAAGTCTGCTCGACAAATGAGATGTTTTATATAGATTTATTACAAAATAGAGAATCTGTCTTAGTAGACTCGACTATTCTTAGGAATAGGTATCTCTTCATAGTAAAACATTATCATTGTATATTGCTTTTGATACGTGATGCAACCCAGTTGCTCTAATATTAGTAAAAATTTTATCCACGTTCCCCTCAAGCTTTCTATATTGATCCAAAACTTTTGAGTTTCAAACTAATTGGTTAATAAGAGTAAGAAATGATTTTTACTAAACTGGTATTACATATTCTGATGGAGGGACGGAGGAGAAGAGGGGTAAAACCCTAATTAGCCTGATCAGTATGGTTTAAAAATTAATCATATTATATATAATTCATAAAATTATAAAAAAACCTTTTTTTAATCTTTTTTTTAATCTTACAGTAGAAATAAGTATTCCCACAACCCTATATTTAGAGTATGAGCCAAATAAGAGGAGTATGAGCTAAAATATGGATAAACTTAATATGAATAAGTAAATTAAGATGGTAACTTTTATTCATAATTAACCGATCAACTTGGAAAGATTGTTATCGGTACAATCAAACAATTCTTATACTATTAGAATTTTATGGAAATAAATCCTTTTGCTCTTGGGGTTTCTACACTTGTCGAAAAAAATGTAGGATATATCACTCAGATTATTGGCCCAGTCTTAGATGTAGCTTTTCCTCCGGGTAAGATGCCCAATATTTATAACTCTTCGATAATCAAAGGTAAAAATCCGGCTGGACAAGAAATGAATGTGACTTGTGAGGTACAACAATTATTAGGAAATAATAAAGTTAGAGCTGTAGCTATGAGTGCTACAGATGGGCTAACGCGCGAAATGAAAGTTGTTGACACAGGAGCTCCTCTGAGTGTTCCAGTTGGTGAAGCTACTCTTGGACGAATTTTTAATGTTCTCGGAGAACCTGTGGATAATCTGGGTTCTGTAGATGCTGGCACAACATCCCCTATTCATAGATCAGCTCCAGCCTTTGCACAGTCAGATACCAAATTATCCATTTTCGAAACGGGAATAAAAGTAGTAGATCTTTTAGCTCCTTACCGTCGCGGAGGAAAGATCGGATTATTTGGAGGAGCCGGGGCGGGAAAAACAGTACTAATCATGGAATTAATTAACAACATTGCTAAGGCTCATGGAGGTGTATCTGTATTCGGTGGAGTAGGAGAACGTACTCGCGAGGGTAATGACCTTTACATGGAAATGAAAGAATCAAAGGTGATTAATGAGCAAAACATTTCAGAATCGAAAGTAGCTTTAGTCTATGGTCAGATGAATGAACCACCAGGAGCTCGTATGAGAGTTGGTTTAACCGCTCTAACCATGGCTGAATATTTTCGAGATGTTAATAAGCAAGACGTACTTCTATTTATTGACAATATTTTTCGTTTCGTCCAAGCAGGATCAGAAGTTTCTGCTTTATTAGGTAGAATGCCCTCCGCTGTGGGTTATCAGCCAACTCTTGGCACAGAAATGGGTTCCCTGCAGGAAAGAATCACTTCTACAAAAGAAGGATCTATAACCTCCATTCAGGCAGTTTATGTACCTGCAGACGATTTGACTGACCCTGCTCCTGCTACAACATTTGCGCACCTAGATGCTACTACTGTGCTATCAAGAGGTTTAGCTGCCAAAGGTATTTATCCAGCTGTAGATCCCTCAGATTCAACTCCTACTATGCTTCAACCTTGGATTGTGGGCGAACAACACTATGAAACCGCACAGGAAGTTAAGCAAACTTTACAGCGTTATAAAGAACTTCAAGACATTATAGCTATTCTTGGACTTGATGAATCATCAGAAGAGGATCGTTTAACCGTAGCAAGAGCACGAAAAATTGAACGTTTCTTATCACAACCTTTTTTTGTAGCAGAGGTGTTTACCGGTTCTCCAGGTAAATATGTTACTCTCGTAGAAACAATCAAAGGTTTTCAAATGATCCTTTCTGGAGAATTGGATAATCTTCCCGAACAAGCTTTTTATTTGGTAGGTGATATTAATGAAGCTACCGCAAAGGCTGCAACCTCACAAGTGGAGAATTAACAAAAATGACCTTGAATCTTCGTGTAATGACTCCTAATCGAACTGTTTGGAATTCGGAAGTTCAAGAGATGATTCTATCTACCAATAGTGGTCAGATTGGCGTATTACCAAATCACGCCCCACTTCTTACAGCGTTGGATATAGGAATTACAAAAATACGTCTCAATGGACAATGGTCTACCATGGCATTAATGGGCGGTTTTGCTATGGTGGATAATAATCAGGTAACTATACTGGTGAATGAGGCAGAAGAAGCTGCAGGGATCGATCCTCAAGAAGCTAAAGAAACTTTTCGAATAGCTCAAACTAACCTCGCTCGGGCCGAAGGTAAGAAACAAGTTATTGAGGCTAATCTAGCGTTCAAAAGAGCTAAAGCACGGTTAGAAGCTATCGATGCTACGCTATCCTCCGCTTCTAATTAGACCATCCTTTAGTGGTAAATAACAAATAATTTCCTGAACCTTTTTTTTTATTTCCATTATGCCTACCCCCCATCAAGAGGTTATTAAAACTTATTAGATACTATTTATTTTTCAACGGAATCTAATAAGTTTTACCTACTATTGGATTTGAACCAATGACTCTCGCCGTATGAAAGCGATACTCTAACCACTGAGTTAAGTAGGTTATTCTAATTGTAACTATTTGTGCACCCATAAGCAACAAAGTCGTGGCAATATTAAAATAAAACTCATTTAATTACTTTGTATTATGTGGTATTCGTCTTGACAAAACTATGCAAATAAAGTTATTTTATAGGTAGAAAGGGCTATAGCTCAGCGGTAGAGCGCCTCGTTTACACGTGCGCCAATGCTTATCAAAAAAAATTATCGGTTCGTCCGATTAAAGAAAAAAGATCTTATGTAAATATTTTTGTCTTACCCTCTCTATTGATCCGGGGGAACGGTAGCATGACAATGAACAAAATTTTAAGTTAATCACTTAGATTTACAATTTAGTTGATATGGTAAAATCTGGGTGTATTCAACGCTAAAAAGCATGATGGGGACAATACGAGGACCTCGAGATATTCTATTTTATTTCGTTCCATGAACTTTAAGGTGTATGAAGTATCATATCTTTCTTTTTGAACAATAGAAACTCTTTTTGAGTGAATCCATGCTAAAACTTTAAGCGAACCTACGTCAACATGATAAATTTTTTTGAAAGACTTTGGGATTGCTTCGATAAAATTATTTAAGCACGCGGAGCCATCTTATTATTTCTTCAAAGAGAAAAGGATGACAGACTAACTAATTTTTTTATTACTAGTTGTACGAAAGGAGCCCAATGCAAAAAAAAATGCATGTTGGGTTCTCAAAGCGGTTCGAATCATATCTCAAAATAATTGAACCGTTTAACCGAGAATGTCTACGGTTCGAATCCGTATAGCCCTAATATTTTGCTACTCAGTTTGGTAGTCAATCCTTAACAAGTAATTAATAAAATTTTAACAAGCGATATTTATATTTATATTTATATTAGATACTCTACTAATTCCTTAAATAGGAAATGATTTGATAAAGAGAATGGGATAATCTTATCCATTTCTATCCCACAGGAGTATACTCATGTTCTTGATTTCCAAATACAATTATTTCTGGCTTTTCCTGTTATTAGCTAGTCTTATTCCCCCGGTAGCTTCTTCAATTTCCAGCTATTCAGCGCCCGTTGGTAAAGGACCAGAAAAGTTTACAAGCTATGAATCAGGTATAGAACCCATTGGAGACGCTTGGATCCAATTCCAGATTCGTTATTATATGTTTGCCTCAGTTTTTGTTATTTCTGATGCCGAAACAGTTTCTCTTTATCCATGGGCTATGTGTTTCAATGAATTGGGTGTACCCGCCTCTGCCGAAGCTTCAATTTCTGTTACGATTCCAATCGTTGGTTCAGTTTATGCATGGCGAAGAGGAGCATCAGAATGGTCTTAGTTTACAAATATTTTAGTTGTGAAAATGAAATAGAAAATTCTATAAAGCCTGTGATAAATTTAATGGAGTCATCTTTACTTGATAAGACAACTTCAAATTCAATTGTTTTAACTACTTTCAATGATTTTTCAAATTGGGCCAGGCTTTCCAGTTTATGGCCACTCCTCTATGGTACTAGTTGTTGTTTCATCGAATCCGCTTCGTTAATTGGTTCACGATCCGATTCTGATCGTTACGGTTTGGTACCGAGATCTAGTCCCAGACAAGCTGACCTTGTAATAACGGCTGGCACTGTGACCATGAAAATGGCCCCCTCTCTGGTGAGATTGTACGAACAGATGCCTGAGCCCAAATATGTAATTGCTATGGGAGCCTGTACCATTACAGGAGGTATGTTTAGTACAGATTCTTATAGTACTGTTCGTGGAGTAGATAAACCAATTCCTGTAGATGTTTATTTACCAGGTTGTCCACCAAAACCCGAGGCTATTATAGATGCTATAGTGAAACTTCGTAAGAGGGTGGCCCAAGAAACATATGAATCTAAAATTAGGCTTAAGCCAGGGAATAGATTTTTCACTTCAATTCATCAGTTTAGATTTGTATCTAATAATCTTACTGGGGAATATAGTAAACAATCACTTCGTCAGTTTACTAAAACTGAATTGTACTCTACTTTGGAAGTACCTTTTGATGAAACAACTGATGAATACAAAGGCTCGGCGGTATCTTTTCAAGAATCAATGGATGAAGGGGATCCAGTAGCGATAGACAAGCCATAGAGCAAAATTTGAAAACTCTAATTATTAATATGTTAAACATTTCTGCAAGTATTTCTACGAATAATAAGAAAATGCGGGGTCGATTATCCACTTGGCTAGCCAAGCATAAGTTAGCTCATAGACCTTTGGGTTTTGATTATCAAGGCGTGGAAACTCTACAAATCAAATCTAGAGATTGGCCTTCTGTAGCTGTCGCTCCATACGCTTATGGTTCTAATTATCCTCGTTCCCAGTGCGCCTATGATGTAGCCCCTGGTGGTGCATTGGTTAGTGTGTATCATCTCACAAGAATACAAGATGATTTGGATCAACCTGAAGAATTATGTATAAAAGTTTTTGTTCCAAGAGAAGATCCTAAAATACCATCTGTTTTCTGGATCTGGAAAAGCGCTGATTTTCAGGAACGGGAATCATATGATATGTCGGGAATCACTTATGAAAATCATCCACATCTTAAACGTATATTAATGCCCGATACTTGGATTGGTTGGCCTTTACGCAAAGATTATATTGTGCCTAATTCTCACGAGCTACAAGATTCTCTTCAAGTAGGAACAATAGTAAAAAATTATTGCAGCAACTATTTCCTAATATTGCACCAATAATTTTTTATTATTTTCGTAACAAAATACTATTGGAAGGAGGGGCTTTTCCTTTGTCAATGGCACAGCGTAGTTCTATCCATTTACAAGAAGGAGAACCTCCTTCCTCCTTTTTTATCTAACAAAATTGATTTGTTTATTCACCTAAGGTTAAGCACTATACATAAAAAAAGAGTAATATTTAACTTATGATATTAATTTTGTTAATAAAAAATTACATTTATTTCTCTCATTTCGATAGCTTTATTACTTTGAATTCTCAAGCCGCCAGCGTTGGAACTCAGAGCCTCCTCGGAGTAGAATAAAGATGGAAAAATTGTAACTGGGTAAAAAGTGGAAAAAATATGATGAATTTTTCTTGGATAATCATAAATTGAATTGGAGAAATTTAATTTATAATTATACTCAGAAAATCTGTCTTCAAGTGATGTAATTATTGGTAGTTTGCCAAGAACCAGATTTGAACTGGTGACACAAGGATTTTCAATCCTCTGCTCTACCGACTGAGCTATCCCGGCTGGTGGAGCAAAGGATCGAGAATCTTTTGCTCTACTGACAAAACTAGAGATTGAACTCCCTACTTACTAGTAAGAGCTAAAAATGAATTTGCTTTGGATGTGGGGAAGGTAAAACTTTAGAGTAGGAAGAAAATTTTTTATCTATCTATTTATTAAAGTTCTGAGTAACTAAATATTAATCTTAATAATACAAGACGTTATACTCCTTTGAAAAGATCCTTTTGGGGGGGGCGAACACAAACGAATAAAATAAATATTATATTGGGATAAATTTTCCAATTCGAGGATAATTTGGCGAATAAAAAAGAATAGGATTATCCCATAAATAAAAAAAACTATTTAAATTTTGGTTTCTATCCACAAAAAAATTATTGTCTTTCATTATGGATTTTACTCCCATACTGGAAGGGGCTAATCCTATGTACTACAAGAATAAAATCGAATCCCTCTCGTAACTAACTTATCCTTATATATATAAAAAGCTAATAAAATTGAAGTAGTTTTTCTATTATTCCCTCCTGTCCAGGGAAAGAAAATTATGATTATATTCTCCAAAATTTATGAGTTAGGATAATAAATAAAAGATTGAGTCCACTTTTTACGTAGCCACTTCATTTTTAGTTAAGAAGATCCCTTTACACTTTATTAAATTTAATGCCGAGTATTGAAGTACAAATTGAAGAAAATTTTTGGTCCCGGAGGAACAGTATGACGAGATGAAACGGAGTACCCGGGGAAGATCCATAAAATATTTATGATCTTCATACGAACTTGAAAACATGGCTACTACTTTTTAGTGGTGCCAAACGGATAATTTACAGTTTATACCAGTACCCAACAACACGATTACTTCAAAGTAATCGTGCCAATCAAATTTGGGATCTTCCCTTGTGGAAGAAACTCTATTACCTACTTTTCAATTTATGATGAGAATTATCTCATTCATAGTTGCAAACATTACTCTGAAATAATTGTGTCAACAGAGGCGGCATTTCCGTCGTCTATCCAGTACCTATCTACAGCCTAAGGCACCGCTAAGGAATGTGGTGCTAATGAAGAGATTAAATATGGTCTTACTTTTATTGAAGGGAGTGAACAATCAGTAATAGATCATAATTTTTACCAATCCTCACATATTAAAAACATTATTAAAATATTTGAAGTACTCGTGTGGATCCAAGAAAAAAAATAAGCTCAACTAATAGTTAGTAGAGCCATGAAGAGCTTAATAACATAATATCAATATTACTTTTTATTACCAAGATCAATGGAGGGTTTAAAGTCCTCATTTAACCTAATAAAAACAAAGTAATATCACTACTTCGTGAATATCAATGGAGGATTCAAAGTCCTCATTTAGCCTAATAACATAATACCACCACTTCATGAGTATTAATGGAGGGTTTAAGGTCCTCATCAAATCTAGGAACATCATATTATTATATTTAATATAATAGATACATAGTTATATGTCAAGATAAATCATAAATTTTATTATGGGGGTAGAGGGACTCGAACCCTCACGGTCTGTAAAGCCAACGAATTTTCTTTTTACTACGATTCGCATCGTTGCTGAGATCAGCACTAAAAACCGGACTCTACCTTTATCCTCGTCTGATCATCTACTAAAAACTTATCCGTTGTATTGCAGTAACTACTGAAGAATAAAAAAAATATTGAGATAATAATTACTTAGTGACAGAAAAATAATAAATAATTTTGCATTTTGAATGGGCTTAATCAAGTGTCTACTCATTGGTTGGACCCACAACATAATTCAAGTTTTTCAATATGATTCACGCCCAATAGTATTTTGAACTCCAAGGATTTATTACATGAATATGATACAACACAGTATTAGTCGGAAGACAATCAGTCATTAGGATGGCCCCCATCGAGTCTCTGCACCTATCCCCCGCCATTTGCTAAACAGGATTTGGCTCAGGATCGCCTACCCCTTCTACTAAGGTTTCCCCGAATCTGAAAGCTATCATTTAGTAAGTTCCTAAACTAAGGCTCAATTAAATCAAGTCCGCAGCGTCTACCGATTTCGCCATACCCCCCCCCCTTTTTTTTTTATTTTATTCTTGATGATGAAAGAGAAAATAACATATTTGTTTAATGCTATTCTTATTAGTATAATCAAATATTATTATAGTATTCTTTCAGTTTTTGCGCAATGCTTTTGTTTTTTCTCCGGATGGGAAAAGAATAAAATAAGGGTTATTTTATTTCCTTCATCAAATTGAGATAATCCATTGGAATTATATAATCGTGATTATTAATAATACTTAGTTATGTTTCGATATGATTCACCATATTATTGCATTGCCAGGATTGGGTAGCCAATAATATCAGCTAATATAATAATTATAAAAGGGAATTTTTTTGGAGGAAGAAAAGAATAAAAGAGTGGTATGATTGCTCTTACTAATAAAGCCTGCTTAGCTCAGAGGTTAGAGCATCGCACTTGTAATGCGATGGTCATCGGTTCGATTCCGATAGCCGGCTTCCCCATCTTCTACCTCCCTGCTCTCCCAATTATTTGCAAAAATTGAAGAATTATAATAATAATTATTTATTTTTCTTACATTTGTTCGTTCACCAAGTTTCTGTTAAGATACTATAGATTCTTAATAAGGGAATGATTGATTGAAGAATAAAAAAAATTAAATAATTTTTTATAAAATGATTCGATTTGTAAATGGAAATTCTTCTTTGACTTTTTTTACTCTTCCCCCCCCCCCCCAAGATCAAATATTTTTTTTTATTATCGGTAATAGTTCGTACCGCCTCTTCTTTCACCAATTTTTTTTGCAAAATAAATAAGGAGTTTTTATGTCCCGTTATCGAGGACCTCGTTTAAAAATAATACGTCGTCTAGGGGAATTACCAGGACTGACTCGTAAAACACCCAAGTTAAAACCTGATTATATTAATAAATCTACTCCTAATAAAAAAGTTTCTCAATATTGTATTCGTTTGGAGGAAAAACAAAAATTGCGTTTTCATCATGGATTGGCCGAGCAACAATTACTTAAATATGTTCGTATAGCTAGAAGAGCCAAAGGCTCAACGGGCCAAGTATTATTACAATTACTCGAAATGCGTCTAGATAATATTATTTTCCGATTGGGTATGGCCCCCACCATTCCTGGAGCGAGACAATTGGTTAACCATAAACATATTTTGGTCAATAATCGTGCAATAAACGTACCGAGTTATCGTTGCAAACCCAAAGATATTATTACTACAAGGGATCGGCCGGAATCCCGAGCTAGAATCACGAAAAATTATGAATTTTCTCAGACATATAAAATACCAAATCATTTGACTCTCCATTCACTACAGAGTGTGGGATTGGTTAATAAAATAGTAGATCGTGAATCAATTGATTTGAATATTAACGAATTGCTAGTTGTGGAATATTATTCCCGTAAAGCTTGAGGAGAAGAAGGAAAAGAATATATATATTAATTTTTTTTCATAATAATTTCCTATATGAATAGAATTTCTGCATGAAACTCAAATCTATATAAAACTTCAATTTAGTATTTTTCTATATTCTTCTGTATCCCATTACAATTTTATTATTCACTAAAGTATTATTATATGCTTCTTTCTCGTATTCTACACTACCCCCCGTGTCCCGGATGGAGAAGTAAAAAAAGAAAAAATTAATTAATTTTTTTGTCACACTTAAGACAATAAATTGGGTGAGAATTATCACGAACAATAATTATTATGCAGATTAAGCGGGGAGGAAAAAATTAGTAATAAATAAAGTTATCGAGTATATCTTGATAGAATCGAAGTGTAGATACAGCGGAGAGAGAGGGATTCGAACCCTCGGTAAGCAAGAGCTTACATAGCATTTCCAATGCTACGCCTTAAACCACTCGGCCATCTTTCCTGCAGCATATCTTCAGTCTATTACACATTTTTATTGAATAGCAATATATTTATAGTAGTGATTAATACCGAAGTAGAATTAGTTGTGGATCCCCCAGAACGAAGTAAAAAAATAATTATTTTGGGAATAACTTAAGATAATTAATAAAAAATAATGAATAAAAATTTCAACATTTTTTTACTTTTCCTATTCACTCCCAAAAATCCCAATAATGAATTGATAACTTTTAATGATTTTACTTTATTTGGAAATAATACTTCTAAAGCTGAGGGTAGGATTGAAAAACAAGATTAAATTGGAAAAACTAATAATTCATTTATTTATTATATATATGTATATACAGAATTTATCAATGTTTTTCTCGACTGTTTAATCAATCTTATACTTATTAAATAATTGTTCATTATTAAATAATTATAATAAGTGGGGTAATCGGAGGAGTAAAAACGAGAATGAACAATTTGTCATAAAAGGATCGGATACGAGTGTCTTCACATACTTCCAATTCGGAAGAATAGATAAATTTCACGGTATAAAATACCAAAAGATTCTTTTTATTCTTTTATGAATTCCCAAACAGAATAATGAGAAAAATTTCACGAAAAAATTAGAAATAATTATGCCTAGATCTCAAAGAAACGATAATTTTATTGATAAAACTTTTACACTCGTAGCAGATACTTCATTACAAGTAATTCCAACTACTCAGGGGGAAAAAAAAGCATTTACTTATTACAGAGATGGTGCGATTTGATTTTGATCCAATGAATACTCATTGTAAAGCAAAACATGATAATATTTTATTACATGAAACTCACGCTTGGTGAAGGTGGTTTCCACGAATATTAAACAATTCCTTCTGCCGTGTATCCTCGGTTGATGCAACCTCAGATGCTTTAATTTATCATGAATTATGGTATTGAGCGGAAGGTTGAACCTGTAAAAAAAAAGAATAAACTTTTCTAGTAAAAGTCTATTCGTTTATAGACACGCGTAAGGGGAAAAGCACTACGTGTAGGAATCGACAACACAAAGGCTTCGTTATAATTCATATGTATTATCCGTTTACTAACGGCTAATAACAAATATATGGTTGGGACAACAAACTTCCATCTCGTTTGTATTTTGGATACCCGTATAACCATCGGAGATTGTCGAGGTAGCAAATCCCTAGGAAAGACCAAGCGTTGAGAACAAAGAAATTGTTGAAGTTTTTATTTATGTCACCAGTGATAGGGAATAATCTTAGCAAGAAGGATGGCTAGAGATTAATTATGAATACACTAGCCCCTGACAGTTTATGATTTTGGGTAAGAATCTCTACAAATTTTATAAATTGTTTCCTTTATTATACACTACGCAGGACAAGCCGTATGAGGTGAAAATCCCACGTACGGTTTTGAAGCGGGGCTCATTTCCGTTTAATGAACAACCGTAACGAATGTCGGCTCAATCTGAAGGAGAATATGCGGAAGCCTCACAAAATTATTATGAAGCCATGCGTCTAGAAATTGACCCTTATGATCGAAGTTACATACTACATAACATAGGCCTTATTCATACAAGTAATGGGGAACATGCAAGGGCTTTAGAATATTATTTTCAGGCATTGGAAAGAAATCCATCCTTGCCACAAGCTTTTAATAATATGGCTGTGATCTGTCATTACGTGCGACTATCCATAGTATAGAATTCACTAGTTTAGAACCACTACAAATAAATGGAGGTTTTCTACATATTTACCATTAAGTAATGGTTTTTATTAGCTGTAGATTAATAAACTTGTTCGTTCATGGGAGCCTGTACGTGACAGAATAAGTAAAGCCTATATACTCCATGGATAAGGTAATTTAATTAATTAAAAAGAGAAGCACCGTAAGGATCAATTATTGAAAGCTCGGGCTGATACGGTATAATCTGTTCACTCATACAGAATTAACTTGTGTAATAGGGTTGATCCAATGAGCTATTGAACAGCGGTGTAGCATCAGATCCTAAAGGGATTAAATACTTATTGATAATAAAAAAATTGTATTATTAATTAAGTATTTTTTTTAGAGATTCTCCATATATAAGTAGGATAGTTACCATTTGGAAAAAAATTACATTTGTACAAAATATCAATTTGTACTTTGGGACCTTACCCTTTTCATTGGTAGGAGAAAAGATAAAATTCGATTCCTTATTTAAGGCTCAATTGAAAACTCATTTCATTAACTGAATTTAGTCTTTGCGTTACAATAAATTGTGAAAACATTTTATTATTTGCAAAAAAATTGTTTTAATTTTTACTTATATATTAATGCACATAATAAAGGATGGAATATAGTTAATAGAGCCGTATGAGGTAGGAAACCCTCAAGTACGGTTCTCAGGGAAGGAACTTTATTGGAATGACCTATCCCGACCGAGGAGAACAAGCCATTCAACAAGGAGATTTTGAAACTTCCGAAGCTTGGTTCGGTAAAGCTGCCGATCATTGGAAACAAGCCGTATTACTGGCTCCAGGCAATTATATTGAAGCACAGAATTGGTTAAAAATTACGGGACGTCTTAAGGATTAGTTACGTAGAATTATAACCAATCCTTGAAAATCTTCTGTATATTCGGAATAAGGAATATAATAAATTGGTAATAAGTGTTATTCTATTCAGTTAAATTATATTCTACCATTTTATAGGGACTAATCGGGTCAACAAGCATCCATAAAATTTTTTTTATGGATGCTCATCAAATAATAGGTATTTGTTTGAATAGAATTAGGGAAGATCCGGTGGAACACAACCAAATTAACCAAATCATATTTGTAATTATTGCATGAATAACTAAGTATACTGAGTGTATACCCTGTATATACAACAGAAATATGTGTGTCATCCTATCTATCATCATATTATGATACATGTATTACGTACCTTATATTCATGGTGTATGGGCTAGAAACGAACCGTTTTAAAGTGAAACGGTCCATTAAGCACCTTTGATATGTGTAACAATAATTTTGAATACCTGCCCCCAGTAACTTCTGTGTCATAGTTGCCCTAGTTACGAACTGGGAAAGGGAAAAAAAGGTTGGAAGATGTATAGCTCTCATAAGTTTACTAATGAATCTTGGCGGGTTTTTTCTATGCCTCGTCTGGAAAGAGGAGAACCTCGATGACTATTCGTTCACCGGAACCAGAAGTCAAGATTGCGGTAGAAAGGGATCCCGTAAAAACTTCTTTCGAAAAATGGGCTCAACCCGGACATTTCTCCAGGACTCTAGCGAAGGGTCCTAGTACTACCACTTGGATCTGGAACTTACATGCTGATGCTCATGATTTTGACAGCCATACTAATGATTTGGAAGAGATTTCTCGCAAAGTATTTAGTGCTCATTTCGGTCAACTAGCCATTATTTTTATTTGGCTAAGTGGTATGTACTTCCACGGGGCTCGTTTCTCCAATCATGAAGCATGGCTTAGTGATCCTACTCACGTTAAACCCAGTGCTCAAGTTGTTTGGCCAATAGTAGGTCAGGAAATTCTCAATGGAGATGTGGGTGGGGGTTTTCAGGGAATACAAATAACTTCCGGCTTTTTTCAAATTTGGCGAGCCTCCGGAATAACTAGTGAATTACAACTTTACTCCACCGCAATTGGTGGATTGATTTTCGCAGCGCTAATGCTTTTCGCCGGTTGGTTCCACTACCACAAAGCCGCTCCCAAATTAACTTGGTTCCAAGATGTGGAATCCATGCTAAATCATCATCTAGCAGGACTATTAGGATTAGGTTCTTTATCATGGGCAGGACACCAAGTACACGTTTCTTTACCTATTAACCAACTTCTGGACGCTGGAGTAGATGCTAAAGAAATACCTCTTCCTCATGAATTTATTCTGAATCGTGATCTTATGACTCAACTTTATCCAAGTTTTGCTAAAGGATTAACTCCATTCTTTACTTTGAATTGGTCAGAATACTCAGATTTCTCAACTTTTCGCGGAGGACTAAATCCAGTAACAGGAGGTTTGTGGCTAACCGATACAGTCCATCATCATTTAGCTATTGCAGTTCTTTTTTTAATAGCTGGTCACATGTATAGAACCAATTGGGGCATTGGCCATAGCCTGAAAGAAATTTTAGAAGCTCATAAAGGTCCATTTACGGGTGAGGGTCACAAAGGCCTTTATGAAATTTTTACCACCTCATGGCATGCCCAATTAGCTCTTAACTTAGCTATGCTAGGTTCTTTAACAATCGTAGTGGCTCACCATATGTATTCCATGCCTCCTTATCCATACTTAGCTACTGACTATGGTACCCAACTCTCTTTGTTTACACATCACATGTGGATCGGTGGATTTCTCGTGGTCGGAGCTGCTGCACATGCAGCCATCTTTATGGTAAGGGACTACGATCCAACCACTCAATACAATAATTTATTGGATCGTGTTCTTCGACACCGTGATGCAATAGTATCACACCTTAACTGGGCATGTATTTTCTTAGGTTTCCATAGCTTCGGCTTGTACATCCATAATGATACTATGAGTGCTTTGGGACGTCCTCAAGACATGTTTTCGGATACTGCTATACAATTACAACCTATATTTGCCCAATGGGTGCAGAATACTCATGCTGTAGCACCTTTTTCCACAGCTCCTAATGCGGCGGCAAGCACCAGCTTAACCTGGGGAGGCATCGACTTAGTAGCAGTAGGCGGCAAAGTAGCTTTATTACCAATTCCGCTAGGAACCGCAGACTTTTTGGTACACCACATTCATGCATTTACTATCCACGTAACCGTATTAATCTTACTAAAAGGTGTTTTATTTGCTCGCAGTTCCCGTTTGATACCCGATAAAGCTAATCTTGGTTTTCGTTTCCCTTGCGATGGACCCGGAAGAGGAGGTACATGTCAAGTATCTGCTTGGGATCATGTTTTCTTAGGGTTATTTTGGATGTACAATGCAATTTCTGTAGTAATATTTCATTTTAGCTGGAAAATGCAATCTGATGTTTGGGGTAGTGTAAGCGACCAAAAAATAGTAACTCATATTACAGGGGGAAACTTTGCACAAAGTTCAATTACCATCAACGGATGGCTTCGTGACTTTTTATGGGCACAGGCTTCCCAAGTAATCCAATCTCATGGTTCCTCGTTATCTGCATATGGTCTCCCATTCCTGGGTGCTCACTTTGTTTGGGCTTTCAGTTTGATGTTCCTATTCAGTGGTCGCGGGTACTGGCAAGAACTTATCGAATCTATAGTTTGGGCTCACAACAAATTAAAAGTTGCTCCTGCTATCCAGCCTAGGGCTTTGAGTATTGTACAAGGCCGTGCTGTAGGAGTAGCTCATTACCTTCTGGGTGGAATTGCCACAACATGGGCATTCTTCCTAGCAAGAATTATTGCAGTAGGATAATGGCTAGGAGGATTTGAAAAGCATTATGGCATCCAGATTTCCAAGGTTCAGCCAGGGCCTATCTCAAGACCCAACTACTCGTCGTATTTGGTTTGGTATCGCTACCGCACATGACTTCGAAAGCCATGATAATATTACTGAGGAACGTCTCTACCAAAAGATTTTTGCTTCTCACTTTGGTCAGTTAGCCATAATCTTCCTGTGGACTTCCGGTAATTTATTTCACGTAGCTTGGCAAGGTAATTTTGAAGCATGGATACAAGATCCTTTGCATGTAAGACCTATTGCTCATGCAATATGGGACCCTCATTTTGGTCAACCAGCTATAGAAGCGTTTACTCGAGGAGGGGCCTCTGGTCCAGTTAATATTGCTTATCCCGGTGTTTATCAATGGTGGTACACAATCGGATTGCGTACCAATCAAGATCTTTATACTGGAGCTCTTTCTTTACTAATTCTTTCCGCTATTTTTCTAATAGCAGGTTGGTTGCATCTACAACCTAAGTGGAAACCAAGTGTTTCATGGTTCAAAAATGCTGAATCTCGTCTTAATCATCATTTGTCGGGACTTTTCGGAGTAAGCTCTTTGGCCTGGACAGGGCATTTGGTTCATGTCGCTATTCCTGAATCAAGAGGTGAACACGTAAGATGGGATAATCTACTAACTGCATTACCACACCCCCAGGGTCTAGGGCCTTTTTTTGCGGGTCAGTGGAGTGTTTATGCCCAAAACGCTGATTCAAGTAGTCACTTATTTGGTACTTCTCAAGGAGCAGGTACTGCTATTCTAACTTTTCTTGGGGGATTTCACCCACAGACCCAAAGTTTATGGCTGACTGATATTGCTCATCATCACTTAGCAATTGCAGTTGTTTTTATCATTGCTGGTCATATGTATAGAACTAACTTTGGGATTGGGCATAGTATGAAGGAAATCCTAGAAGCACATACTCCTCCGGGGGGCCGATTAGGACGTGGTCACAAGGGCCTTTATGATACAATTAATAATTCTCTTCACTTTCAATTGGGTCTTGCTTTAGCTTCTCTAGGAGTTATTACTTCTTTGGTAGCTCAACACATGTATTCTTTACCTGCTTATGCATTTATAGCACAAGACTTTACTACTCAAGCTGCATTATATACTCATCATCAATACATTGCTGGGTTTATTATGACAGGCGCATTTGCTCATGGAGCTATCTTTCTTATCAGGGATTATAACCCAGAACAAAATGAAGGTAATGTATTGGCAAGAATGTTGGAACACAAAGAAGCAATCATATCTCATTTAAGTTGGGCTAGTTTATTTCTAGGGTTTCACACCTTAGGACTCTATGTGCATAATGATGTTATGCTTGCTTTTGGTACTCCAGAAAAACAAATCTTGATTGAACCTGTATCTGCTCAATGGATCCAATCCGCTCATGGCAAGGCTTTATATGGTTTTGATGTACTCTTATCTTCAGCAAATAGTCCAGCTTTTAATGCTGGTCAAAGCATATGGTTACCCGGTTGGTTGGATACTATCAATAATAATAGTAATTCGCTATTCTTAACTATAGGTCCCGGAGATTTTTTGGTTCATCATGCCATTGCTCTAGGTTTGCACACAACCACGTTAATTCTAGTAAAAGGTGCTTTAGACGCACGTGGCTCCAAGTTAATGCCAGATAAGAAAGAATTTGGTTATAGTTTTCCTTGCGATGGTCCGGGACGAGGTGGGACCTGTGATATTTCAGCCTGGGATGCTTTCTATTTGGCAGTCTTCTGGATGTTAAACACTATTGGATGGGTTACACTTTACTGGCATTGGAAACATATAACCTTATGGCAAGGAAATGTAGCTCAATTTAATGAGTCTTCCACTTATTTAATGGGATGGTTGAGAGATTACCTGTGGTTAAACCCTTCACAACTTATCAATGGATATAATCCATTTGGTATGAACAGTTTATCCGTCTGGGCATGGATGTTTTTATTTGGACATCTCGTATGGGCCATTGGATTTATGTTTCTCATATCTTGGCGTGGATACTGGCAAGAACTCATTGAAACTCTAGCATGGGCTCATGAGCGTACACCTCTAGCTAATTTAGTGCGCTGGAAGGACAAACCGGTAGCTCTTTCTATTGTTCAAGCAAGATTAGTTGGATTAGCTCATTTTTCCGTAGGTTATATTTTCACTTACGCGGCTTTCCTAATTGCTTCTACATCAGGCAAATTTGGCTAATCATCATCTTTATTGAGATGAATTTCATTGGGTGGATCGAGCCTACCTTTGCTTCTGATAGGGGCTCGATCTCACTTTATTTAACGGAGGGGGGGGGGGGTGGAATAATAGAAATAATTACGATAATGAATCTGAGCAAAAAAGTATTTCATTACATTTTTTTTAATTTTACAAAAGGAATTTAATTCATTAGTTGAACCATCATGGCAAAAAAGAGTCTTATCCAGAGGGAAAAGAAGAGGCAGGAATTGAAACAAAAATACCATTCTATTCGTCTTTATTTGAAGAAAAGGATGAGCGAAGCTTCATTATTATTAGATGAAAAATGGGAAATTTCTGAAAAATTACAATCTTTACCACGTAATAGTGCACCAACACGTCTTCATCGTCGTTGTTTGTTGACCGGAAGATCCAGAGCCAACTATCGAGACTTTGGTTTATCCAGGCATGTACTTCGTGAGATGGCCCATGCATGTTTGTTACCTGGGGTAATAAAATCCAGTTGGTAATAAAATTATTCAGAAAATTTGGGCGTATAATATGCAGATGCAATTGGTAATCCCCCAACTTGTTGGGGGATTCTTTATGAAATTTAGAAATATTACTTGTTTGGTAAATGCACTTTATACTATTATTCTATTAAACATTCATGAATTGCGCGGAGTAGAGCAGCTTGGTAGCTCGCGAGGCTCATAACCTTGAGGTCACGGGTTCAAATCCCGTCTCCGCCAAATACTTAATTTTTGAGTTCTTCATAGTTTATTAATCTCCACAAAGTTTTTCGGAAACTACGTAGGAGAACAAACCTAAGATTATGCTAAATCCTATATTTCATGTATATCCCATTTTTTAAGGATGGGCGGGTAGCGGGAATCGAACCCGCATCTTCTCCTTGGCAAGGAGGAATTTTACCATTAAACCATACCCGCAACTAAAATTTACTTAATTTTTATTATATACGCATAGATTCACTTATGTATAGCCAACCATTTTTTCTTATGAGTTGTACAAATTCGAATTACTCATCTTAGTCATTCCAGATTATAGGAGATCAATAATTAAACGAACCTCCCCCCCCCCTGGAACACGTTTTTTGTGCCTCAGTACCTGTTTTAAATACCTCAATTCAACCAAGGGAGGGAATATTGCGATTTTAAAATTATTAAAAACTTAAGATATGAGAGAGTTAGGGATACCTACTAGGAAAACTAATCCAATCCATGGTGAAGCACCTGAAAATACAACATTTCTGCTACTTGACCAACCATCAGGAGAGGCAAGCACAACGGGCACACCAATTACTGGAATAAATGGAATTGCAATTGATGCAAACACAGCCAACTGAAAAGCAATAGTCATGGTTGTGATTTCCCGAACCTTTAACAATATAGAATAGATTGTACCGTCTGATCCCTATCTAACATAAATCTTGGTAACTGGGTCGAATGCATCATCAAAATAATCTGATTTGATTATACTTGTAATTTTGATTATACTTGTAATAAAGCTTCGTTAGCTTCTTTCACTTCCCCTCAAAAAATATTTGGATTCCTCCCAACCAAAAGTATAATTTTTTTTGCATTTCTTTCCCAGCCAAATATTCTATTTTTTGCATAGTAAATTTATTCACTATTATTAATTATTATGTATTAACAGGTATTATAAGTATTACCTGAAAAAGTAACTTATAATTAGTTTTTAGGAGAGATGGCCGAGTGGTTTATAGCCCTGGTCTTGAAAACCGGTATAGTATTTTTCAATACTATCGAGGGTTCGAATCCCTCTCTCTCCTTTTATTATCCCTTCTTCATCCTCTCCTAAAAAAGTAATTCCAGGAAATATAATTGTTTATAAAATAGATTCTTAGCTCGGCTTTCTGCAGCCGAGCCTTCATGGGGAACTTACAAAAAAGTCTTTTTTTTTAGAAAAAAAGTTTTTATCTGTCTCACAGAAGCTGGAATTAATTCTGGCTCTTCCATCTTCATTATTAAATCATTCCCTTAATTAAGGGGTGTCGTGGAAAGGACAGGTTCAAAATCACGGTCAATTCCTTTCTCAAATCCGGCTGCAGCTGCACGGGCTCTCCCCGCGTGCCATAGGTGACCTACGAAGAAGAAAAATCCTGAAACGAAATGGGAGGTGGCTAACCAACTTCGGGGAGAAACATAGTTTACTGCATTAATTTCGGTGGCTACCCCACCCACAGAGTTCAAAGAACCTAGAGGAGCATGAGTCATATACTCTGCCGATCGTCGTTCCTGCCAAGGCTGTATATCTTTCTTCAACTTACTAAGATCCAAGCCATTAGGACCTCTTAGAGGTTCTAACCATGGAGCGCGAAGATCCCAGAAGCGCATTGTTTCTCCTCCAAAAATAATTTCTCCGGTAGGAGAACGCATAAGATATTTACCCAAACCAGTGGGTCCTTGGGCAGAACCTACGTTAGCCCCAAGCCGTTGGTCCCTAACTAAAAAAGTAAAAGCTTGAGCTTGAGAGGCTTCCGGACCGGTAGGACCATAAAATTCGCTAGGATAAGCTGTGTTGTTAAACCAAGCAAAACAACAAGCGATAAAACCAAAGACGGAAAGAGCTCCTAGACTGTAGGACAAGTAAGCTTCTCCGGACCATACAAAAGCGCGACGAGCCCATGCAAAGGGTTTGGTTGAGATGTGCCAGATTCCACCAAAGATACAAATGGAACCTAACCATACATGTCCCCCAATTATATCTTCTAGATTGTCCACACTAACTATCCATCCCTCTCCACCAAAAGGTGATTTTAGTAAATAACCAAATACAACACTTGGATTAAGAGTAAGATTCGTAATTTTTCTTACATCTCCACCACCGGGAGCCCACGTATCGTATACACCTCCAAAATACAAAGCTTTGAGCACTGAAAGAAAAGCACCAGCACCTAACAAGATTAAATGAATACCTAAAATTGTAGTCATTTTGTTCTTATCTTTCCATGCATAACCAAAAAATGGAAAAGACTCTTCCAAAGTTTCGGGTCCAATAATTGCGTGGTAGATACCTCCAAAACCTAAAACTGCGGAAGAGATTAAGTGGAGTACTCCAGATACGAAGTATGGAAAAATATCTACAACTTCTCCACCAGGACCTACTCCCCATCCTAAAGTAGCTAGATGGGGAAGTAGAATCAATCCCTGTTCATACATAGGCTTTTCTGGAACAAAATGAGCCACTTCAAATAAGTTCATCGCTCCAGCCCAAAACACGATTAATCCGCCATGAGCTACGTGAGCACCAAGTAATTTACCAGATAAGTTGATAAGTCTAGCATTGCCAGCCCACCAAGCAAAACCAGTGGTTTCTTGATCACGACCACCCAGGGCTAAAGTTCCATTAAAGAGCGTTTCCACGGGGTAGAACCTCCTCGGGGAATACAAGATTTTCATGAGGCTGATCCTGAGCCGCCATCCAAGCACGAATACCTTCGTTCAAAAGAATATTTTTAGTATAAAAAGTTTCAAATTCTGGATCTTCTGCTGCACGGATCTCCTGGGAAACAAAGTCATATGCCCGTAGATTCAAGGCTAGACCCACTACTCCGATAGCGCTCATCCATAATCCAGTTACTGGTACGAATAGCATGAAGAAGTGCAACCAACGTTTGTTGGAAAAAGCAACACCGAAGATTTGGGACCAGAAGCGGTTAGCGGTAACCATGGAATAAGTTTCTTCAGATTGTGTTGGGTTAAAAGCACGGAATGTATTTGCACCATCACCATCTTCAAATAATGTATTTTCGACAGTAGCACCGTGGATGGCGCATAAAGGAGCAGCACCCAATACTCCAGCAACTCCCATCATATGAAATGGGTTTAAAGTCCAATTATGAAAACCTTGGAAAAACAGGATGAATCGAAATATAGCTGCTACACCAAAGCTGGGTGCGAAGAACCAACCAGACTGACCCAATGGGTAAATTGAGAATACGGAAACAGAAACAGCAATTGGAGCAGAAAATGCAATTGCGTTATAAGGACGCAATTGTACAGATCGAGCGAGCTCGAATTGGCGCAACATAAAACCGATTGAAGCAAAAGCACCGTGGAGAGCCACAAAGGTCCATAGACCACCTAATTGACACCAACGAGTAAAATCTCCTTGTGCTTCAGGACCCCACAGTAGCAGCAAAGAATGTGATAAACTATTAGCAGGAGTTGAAACTGCGGCGGTTAAAAAGTTGCAACCTTCTAAATAAGAACTAGCCAATCCATGGGTATACCATGAGGTTACAAAGGTTGTACCCGTGAACCATCCACCTAGTGAGAAGTAGGCGCAGGGGAAGAGCAGTAAACCGGACCAACCCACGGATACGAAACGGTCTCTCCTTAACCAGTCATCCATGCTATCAAATAAACCTTTAGGTTCTTCGGAGGATTTTCCGATGGCTATAGTCGTAGTAATTCTCCCATTCAACTACTTTAACCATTTCTAAGCACCTCATCCTACCAAGGAATCATTTTCAAATACAATTTTTGATTATATACAGATAATTTTCCTTCTTTGCCCCTTACTCCAAAATTTTTTTATTTAATGTAGAATACATAGATATTTCTATATAGTTTCTTCCCTGGCTCAAAGCATTTACTTACTATGAAAAAGATCCATGCCTGGTTACGGAACAGATTCATTAAAATTTTCAGAAGGTAGGTAAGCTTTTCTTTTCTTATCAGTGCTTCTCACGAGAATTTTAAATATTCCTTTGACTCAATATTGATTATTCTCCTCGAATCTTTAAGATCCTTCCCAATAATTAATTAGGAGTAGTTTTTATTATCCCCACTTCATTCAAGTAAATAATTATACCTCTTTGTTTTGTGAAGGAAAATAAAAAAAAATATATATATATATACATTGATATGTTTCTATTCCGAAGAAAAAGATATTTTCCGACTTACGAAAAATAGTGGGAGGATAAATAAAAAATGTTTAATTTTATTGACTTATCCCATTCTAATTTATTCGTTTGACGAGCATTGGGATGGAGAAGAAGAAGGAATGAAAAGCTCCTTATTTTTGACAAAAAAAAGCTTCATTTTTTTTATTCTGCGCTCACCTTCACTTTTACTTGGGCGACATGGAAAATAATAATTACTGTATTTAGTACAATATCCAGTTTATACTCTTGGTTCAGTAGATGCTTATCCACTCCTAGCCACAAATGGTTATACTACGAAATGAAAGGAGAAAAATATTGAATAATTCCGAAGAATTTACATCTATGATTTTCAGTAAACTTCAATACTAGGATAGCCCACTAATCTAGAATATAATAAGTCAAGTTTACTATTTTTTTGTTAAGTCAATTACTTCTTCATCACCTTATACACTTGAAATGACTAAAGGAATGAATGCAGGGAAAATAAGAATAAAAATTATTTTTTCCACCAAGAAATAGTTGTATAATTGAGAGAATTCTATTATTGAATAATATACAAATATTAATTAATTAAATTATTTTATAGAATTTAAAACTTTTCCCTCTCAGTGGTATAGCCCAACAAATTACTTTATTACTTTACAATTAATTTTGGCATAGTAATTATTGCTTTGCGTAAAACCTTGAAAACAATACCACGTAAGAGTAGAATTTTTTTGCTTGCAATCTATCCCTACTCCATTATCCAATAGTATACCAACAATATGTAAGATAAAGTTTATTTATACTCTGGTGCATTGTTACATGACTCAACTTTCCTCTCGCCCGATCCGCCTTATATAACTGATCATGCTAAAACGAATATTATTTACCTTTACATTTATAATTCTATCCTTTTATAAATTACTCATTTGAACTTACTTAGTATAATAAAGATAAAATAAGGGTACTTTTCTATAGTATTAGGTACAACTATTTATTCCCCATTTGCTCTTACAATTTTTTTCGGAAACGAACATTTATAAAATAATGACATTAGTATAACCAAATTTTACTATTCTCACTGGATTTCCTTGTTATTAGGAAATAGTTCAATCGGAGAATAATCGATTGTTGATATAAATCATTCGTTGTGGATGCTTTTGCGGAAGCATCTCCTGCTCAAAATCCGTGGATAGGCGTCAAGAAAAACAACCCATAGTACCCTTTCCGCACTTCCATGATACAGAGATTCGAAGGTAATCATATTCGAGAAAATTTTCTCGGAACCAAATAAGAATCTTATTTACTGGATACTCTTACAAATAAATTATTGCTTCTTTTGCAATCACTCTCTATGCAGTTTCAGCCTTTTATTGCTACTCCAACTGTTCCTACCCGTAATAATTTTTTTTTGCATATGCATAGCATGCCTTTCGCCCGCAACAGCCAGGAATAGTAGAGGTGCATCGGTTCTTCCTTAAGTAGTTATAAAATAATTCTATACGCTACCGATTTTATGCTTAATAAATCTAAAGAATAATTTTTTTATGGGCTAAACAATTATATGCCGGAGAGTGAGTTCAATAGGATATTAAACCACGAAGTTAAACCACGAAAAAAGGGGGGGGATATTTTCGAAGAGGATGTTAAAAGAGTATTTGCAAGATTGTGGATAGCGTAGCATTCCCATAATGCAGAATAAATTGTAGTTGTAAACCCTTGGTGTTACAGAACTAAAATAACTTATTACTCCTGATATTCGGGAGAAAAACGTTGAAGTAAAATAAGTTTTGTATAGTCCTGAGGAGAAGGTTAAATGAGAGTCTGAGTCGTTGAAAATTGAACATATTAAAATTAATGAAGGTATTTACTGGGTAAAATAAATTATTTTTTTTATAATATAAGTATAAGTAATATAAGTATAAGGAACATAAGTATAGCTTACAGGAGTCGGAAATGAATTAGCTTTGAGAATAATAAATATAGCGTGAATTTTCACTTATCGAAATTCATGCAAAATTAAATGGAAATAAGACTAGTAATTTAATAAATTACTGGATGGAGGGGACAAAACTATTGACAGTGAATAGTAAATTGAGTATCATAGGAATGAGGGTCAACAAGCCGCCCGCCGCCCCCATCGTCTAGTGGCCTAGGACACCTCTCTTTCAAGGAGGCGACGGGGATTCGAATTCCCCTGGGGGTACATCGAGGAAAAAATCCCAGGTAATCAATAAATATTTTTAAATACTTTTACATTGGTTTTGGTTTAAATTCGAATTTGATCTTAATAAAAAGGAAAAGAAGAAAAGTTTTTCTTTTCTATCCGGGTCGATGCTCGAGTGGTTAATGGGGACGGACTGTAAATCCGCTGGCGGTGCCTACGCTGGTTCAAATCCAGCTCGACCCAATAACAATCTTACTAATAAATTTATAACATAGAGTTTTTGGTTTGAATACTTAGCTTCAAAAAAAATTTACTATATACTCTGTCAATTTACTATATACTCTGTTTCGTGAAGTAATTGTTGCTGCAACGACAAAGGAAAGTCAACCTTATCCTTATCCATTGATTAATAATTCCATTAGTTAGGAAAAAAATATACTTTTTTACTCAGACGGGGGAAATGCAAGGAAAAAAATGATTGATTCCACGCATAAGCTTGTGGATCGACATAATAACTAAACTATATTTGGTGGGATTGTAGTTCAATCGGTTAGAGCACCGCCCTGTCAAGACGGAAGTTGCGGGTTCGAGCCCCGTCAATCCCGATTTATTAAATTGATTCAATTCACGGTTTGCTCGGATGAAAAAACTGGAATAAACTTCATTGTTTATCAAAACTTCAATATTTATAGTATATTCCCGTACCAAGTCTTCATTCTATAAGCATTGGACAAATAAAATGAATAGGTTGGGATTGTAAAAAATAAATAGAATTCTTATTTATGGCGGGGTCCCCACTCCGAAAAATATACACAATATTACTGGGTTAATTTCTTATTAATTCTACGTTTCTCAATGAATTAAGAATAGAATAGAATCTCAATTTTTTTATCATCCTCCTTTTGATAGTACCAATAAAGTTTCAATTTCATTTTTAAAAAGCCATCGATTTTTCAACAACAATTTTATTATCTGATTCAATAACATTTTATTGCAACGAAATGAATTCAATAAATATTGATGACTCTCAAACAAAGTACTATGGACTGAAGAATAACTAGATAATGAACTATTTACTTCAAGCCATCCCTGATGATTATTCAACAAATCAAAGTGAGCAAACTTCTCTTGTGAGTACTCCATCAACCAAGGTTGGTATGAATACACAGCAGCAAATAAATGTGGATGTTTCAATTGGACACCAATCCGTTCAGTACTTTTAAAAGTTTCAATATTTTGTTTATCCGCAAAAGTGAATTGCTTCAATCCACTTATATATAAATTACTCATTGAATCTCGGCTATATCCGCGACGAACAAAAAATTGTTTTATCTTCTGAATTGATTGAGATTTTCCCTGCTCCCTTTCCGTTCCGTAAGTAACATAGAATCTTCTCAGCATTTCTTCATCTACAAATAATTGTTGATATGGAAATGCAAGGTGATGATCTTTGGATGATAAACCCGTGGGATCCCAAACGAATCGTTTCCCCAGGAATAACAGTGGTTTATTAGATATTCGATATTCTATTGGATATTGTACAGGTGAAAAGATTCCTAATGTTTCAAATTGCTCTTTTAATAGCATAGTTTCTAATTGACACTCTAGTTCCTGCAAGCTTATTCGTCTCATTTTTGATAAAACCCTATTATGGGGAGATTGCTGTTTCATTATATACTGCGCGAATCGAGCATCATTAAAATCATTTTGTAAATATTTAGAAAGAGTTTGTATGTTTTCCCCGAACAATCCAATATAGTATGGAATTCGAAATTCATTGGGTCTTTCTACTCGATTGAATATATTGTTGCAGGCGAAACTGAAACGCCAAATCCTAGGAGAACAAGCAGTATTACTTACTAATTCAGACAGTTTTTGCTTGTACTGAATGGGAAAATTCATATTCTGCATTATATTCACAAGATTCGTCGTTCGAGAATAAGGAGCAAGTCTCATTTTATTAGAAATAGATTCATCTTGATATATTTCTAACCTTGGAAACTCTACTAAAAGACTTTCTAGAGTAGTACAAGCTGAATCAGAATCATTATCAGCATATTTATCGAGAGGAATCGAGTTCTCCTGTTCATTCTCGGATCTGAACCAAGAATCTCGAGCTGCTGATCCGGCCAAGCACTCCAAAATATGGGATAGTATAGTAAATTCCTTTACAGTGGTTTCGGTAATGGGAGGTTCTGAAAACCATTCAGACAAATAATAAAATCTTTTTTTCCAGAAGTTATTACCCTTATATAAAGGATTCATCGTAAATTTTTTTGTGATTATAGTTTGTACAATAGCCTTTCCTACCTTATAAAGAAGTTTTTCGTCATTTTGACCATACTCGATATTTGTATCTGCATATGCAAAACCCAAAGCTTGTCTATGGAAAGCTAATCTAATTGTATCATCGTATATGACTGATTCGTCGTAGGTAATACTGATTGATGAAACTTCATTAACAAGTGATGCCAAATCTCGTACATCGTAGCCCATGGTTCCATACCCGAACTCATTAAGACAAGACAAATTATTTTCTAAGTGAAAACATTTACTACGTAGGAAAATATAAAATTCCTTTTGTCGTTGTGGAATACTAAGCATTCGAATATTCATTAATCTATCCAATCTATTTGGATATATCAAGGATGGATCTATTTTTTCGGGAATGTGAGTCGAAGCAAAAGCAATCATACTTAAAGTATGATTTTTAACAAAATTGGTACGGAAGTATGTCAATAATAAACCGAGTGGGAGATTAGAATTAGATTTTATATCTTGAGTCAAGCAATTCGAATTTAGTTCATGAATATTTTGAATCCACACTATGCAAGGGGACATTTCTTTCGTTAATTCTAGAATAAGAGCTAATTGGTGCAGGTTGTCCATCAAAACATTCCAATCTTTGGTTGTAATGTCAGGTTCGTTATACAATAGTTCGCTTATAGATACTTGTATCGAAGGAACATAAGAGTCTGCTGCTAAATTCTTGATTAAATAAGATCGTCCTGTTTCTGGAGGACCCACCAGTAAATTTCCCTTGGAGGGGGATAATCCTAAGCGGAGCGGAATAGGTATTCCGTGAGATGTAAAACCCAAAGTATTGGTTTGCCGCGATACATGCGGGGAAGTGATTCTCTGCCAGAAAGCGAGGAAAACCCATTTATGTGCCAAATTCAAATGATAAAACGGGTAATTAACTAAACTTTTATCAAAACTTTCAGCTAAATATCGTAAGTAATAAAGTCCTTGTTGGGTTGTTTTATAACCAAAATCATTACTTAGTAGATGAGGATTGTAAATTAGATTAAATCCATATCGATAAATCTTTTTTCGTGTTATCGGAGATTGAATCAATAATTCTTTTTTCCTCGGAAAAATATCTAAACTTTGATTAGTAGTTAACCATGCATTCAATTCTTCCATTGTAAATAAATCTAACTTTCTCTTTTTTGCATAATGTCCAATTTTTTTTAGAAAGTTCACAAATATGTTTTGTGTATCAATTGATTTTACCGGATGTTGGTATACCAGCTTATTCCAATAAGATTTCCGATCTATTAAATATCGGATTATTCCAAAATGTTTACATAGGTCAGTATAATCTGAGCCTATCAGATTGAATAAATAATTTTGGAAAAATAAATAGCTGGATAGAAACAAACTTATAATAATCAAATATTTATCATTCCAACAATTTATTGATTTTGAATATGACCATATAAAATGAAGTAATGCTTTCTTCGGTTGATCATCCGAGATTTCTCGATCTTGAGCACAGATTTGAGGAACATATTCAAATTGATCACTGCTATTTAGTGATATTCCATTTGGTAATACTCCCGTAAATGTTTGTAAAAAGTATTTCCACCATTTTAAAGTAAAGAACCATGGTGTATATTTTCTGAACAAAGCGTTTTTTTTTTCTACACTATCTACTTGGTATATCTTATATGTCTCCGCATTCCTAGCTCGTTCATTCAAGTGTGGTGAAGAGGATGATAAAAAAAGAGTTTCATTTTTTTTGATTTCCTCAACAAATAGATTCGAATTATTTAATAAAATTAATTTTGTGCTTTTTCCACCTATGACTCTGCTTCCAGTTACGCTTCTCGAATCTCCCGCTGAATCATTTATTAAAAACAGTTTTTTAAACCAATGAAACATTTTATTGTTCTTATTCCGAATCCCCAGAAGAGATTCAGAGAATAGATCATGTTTATAAGATTGACGTTGAATAACGCTAAGGTTCGGACTTAAAGCTTTTTCATCGAGTAAACCATTATTAACGTTCTTCCTCCCCAAATTGAATATTTCTATATCGGGCTGGCGATAGTAAGTAATTTCTAAATTTACTACTTGTTTTCCCGTTAAAAGTGTTATGGTAGAAAATTGTTCAGTAAAAGAAGTATTGATTTTTTTATGGAACAATAAATTGATTCGATTCAATAAAATTAACAATTTATATGAGTTATTAACCAATGCAAATATTTGATTATAACTTCTTTTTAAACATTGAAAAAAAATATTGGATACTTTTGGCTGAGTAACTAGAATAGTATTTTCTTCCGAATCGGAAGGTTCTATTCCAACGAAAGACGAAAGAAAAACATTGTTATGTTTGGGTAAAATACTCAATAATTGTCCATAGGTAAATTTATAGTCTGTTATAATATTTTCTTCGGTGTTGCAGAAGTAGAAATACCATTTCTTATTATGATCTGGCTGGATATGAAGCAAATGATCCAAAAACTTTGGTATAATTGCCTGGTCAAAATAAGTTTTAAGTAAACTTTTATTAGAAAGTTTTATGGGATCAAACCAAATGTCTTTGTTTCTGAGTATTGCAAAAAAAGTAGTCTCATCGGAGAGTTTCATGTATTCAACATTTATGTTGAACCTATTATAAAATGAATCAATAGTAAATTTACTTACTGGTATTTCATTCAAAATTAAGGGTGTTATTGATTCTTTATCACTTGGAAATCCCAATTCCTGCAAGAATTCATGATTCTGCGAAGGATTCATTTCGGAATAAATACTTTTAGTATCAATGATTTTTGGTGAGTTACCCAACGTATTAATTTTTTCAGACTTATTAAAAATTGACAAATTAAACCCTTTTTTTATGGAGTTTTTACAAATAAAGTAAAACTTAGAATAATTATTTTCTAGTTTTCCGGACCAACTTCTGGAATTTCGGTTAGTAAAAAATTCCGTTTGATTGGACATTATTTTTAAATAGTTATTTCCACAAATAAATCTTTTTGGAGATCTTTTAAAGTTACGATTAGTCCGATGATCAGACCATTCATATAAGTTCAGATTCCAATTAACGTATTTATTGCCTTTGTAGAAATAAAACCCTTTTCTTACACCCTTAACCCCATTTAATGAATGTTGGTTAATCGTATTTCTCGCTATATTATTAAAACTTTTCCCTTTTTGAAGTCCCTCATCAATCCAATACTTCAAAAAATAAATTGATTCGTACTTTAAGTATGAACTACTTAATGATTTTTTTAAATCTGTAAAAAAAATTTCCTTAATATTAATAATTGATTTGTACCAACTCGGAGTTCCGGTTCCGTGATTTGCGATACAATGAAAAAAAATTTCTGTTGCATACTCTACACCAAGGGGAAGTTCATTACTCTCGTAAATATGATTAGACTTGGTAATCGAAAGATAGAATTGATTTATCTTTATTACCAATCCTTTTTTATATTTTATAAGAAAGTGGAATATGTAATGTCTGTTGCATTTGTGGGGGATAAGCCGGGGGAAAAGGAAAATATTCCTGGAGATGTCCCAGTTCATAAATATAATAAAATCTAATTTGTTTATATTCAATGGTTTTCTACGAATAGTACAAGATCCAGCATCTGGTAAAACAAAACAGTTTAAGCAAAAATTTTTAAATTTATTTCTTGTATTCCACGCATCAACTATTCTATTACCGTCTGATCGTACAGAATATTTTAGAAACACATTTCGGTATTTTTTGTCAAATCCAAATTTATTATTATTGAGAGGTTCTTCAGTGGTGTGGAAACCCATACCTGGTTCGTCCACCGACGATACGTCTGAAAAAGCATAAGAAATTGATTTTGGAAAATTATCAATTATTATTTTTTCCCCTTCGTAAAATAAATTCTCCATTAGATATTTTATGCCTTCCGTAAAGCGTTTCTCTATCCGACAAATTGACGAATCTTTTGAGAAACACTTTGAAAACAATTTTGATTTCGTGTTGTTCCGCTCAACCCTGGCAGGGGGAGAAAGATCCCAAAAAGTTGAAGAATTGTTTATTAGTTGCTTGTCAATATGTATGTGGTTTATACTCATTTTATCGAAAAGCCATTCAAAATTTTTTTTGTTACGATTCAAATACCGCTTTTCAGTTAAATCTAAAGCTAAATCTATTGAAAATTTGGTATTTCCCCCACTTTTTGAATCCGAAACATTAGTTTCCCAAGCTTTTGCTTCTCCATAAAATTCAAAAAAATATTTAATGTCCTCTGTATTTTTATATTCGGGATAGATAAAATTATTATTACTTATACACTCTTCTCCATATGCTCCACGACTAGGAAAAATTCCTTCTATGACACAATCTTTCCACCATTGTAAACCCAAAAGTTTAATCTGATCATATACAGGCGGCATAATGCCTATATTGTTGCTTATCCCGTGTTCAGTAGAAACAACACCTTCTTCTAAACCTGGCAGGTAACTTATATATTTTTCACTTCCTCGATAATAAATAAAGGAGTTATGCGGGGAAATATCAGGATATTTTAAAAACTTAAAACATTCTTCTTGCGTTGTGTTTTTACACTCACCATTATTTGTATGTTCGTCAACCACTTGTGACAAATACAAATGTTTCGTTTCTAGCAAACCTTTTTTATTAAAACCATGCATAAAGATTGGTAATGTGAATAGTACTAAACAAATAAATGATATGTGACTTCTAAAACCACGTATATCGCGTGGGATTAATAGAATAATAATTCGAGGATCGAGGAGCTTAATGAGGTGTTCCCAGTTGAATATAATCTTGGTCGACAATCTAAAAGAATTACAATTTGTCCATAAATTAAATAAATACTGAGGGTTTTGTACTTTTCCGGATCTTAATACCTCACGAATAATCTTCTTTTTTTTTTCAATCTTATTCTACTCAATTACTAAGTATTACCGGGTATTTTCAAAAAAAGGGTGGGGGAGGGTAGAAAAAAATAAAAAAAATTGTCAAATTTATCTAACTATTTTATGTATGTCCTACGAAATTAATATAATATTATTAAATATTATTAAAGTTTATTAAAATTTTTAAACTTGATAAAATTTAATAATAAATTCTTTTATCTCTTTCTACGATTAATATGCATGAAACACATTATTTTAATGTTATTATTAAGTTACGATGTCAATTTTAGGAGGTGCGTCGGATGGATGAGAACATGTAAAACTTGTTAATCAATTTGGAAAACGAGATTTATAATAATATAGATAAAATACTTTAATTAGTTTTTTTATCGAGCGAGAAAGAACAATCTGATTCACCATTTTATTCTTTATATTCTCCATTACTGGGCGAACGACGGGGATTGAACCCGCGCATGGTGGATTCACAATCCACTGCCTTAATCCACTTGGCTACATCCGCCGTCCTTTTTTATTAAATAGTTAAATGCTTACCCTAATGTATATGTTACTATAAGAATAATGACCTTAGAGATACTTTTATTTTAAGTATCTCTAAGGTCATTATTTCATTAAATAAAGGTTATTATCATATTTTAGTTATGATCCTAGCCTTCCTGCCTGGCCAACATAAAGTGAGAACTGAGTCATTATTTTTTCCTATGGGTAAAGACTAATAACCAATAAGGATATTAGCCATTTACAGAAGGAGCTTCAACAGAAGCTAAGTCTAGAGGGAAGTTGTGAGCATTACGTTCATGCATAACTTCCATACCAAGGTTAGCACGGTTGATAATGTCAGCCCAAGTATTAATTACACGGCCTTGGCTGTCAACTACGGATTGGTTAAAATTGAAACCATTTAGGTTGAAAGCCATAGTGCTAATGCCTAAAGCGGTGAACCAAATACCTACTACGGGCCAAGCCGCTAAGAAGAAATGTAGGGAACGAGAGTTGTTAAAGCTAGCATATTGGAAAATCAATCGACCAAAGTAACCGTGAGCAGCTACGATGTTGTATGTTTCTTCCTCCTGACCAAACTTGTAACCTGCATTAGCAGACTCATTCTCAGTAGTTTCTCGGATCAAACTGGAAGTTACCAAGGAACCATGCATAGCACTGAATAGAGAGCCGCCAAATACGCCAGCTACACCCAACATGTGGAATGGATGCATAAGTATGTTGTGCTCAGCTTGGAACACGATCATGAAGTTAAAGGTACCAGAGATTCCTAGAGGCATACCGTCAGAAAAGCTTCCTTGACCAATGGGGTAAATCAAGAAAACAGCGGCAGCAGCTGCAACAGGAGCTGAGTATGCAACAGCGATCCAAGGACGCATACCTAAACGGAAGCTGAGTTCCCACTCACGACCCATGTAGCAAGCTACGCCAAGCAAGAAGTGAAGAACAATTAATTCGTAAGGACCGCCATTGTATAACCATTCATCCACGGAAGCTGCTTCCCAGATAGGGTAGAAGTGCAAACCAATCGCAGCAGAAGTAGGAATGATAGCACCAGAAATAATATTGTTTCCGTAAAGAAGAGAACCGGATACGGGCTCACGGATACCATCAATATCTACTGGAGGAGCTGCGATGAAAGCAATTATGAATACAGCGGTTGCAGTTAATAGGGTAGGGATCATCAATACACCGAACCATCCAATGTAAAGTCGGTTTTCAGTACTGGTGACCCAGTCGCAGAAACGACCCCATAAGCTTGCGCTTTCGCGTCTTTCTAAAGTTGCGGTCATGGTAAAACTTAGTTTTTTATAAAGTGATAATAAGTTCCCCAAGCATATAACTTGTTATTCCATAATATTACACAATCTTTCTTTTTGTGTCAACCCATCGCCTAATAATGGAATCCCATAGTGAAGATCGAAAACGATGATTGGATTGCTTAAATAGAGGGAGAAGAAGGGACAGAACATGCATTTACCTACGTGGCATCATCACTTGTCTATGAAGGTGACGCAGCAAATAGTCTTTCATTTTTGTTTTATTCGATGGAAGAAGATTACCCTTTATTCATATGTTTAGTGTCCGAGAAATAAATAGATGCATTAAATATTTTTTGATTATGAAAAAATTTTGGGTCGCCCGGGACTCGAACCCGGAACTCGTCGGATGAAAGTAGATAAGTTACTCTTTAACTGAGATAAAAACACCTCTTCTCAAACCGTGCTTGCAATTTTCATTGCACACGGCTCTCTCTATGTATTTATTTCTCATCATACTTGGTTCTTCTACAGAATTACAGAATCATATTGAGTTTGTTCCGGCAATTGCTTAATAAGCTTCTTGTTAGTAAAATTAGTTTTGAATTCGGGTATTCTCCCCTTCTGCAATGAGTCTGCTATAAAATCTACTTGAATAACATCTAAATACCAGAATCTTTTTTTATGGGAATAAACCCTGGAAAGAAACGGGGATTCCCGTTCTTTGTAAGATGAATATCTTGGAAATAGTCTTCTTGAACCATATTTTTTCCATACGACACGTATCGTACTTTTATGTTTACAAGCCAAAGTTTTTGCACATGAAAATCGGAGTATATACTGTATTTGATACAAGCCATTCCTATTTAGGCACCCACTATAATAATAGAAAATATTTTTCCAAATGTGATTAAATTGGTTAGGAATGTCATCATCTTCAGAAGTAGTCCAAGCTAATTTACCAATTGGATGTCCCAAAGTGTTACAAAATTTTTCTCTAGCTAATAATTTAATTGAATGGAAAACCGGAATTATAGCACATAATTCTTTGCTAATAATACTAGTAATAGGTAAATTATTTATCATTTTGGCTTGAACCACAATAATTTGAGGCCGGATACCAAGAATATAACCCAGAAAAGTCAGACACTCTTTGGATGATTCTCTTGGAGATACCCTGCATGGTTTAAACCAACAATGAAAATAATATTGCCAAAATCTTATTATATAACATTTCCATTTATGGACCAAAAATTTAGTACCTTTTAAAGCTATCATAAGATTATTTTCATATCTCACATAATGAATGGAGTATTTTTTTACGCATAGGGGGATATTCCCTGATAAAATAATGATCCGTGGTGACTTCTTAAAATGTGGTAGTTTTTCTATATGCTTAACTTTCCGAATAGATTGGGTTCGATCGAGTAAAGCTCCGTAGGGGAACAAATTGAAATGGAAAGTTCGTTTCCAAAGAGAAACCAAAGTAGATTCAAATTCGTGGACATAATAATTCCATAAAAATGTGGATAATTTACTTATTTCTTTCCATGATAGAGGAATGGATTTATCTAATACAATGATATTTTGATACTCGTGAAAAACAAATCGTAATAAGTGTGAAAAAGGAGCATCTTGAATTCGTCGACGAAAAATTCGTATAAGAATTTCTGGATGAATAAAATAAGGTATTTTTATATCTGAGAAATGATGACAATGTGAAAAATGGTCCTCCATAGAAGGGAATATGGAATGAATAGATTGAAAACTATTAAATTCATTAATTTCTTCTAGCAAGGGTTGTAATTGTACAATTTGCAAAACTGAGGTCAGGACTTCTCGGATTGATTCAAAGTAATAATTGATACAGTAATCAAAGGATTGGTTTTTTTTATTATGTCCTCCCCCGCTTAAATATTTATTTATCCATAAGGCTAAAGTTTCTAAAAGGTTTTGTTGACGTATCTTACTGATTAGACGTTTTCTAGTTATGAAACTAAAATGATTGTTGAGACTTGAATCGTCAATTTTTTTTGGACCCAATTCCTTTTTTTTGAAAAACGATTGCAAGCAATTGCGTGAATATCCTCTTGGAAAAGAAGTAAATACAAAAAGCGTTTTTGCCAGAAAATATTTGTTTGATTCATTCGTAGCTTATCAATTCTGGCTAAAACCCAAGCCATGGTTCTCACTAGAGTAACCTCTTAGGGTAGGAAATAATACATAGTGCAATCTGTGCAAAGACCAAAGAAATTGTTATTTATTCGGAAATGGAGATTTTCCCGAATAATCTATATCCAAAATTCATTTGATTCTTTGTCAAAATACTTATTTATTTTTAATAAAAAACTCGTTTTTCTAACCGATTGCTCTCCTGACTTATAAATTACTCTATTTGGTCAGCATACTGGTCACTTTTTTTCATATATTTTTATCTGAGTATTTAGGATTCACTCCCTGTGGTAAGGAAATCCCCTTAGTGGGGACCAACCTTTCCCATATTGGCTACTAATTTACCTTTAACTTTCAATTAGTAGGGAATTCTTGGAATAATTCTCTTTTAACAGAAGCTCGTTCTTCTGGTTTTACCTATGATTCAAGCCATATAGCTTTATCCATTAACTCCTTTTTTTGTTTAGTTAATAAATCCATATTTAATAAAGTACCTTTTTTAAGTACTTTTTCTCATTCCCTGATGAGAAAGAATATTATTAATTTAAGCCTGATGAAGAATTTGGAATATAAACGACATGCTGTTTTTTCCGCTAAGTTTCCCTTCAGGATTAGTCGCAGTTTCACAAACCTTGCCAATGGTTTGGATGATATTCTTATTTCATCTAAATATGTAAAACTCCCTAGTCGCACTTAAAAGCCGAGTACTCTACCATTGAGTTAGCAACCCATTTTCATTTCTAATAATGAAATGGTGAACATACTGGAAAAAATATATATATATATTAATACAAGAATTGGATGTATGAATCGAAACAATTATTTTCAATAATTAAGAATGAGCAAATTCATTTTATGCATATTCGTTACCACCCCGAATTCTGTTACTATTACTCTCGTGATGAATCCATATTAAACACATAAGTTATGGTTGGTTATAGGTGGGTTAACCGAAAGGGATGCTACAAAAATATTATATTTGCATAAATCGTTATTGTCAATCCAATTAATGTTTGACGAATAATCACTTATCGAAGTAGTACTTATCTCATAATTTTTTTTTATCTAAAAATAAGTATATGGGTCTTACGCTACTCTACGTAGAGGTGATTCAATAGGATAATAAGCAAAAGCTTATTATCTTACGTATTTACTTATTGATATCGATTCTTCACCCATCCTATTAAAATGAAGAAAAAGTTGGTTATATTGGTTATATTAATAACATTTGAAATTCGAGGATAAACTGTTAAATAAACATAAAATAAGAGAGAGAAAAATGGGTAGTAAAAGAATAATTGAATAGGACCAAACACTGGACTCATCATTTATACTAGGATTTAGCTCTTAGTTGTGCAAATATCTCGGCTTTTTGCAAAATATCCTTAACAGTTTCTGTGGGTTGCGCTCCCCGTTCAATAAAATAAACAATGGTAGGCATATTTAACTGGGTTTGATCTTTTATTGGATCATAAGAACCAACTTCCTGAATAGCTCTTCCCTACCCTCGAGATCGAGCGTCAATTGCAACGATTCGGTAAGTAGCTTATCGGGATAGGCATACTAGAAGTTTTCCCCCCAGCAAAACCATATATGAAGTTTTATCTTCATATGGCTTAAGTTAGAATTATAAGATTAGCCTAGGGATTATCCCCGTAACTCAAGTATGTTTTTTTGACAATTTAGTGTATTTTCTCACTTATCGAGTCGTCTTCCACCCACTTGTATTATTAATACTAGAGATTCATAACACTTCTACCCTCATCTAGTAATTCGAACATATAGGATTTTCTTGTTTTTTAACTGATTCTACAATTATTTTTAATCGTTAGGTTCAAGTTCTACTCTGGTGGTTTAAGGTCTAGGATGAAAAAATTGAAGCAACTAAATTTTTTTCATCCACTTAAATTAATCATAACAATTATTAATTAATTAATGCATTCCTTTATGGACTCCGTTATCATATCAAGAATGAGATTTTTCTTATTTATGAAAATAAAAAAAAAGAGTAATTTATAAAATTTAATCTTCGGAGAGGATAAAGGTGTAGATTAACAAAGTTTAATAGCTTTTTTATTCACGTTAACCCTAGATCATCCTCCCAACTCACAAGTTATAGAAAGGATCCTACATTATTACTCAAGCTTCATTTTGGAGGAATCTTATAAAATTAAAATCAATGTTGAGGTAGGAACATTTCCGTCTTAGGAGGAAACGGCGGATGTTTTGATCCGCGAAACCAATCATGATATTCAAATCGCACGTTGCTTTCCACCATATTGTTTCAAACGAAGTTTTACCATAAAAATTTTAATTTTTATAAATGTGTAAGTGAGTATGCGATGAAAAAATTAATAATATGACGTAATTGAAGAAAAATTTATATTATTTATTTTCATCATATTGTTAAACCCCCAAACAAAGACTGAAATATTTTGTGGAATAGTCAGAAAAAAAATTAGTAATTTTGGTTGTTGGAAAGTCTAGCAAAAGATTTTAAATTTTTTGTTATACCAATAATTGGAATAGTCAATTATTCATTAGGTTTTAATTCTGTTTCAAAGACTTAATAAAATTTCTTATAAGCATATAAGAGCAGCATACATTATTTTTATATTAATCTTTGTAAAGCCATTATGTACCGCAAATTTATCAATTTTTCTTTTAATTTTGCTTCTCATAAAGCTCGGGATTTTACTCAATTCTAATTGACTCTCAGGATCCCAAATCACACCTTTTTCTGTACATAATGATTTCATAATAACTTCTTTGGTATCATGACCACCAAATAGATCTATAAAATGATCTTCCATGCCCGGAATGAATGAATTATAAACTGAATCAGCTATTTGATTAGTACCTTCATAACCTGAAAAAGGTCTATATCCTAATGGAAAATTTTGAATATGAACTGGTGCAGAAACAACTCCACAGGGAATATTTAGGCGTTTACCAATATGACGTTCCATCTGAGTACCAAATATAGCAGATGGTTCTATACGAGCAACCTTATTTGCTACTTCAGCATGATCATCCGTAATGAGTACTTCATCGCAAAAATTATGAACTTGTTCATTAAACCATTCTTTATCATGTTTACAATAGGTACCCGCACAACTTACACGAATTCCCATTTCTCTATTAAGTATTTTAGTCATTGAAGCGGCATGAGTCGCATCACCAAAAATAACTGCTTTTTTTTTTTTCAAATTTTGACAATCAATGGATTTTGAGAACCAAATAGCTTGAGAAACAAATTGAGTTTGTTGATAAACATAAGGTTCATAATCAACTGTTTCTTCTAATGCTACAACAGCCAAATTATTAATATGTTTCTGTATTTGCCGGATACACTTAGCTGTATCTACCACTCCCATAGGAGTTACGGATACGTAAGGTATTCCAAATTCTTTTTCTAAATATACTGCTGTCATTAAGCCGATCTCGCGGTAAGGAACAAAATTAAACCAAGCTTTTGGTAAATTTTCAAGATCTTCTACAAAACTTCCTTCAGGAATTACTTGATTAATTTTGATACCCAAATTTTGTAATAAACGTTTCAATTCACGAAAATCATGTTGATTGTGGAAACCTAAAGTGGAAATACCAATAATATTTGCAGAAGGTACATCTGTGATAGATTGATCCAATGTTCTTCGTCTACGAGCTTTACCTAAATAATATCTAACCACTTGTTCTAAAGTTTTATCTGCTGCCTGAAGTTCATTGACGCGATAATGATTAACATCTGCAAGAATTACGTCGGAATCGGAAATAATAGATGCTCTATCTACAAAGTTTTGTAAATCTTCTTGCAAAATACTAGAAGTACATGTAGGTGTTAATATAATTAAATTAGGACGTTCTTCCTTATCCTTTCGAGTAATATTATCAACAACTTTATCTTGGGATCCACGCGTTAATACGTGACGATCTACTATGCTAGCAGTTACAGGAGTAAAATCCCTTTCTCTTTCTAGCATGGAACGCATTACATTAAAGTAGTCATCCCCCAAAGGAGCATGCATAATAGCATGCACATTCTTAAAAGAGCTGGCTACTCGAAGAGTTCCAATATGAGCGGGGCCGGCATACATCCAATAGACTAATTTCATAAAAAAAAGTTTTTTTTTTCTAGCTTACCCCAAACATATTTTCCTTGCCATACATGCATATTTGTTTCATTATCGTAAAAAATCGGAGAATACACTACTATGATTGGTGGAATAATATAATAAATTTATAATTTTGTTCTTTTACAATCCTTACGCCGAATAAAAGCCTGGGACGGAAGGATTCGAACCTCCGAGTAGCAGGACCAAAACCAGCTGCCTTACCACTTGGCCACGCCCCATTATATATATATATATGATTTATTGTTATTGAATCCCAATACCAAGGTTGTTGTCAATCCATATATTTTCTTCATATTATCCATGTCATTGATACCAAACATTATTTGTATATTCATCCATTCCCATTCTTACAAAAAAAAATTATTGAGTAAAATTGAATGAATCTATTACAAGAATGAAAGAGTAGAATAGAGTAATAAAAAAAAAATTAATATAATTTTTTTTTTTATTTTGTAGAATGGATAGAAGAAGAACTAATTCCTTATTCTTCTATTTATTATGTGGAGGGGACCATATCAATGTATAATGTATAACCTTTTGAAACTGAAATAAAGAAAAGAACTCATAATGAGATGTACTTCCATCAGCAATAAATTCATGAGGTTCTTTCCGTATTGCCTCGTAATAAATTTTATTATTTCTGGAGAAAATGCCGACTATGCTTAAATTCTACCTAGAAAATGTCTTTCATTTAATATTTTTTGCTAAATTACCCGAAGCTTATGCGGTTTCTGATCCAATCGTGAATGTAATGCCAATAATACCTTTGTTCTTTTTCCTCCTAGCCTTCGTTTGGCAAGCTTCCGTGAGTTTTCGATAATACCTAAATATTTCATTTGGGGGGAAGGTTAAAAAAAAAGTTTATTCTTTACGATTTATTCCATTGAAAATTCATTTTTATTGAGGATTTACAGCGAAGATGTAAAATTTCAAAGTTTTAATTTAGATCTCCACAGGAAAGTTTTTGTATCACCTTCTCCATCTGCTTAGTAGGGCGGAGGTGGTACATATGCATAGTGGGTAAACAAATAAATATTTAATTATTATAGTATCGAATTATTTTGTATAATCAATTGATTATACAAAATAATAGTTATTTTTACCAGATAATTTTTCTTATATTAATTTTATTCTAGAAAAAAAAAATTATATTAAATTTAGTATTTAGTATTTAGTATTTATACTTAATTTAGTATTAATTTATTCATATTAATATTAGTCTATTAGAGATTTCACCCAATTTTATTCAGAGTTTGGTTTTCATAAAATATGTTATTCTTATTTCGTCGATCCTCCCTACTTAAAAAGTATAAAAAATATAGTATAAAGATTGATAATTTATTCTACTCTATTCATAGTAATAACGGAGATAATACCATGCTTACTCTTAAGCTGTTCGTTTATACAGTGGTTATCTTTTTTGTTTCCCTCTTCGTCTTCGGATTTCTATCGAATGATCCCGGACGTAATCCTGGACGTAAAGAATAAATAATTTTTCTTTTCCTGAGGAAGAAATAACAACACTTATATACAATTATGGAATGAATTTTCAACTCTTGAATGAAATCGGAGAGAGAGGGATTCGAACCCTCGGTACAATTAATTGTACAACGGATTAGCAATCCGCCGCTTTAGTCCACTCGGCCATCTCTCCAAACTGGTAAGTATTTTTACTTTAACACAAAGGTAAAGTAAAAGTCTATATTTTCAAGAATATGAAGACTTTCTCAAATGTGGAATCATATTATAGTGGTGAAAAGTAACATGAACTTCGGAAGAAAGGGAGACACTTGCTTTCTCCACTTTAATAAAATTAGTTCCTTATTTTACTTTAGCCTAGCCAAATACTGGCCAGGCTTTCTTTCTTTCTTATAAGTAGATGCTAAAGCAAATTTTTAATTATCGATACAATTCGTTACCCAATCTTATAGCTAAAATACTCGTTATAAAAGCACTTATAAGGGCTAAAATAATTTGACTGTCTGAAATTGATGTCATCCTTTCATTCTCCTCCTAATTATTTATAAGATAAACCACGAAATGGTTCAGTCTAATCCACAACCATGGGTTAATCATCAAATTTTGTCAATCAAAAAAATGGATGTACTTCCTATTATTGTACCAATTCGAGCTCCTCATAGCTACTGTATATTCGTTTAATCTGAAGTTGCAAATAATCCTAATTGAGATTGGACAAATCATAATTAAATATAATCATATATTATTAAAAACATGTTTTATTTACTTAGTTGAATGGGTAAAAATAAAAAAAAAATCATTATTTTATTATTGATTTTGTAAAACCAAATTGGAAATGGAGGGGTTAAACCAGAATGAATTTAGAAGTTATTGCACAGCTTACTGTTTTGGCTCTAATAGTTATATCGGGTCCATTGGTAATTGCTTTATCAGCAGCTCGCAAAGGCAATTTGTGATTTCAATACACCATCTCCGGAAGTAAAATAACGTTTTTTGTATTGATTCTCCGGGGATGGAGGTCCAAAAACATAGTAATACTTTATTCAATCCAATTAATAATGACTTATTATCCTTTTCATTGTTGATTGGACAAACGATAAAGATTTATGCTACTATCGATTCGTAGCGGATATAGTTTAGTGGTAAAAGTGCGATTCGTTCCAACAACTTGAATAGTTAAAAGGTCTTTCATACCGATCAACATCTCAGTTGACAACCTTGTTTCTATAGAGGTTCAAATCCTTTCCCGTGAGTGCCATAGGAACAGCATTATTCCCCTGAAAAAAATAAAAATCCAGAGTTAATTTTTTGGATTAGAAAGTAGCAAATCTTTTCGGATTGGGGAGTAGCAAAGCAGAATAAAATTTAAGCTATATTAGTCTCATAAGATTAATCTGTCGAAAATCCATGGGTAGAAATCAAAAATATTCTTTTCATCGTAACTAAATCTTTGACTTTTTTCCAATCTATTGAATAAGTCACAGCTGAATAGCTATGAAATAATGATTCTAGTTTACTAGAATTATAAGCATTTACATTTCAGGCTCGGTGGGAAGTATTTCCCCGAGGATTAGAGCTAATAGAAGTAGGGAACGAAGTAACTAGAAAGAGTTTTTATTTAATCAATTATCATTTAATTGATTATTCACAAATTCCGAATCTCTCTTTCTAGGAGGATCATCTAAAAAGTAAAAAGTATTCATTAGGTATGGATAATAAACCAACGTAGATGTTACGGATGCAACTCTTCTCTTTTAATAGTATTAAAAATAAAAAAAAATATTAATTTTGTTTGTGGGGTCCCCAGCCTCAAAATTTGTTTATGAGAGAATTCTTAATGCCCTGTGAAATCCGTAGGGGAGCCGAATGAAAATAAATTTTCATGTTCGGTTCTGAATTAGAGGCAATTACAATTAATTGATTGGAATCTGTTGTCGACCATAACCCTTAGCCTTCCAAGCTAATGATGCGGGTTCGATTCCCGCTATCCGCTTTATTTTACAAAAAAAAATTAGTGTATTCCTCTAAAGTAAAAGTCTATTTCTCCATAGATTTTTAAAAGAAAGAAATTGAAAACATTTTTTATTTCTAATGCAATATTTCCCTCCACAGCTACATCGTAAATTATTTCATTAAGAACGTAGTATTCGTAGTATTCGTAGTATTCGTAGTTACAAGCCCTTGTTGTTACGACGTGACTAGAATAACTTGCTCCTGATAATCGAAGGGTAAAAAAGCGCTGAAGCACAATGCGTCTCGTATAGTCCTAATATAGAAAGAAGGTTAAATGACAGTCTGAGTCGTTAAATTTTGAGCAAAGAATCGAAGAGGGTATCGACTAGGTATAATAAATTCCCTTTGAGGAATGCAAGACTTCCAAAAGAGTAGGGTAATAAAAAACTATTTAAATTAAGTAAGTAAATTAATAGGAAGAGGTTTTTATTATAGTTATTCTGGTAGGTTGGGCATCAAAAAATAGAGTATATGAATAATGTATCTGTGGTAGCGTCGTTATCCACAAAGTAATAAAGCTTTATAGATATCGCTTTATTATATTGTAAAGGAGGGCTTTAAAAATGGTGAATGCAGTTAACTTAGTGAAACTATCTAATAGTTTACCTTCATTCTCTATTCCCCAGACCTCTATAATCCATTATAGTCTAGGTAAAATTCACATATATTTGGAATAAAATATTTAATTATATTTCATTATTCGATTACTAAAGTACGTTTTATTGTGTGGAAAACACGATAGTCTTGGGGGGGGAGGGGGATTAGGAGCTGGAAGAAAAACAGGAAGATGGGAAACAAGGACAGGCTACCACACCCCTCCCCTTTACGTAGGATTAATTGGAGTAAGAAATGAAGAAGGGAGAAGGAGTGAAATACTGATTATCCTATGATTCAGAATAAAATGAAAATGAACCATGAAATTGGGTTCACCACGTTCACCCCCCTTCACCTTCCTCACCAGTTTTTCACGCGAATATTCTATTTAGGATGGAGCGGAGAATATAAAAATGAAAATTTAAAGTTTTTAATAACGTTTTAACTGAGTTCCTTATTGTGGTACATCTCAGTGTAGAAACTAATCCACTTACTGATTATTAAATTTAAAATTAATAAACTTTGTCAATCTGAAAGGGTTAGGGAGATAAAATGAAAACGAAATTTTATTTGTAACCCTTTCCGTAGAATATACTGAAAGATTTACTCAGTCGGGGAGTTAATATCTTCAGCAAGGTAAGAGTAGTATTCTCTCGAAATCGAAGTTTGATTTAGGGGTAGTTACATATAATACAATATAATTGGTTAAATACTTTGATTTGATTGCTGTGGATGCTTTCGGTTAACGACACTGAGTAACTATAATAGACATGGAGAAATAACTCCTGAGCATTTCTTTATTAAATAGGATAGAGAGTGAATCAATGATAGTATTTTTTTCTTTTCGGGAAGGATAAAAATGCGTCCATCGTCTAATGGATAGGACAGAAGTCTTCTAAACTTCTGGTATAGGTTCAAATCCTATTGGACGTAATATATCTTAAAAAAACTTAAGACTCTTTTGTACTTAATAAAAAAATTGATGTGTTTCTAATCTTCCTCCTAAAAATTTATACGTGGTAATACGAGAGAGAAGAGCCATAAAAAAGTTATTTAAACTTTTTTTGTGGCTCTTCCCGCATTACCACATAATCATATATTTATTTTTGTTCTTGAAGCAAAAAAAGTTCAGTATGTTCTTCAATGGCTTCCTTCAAAATAATTTCTGCTTGTTCCGTAAACACTTTAGTAGAACAAATAATTTCTGCAAACTTAGGTTTATTAGTTATTAAATACTCACGGAATTGAACAAGAAATTTTTTAACTTGTTCAATTTCTAGTATATCCGAATATCCATTAACTCCGGTATAAATAGTAGCTACTTGTTCTTCCACAGTCAAAGGAGCCGATTGAGATTGTTTAAGCAACTCACGTAATCGTTGACCCCTTGCTAGTTGATTCTGAGTAGCTTTATCAAGATCAGAAGCGAATTGTGCAAAGGCTTCTAATTCTGCAAATTGAGCTAGTTCCAATTTTAATTTTCCGGCCACCTGTTTCATGGCTTTAATCTGAGCTGCAGATCCTACTCTGGATACAGAAATACCTACATTAATTGCAGGTCGAATTCCGGCATTAGATGAATCAGCTGATAAAAATGTTTGTCCGTCAGTAATAGAAATTACATTTGTAGGAATATAAGCCGAAACATCTCCGGCTTGGGTTTCAACTACAGGCAAAGCAGTCATGCTTCCCTCACCCAAATGAGAACTTAATTTAGCTGCTCTTTCCAAAAGGCGGGAATGCAAATAGAAAACATCTCCTGGATAAGCTTCTCGACCAGGTGGTCTTCTTAGTAAGAGAGACATTTGTCGATAAGCTTGTGCTTGCTTAGAAAGATCATCGTAAATAATTAAAGTATGTTGTTGACGATACATAAAGTATTCTGCTAAAGCTGCTCCTGTGTAAGGAGCCAGATACTGCAATGTTGCGGGAGAATTTGCAGTTTCTGCTACTACAATGGTATATTCCATAGCGCCTTGTTCTTCAAAGGTATTTACTACCTGAGCTACGGAAGATGCTTTCTGACCGATAGCTACATAGACACATATGACGTTTTGACCTTTTTGATTCAAAATAGTATCCGTAGCTACTGCTGTTTTACCGGTTTGTCTGTCACCAATAATTAATTCCCGCTGACCGCGTCCGATGGGAATCATGGAGTCAATAGCAATAAGACCTGTTTGCATAGGTTCATACACGGAACGTCTTGAAATAATACCTGGAGCAGGAGATTCAATTAGTCTGGATTCAGAAGCTGGGATTTGACCTTTACCATCAATAGGTTGAGCTAAAGCATTTACAACACGACCTAAATAAGCGTCACTTACCGGTATTTGAGCAATTTTACCCGTTGCTTTTACGGAACTGCCTTCCTGTATAGTCAATCCATCACCCATTAATACAGCTCCAACATTGTTGGATTCTAGATTCAAAGCAATTCCTACTGTACCATCTTCAAATTCTACTAATTCCCCTGCCATTACTTCGTTAAGACCGTAAATACGGGCAATGCCATCTCCTACTTGGAGTACGGTACCAATATTAAAAACCCTCACTTCTTGATTATATTGCTCGATTTGTCGGAAAATAACACTGCTAATTTCCTCGGGTCGAATGTTTACCATTAGCGTTCGTTGATGAATTTTGAGGAGTGAAACCTTATGAAAAAAACTAATCGGTTGTGTTTTCTGCGGCCCTCACCAATAAGTCAATATGATAATCAATCATGCGTGATTGTAATTCGCTATTCAAACGAATGTTCAAAACTTCTAAAGCTCTTTCTAATGCAAGGCGAGAAACTTGTTGGCGAACTTGCTCAATCGCTCTTTGTTCCTCAAAGCGAATAGTAGCATTTTTAGAGTCTTCCAATCTTTTTGAATTTCCGTCAGCAGAATCTACCAAATCTTGCTTTTCTCCTTCCATCCGAGAGAGACCATTTATGCGAATCTCGTCCGCTTTTATTTTTGCTTGTTGCAAGCGAGTTCGAGCTTGTTTAAGCTTATCAGTAGCTTCTTCATACCGTTCCTCTGCATCGCGTATGGTACTCAAGATGGTTTGTTTACGATTATTCAATAAATTACTTAATGAAAGTGGATTATATATCTATAAATCTTGTAGATTAACAATCTCTTCCCAAACCGAACATGAATTTTTCGATTCATACGGCTTTCCTGCTCAATCTTTAACGAATAATATGATATATAAGATCCATTTTCTAAGACTGAGCCTGCCCTTTCTACTCAAAATTTGTCACGTTAAATTACCATGAATTTTTTGAAACTTATAATTTTTCATAAAGGGCTCTTATGGTCGAATCGTCAGTAAGGTTTTCCTCCCTTAATAAATAATCATCAATGTATTTGGGTTGCCAATCCAGTACCAAAAATCTCATTTGGTTATTCGTAGGAGATTATGATAATTCATTCAATATGAAGAATAAATTTAAGAATTATTTTGATATGAGTGTTATATACCAAATTAACCTCCAACCATGTCTTTTTTTAATACATTCCATACAAACATGGTGGGGAGAGAATACCCCAGTTGTACCTAGACTTCAAGCGGTTCAGCTTTAACCATTTCCACGGAATTCCCTAGTCGGTTAGTAAAAATAAAAAAAAGTTATTTACTAATGTTACGAAATGCTGTAGTCCCTCCATAATTTGACCCAGGGGTAATTCGTTAGGGTTATGCACTTCCTTCCCATCGAAGTGCAGCTGAGTGATTCCAGCTATTTCATTTAGATATTCGACCCGCACACACTCCCTTTCCAGAGTAGACTGGTAGACCGAGCACCACACCTGAATTAATTAGATTTGTTTCTAGAAGGTTGGCATTCAAGCCAAACCCCCCAGCAGGGGGCCAATAACCCGAAATAATAACGAAATCAATCACATTTTTCATACTTTTCTCCCATTACAGGTTATTATCCAAGTTTACATAGTTTTTTCCTTATCCAGCCCTACCCACTAATTGATGATCCTATTGAAGATCATAGTCTTATATGAAAAATATAAGGATTTTTGCTTGAGTTCCATTCATTTCACAAATAGGTTGTATAATACTTTGTTTGCTCCACCCTCCGCTACAAAAGTGATGAAAATACTTTATAAAAAAAAGGAATAGTAATAAAAAAAAGAGTAAAAGTTTTTTTACTTACTTGTGCTAGCCCCTCCTCGGAGAATTTGACCGAACAAATAAATGATTAGAGGAGAGGATTAATCATCAATAACCGAAGGTTAATAAAAAAAGGTATGAATTTTTCTTTTTTGCGTTTCCCGAACTAAACGAAAGGATTTGCAAATGGAAGTGCTAAAGCTACAACTAAACCATAGATGGTTAAAGCTTCCATAAAGGCTAAGCTTAGTAATAAGGTACCTCGAATTTTACCTTCAGCTTCTGGTTGTCTCGCAATACCTTCTACGGCTTGACCCGCAGCAGTGCCTTGACCAACACCTGGTCCAGTAGAGGCAAGACCCACAGCTAATCCAGCAGCAATAACGGAAGCAGCAGAAATCAAGGGGTTCATGGTAAATTCCTCCGACTAAGGTTGAAAAAGAGTATTATTAATAAGAACCTATTCTTCATTGCTAACTAAGAATTTTATTTTGAATCATAAAATTCTTATTCTAATTTGGTTAGTTAGTAACCCAAGATGTCTCTTATTAAGGTGGTAGTACCACTATCTAAGATATAAAAAATATTATTTATTACTTTTACCTAAATTAATTAGATATACATTTATTTGTTAATAATCAAAACATTATTTAAGGATTTACCGGTAAAGGCAAAAAAAATTAATTTCACCAATAAATGGCAACTAATATTTCATAACTTTTCAATGAGGAGAGTTATATAAGCGAAACTACATTGCATAATATGTATAGTAACTCTTATTTCTTCATCTCCATCATCTAAAACCGAGAAATATTCCATTTTATTTCCAGATAAATTTTAATAAACTAACTCGAATTTAACTCAAATTTATTAAATTATTTAGTTATTCCCATATATACAACCCCTTATTCATAAACTTTTATTAAATTTTGGTAAAACTGAAAGTTTAATAAAAGTTTGTATGGTTACTTCTACTAGTATACTCGACAGAATAAATTTCTGTTAAACTTTGAAATTTTGATATAGGAATGAGTTTTTATTATAAAATACAAAATTTTTTTAGGTTAAATTTCATACTTTTACCACATAGCAACAATTTTTGCATCTCGGGATTACTGTCCTAAAAAAGTTCCTTTATTTCCACGTAAGGATTACTCACATTTTATATTAATGATGCGAGTAATCCTCTTCTTTTTATTTTACTCCTACCTTTACTCCTCCTAAGGAATAATTCTTTACCCATTCGTTTAGTAAAAAAGACTATTGGATAATTGATGATGACCTTCTATGGATTCTCCTATATGAGCTGCGGCTAAAGTTGCAAAAATCAAGGCTTGAATAGCACTTGTAAATAATCCTAGAAACATCATAGGTATAGGAACTACTAGGGGTACTGGAGAAACAGGAACAGCAACTACCAATTCATCAGCTAATATATTTCCGAAGAGTCGAAAGCTAAGTGATAAAGGTTTAGTAAAATCTTCTAAGATATTGATTGGTAAAAGTACTGGGGTTGGCCGAATATACTTACCAAAATAACTTAGACCTTTTTTTTGAAGACCCGCATAGAAATATGCTACTGATGTAAGTAAGGCTAAGGCAACAGTAGTATTTATATCATTTGTGGGTGCAGCTGATTCTCCATTAGGTAATTCGAGGATTTTCCAAGGAAGAAGAGCGCCTGACCAGTTAGAAACGAAAATGAATAGAAACATGGTTCCAATGAAAGGAACCCAAGGACGATATTCTTCTTCTCCTATTTGAGTTCTAGTCAAGTCTCGAATAAATTCTGGAACATATTCAACAAAATTTTGACTACCAGATGGAATAGTTTGTGGATTCCGAGCAGCCAGAGTAGCTGAACCTAATAAAATAGCAATTACTACCCAAGAGGTTATAAGTACTTGTCCATGAACTTGTAAACTACCTACTTGCCAATAAAAGTGTTGACCCACTTCTACACCAGATACTTCATACAAATCCTGGAATGATATGAGAGATAGTGCAATATGCGTGTTGCTCCTTCTGAGGATTAACTAGAAAATAAAAAGAAAATAATTTTTCTCCAAATATTTTACTTCTTGAGAGATTCCCGATCACTATATATATATATATATAGAATATATCTCTTTCTACAAAAAAAGATATATTCTATGTATTTCAATAAAATTTTAGTATTAGAAAAAAAAATCTAGTATTTTTATAAAAATTTTAAGTTTGGAACTACTGCCTGACTATACAAAATTTTATAAAATTTTGTAATTAAATAATTAATCTTTCATATAACTTTTACGACCTTCACAAATTGCTGACGCCAATTTGTCTGAAATCCATCGAATTGAGGCTCTAGCATCATCATTAGCTGGAATTGGAATATCTGCAAGATCCGGATCACAATCTGTATCTACTAAGCAAATAGTTGGAATATTTAAAGTTATACATTCTTTAATAGCAATAGATTCTTCTCGTTGATCAACAATTGTTACAACATCGGGTAAACTTGCCATATATTCAATTCCACCTAGATACTTTTTAAGTTTAGCTAATTGTCCTTTCGAAATAGCTGCTTCTTTTTCTGGAAGTCTATCGAATCCTCCTGTCTTTTCTTTGTTCTCCAAATCTCTAAGTTTTTGGAGGCGCTTCTCCATAGTAGACCAATTGGTTAACATACCTCCAAGCCATTTCTTATTTACATAGTGACATCGAGCTTTAATAGCAGCCGATGCTGTTAAATCAGCTGCTTGATACTTTGTACCGACCATTGAAAATTGTTTCCCTTCACTCGCTACATTAGCTACTGAATCACAAGCTTCTGATGAAAAACGAGCAGTTCGAGTAAGATTTATAATATGAATACCTTTACGTTCTGCAAAAATATAAGGTGCCATCTTAGGATTCCATTTTCGAGCTTGATGACCAGAATGAACTCCAGCTTCCATCATTTCTTCCAAATTAATATTCCAATATTTTGGTTCCATTTCCCCTCTCATAAAAGAATTCCATGGACTATATGATAATATACTCGTATAAACTAAATTTATTAATAAATTTAATTCATTAAAATATTAAGGTTGTTCTGCCATAAATAGTAGTAGTAGTAGAAACCTATATAGTTTTGTTTGATTCTTCTCCGTCTAGATACACTTCCTCTTTATCAGTATCAGAATCGGATACTGATTCTCCCAACACTTCATGAATAGTTTCTTCAGTTATTTCATGAACAGTTTCCTCAGTTGCTTCATCAATAGTTTCTTCGGTTGCTTCACCAACAGTTTCCTCGGTTGCTTCACCAGCAGTTTCTCTGGTTGCTTCACGAATAGCCTCTCTGGTTGTTTCACCAATAGTTTCTTCATCACTAGTTTCTTCACCAATAGTTTCTTCATCACCAGTTTCTTCACCAATAGTTTCTTCATCACTAGTTTCTTCATCACTAGTTTCTTCATCACTAGTTTCTTCATCACTAGTTTCTTCATCACTAGTTTCTTCATCACTAGTTTCTTCATCACTAGTTTCTTCATCACTAGTTTCTTCATCACTAGTTTCCCCACCAATAGTTTCTTCGGTAGGAAAAGAAGATAATTCCCTTTCTTCGTGTAGGAAAAGATTTCTAATTTTGTTAATAAAAAATTCGTTATTCTTCGTTTGCAAAGTTTTCAAATTCATTTCTTCCTTCCTTTTCTCAAAAGTTACTTGCAAATTTATTTCTTCACATCCAGTACCAGCGGGAATCATTCCACCAATAATTACATTTTCTTTTAAACCCCTCAACCAATCGATTCGACCTCGGATAGCAGCCCCGGCTAATACTCGGGTAGTCTCTCTGAAACTTGCTTCTGAAATAAAACTCTTAGTATTAAGAGATGCTTTTGTTATTCCTAATAGTATTGGTCTATAATAGATTTTTTTCCCCGAAGCAGAATTCACTCTTTGTGCTCGTGAAAGTTCAATTAATTCTCCGGGTGAAAAAACACTAGCCGTTCCATCTTCTAAAGTAATTATTTTTGATGTCATCTGTCGCACAATAATTTCTATATACTTATCAGATATTTGTACTCCATGGGATCGATAAATTTTTTGAATTTGATTAACCAGATTTATTTGACTCTGCTCCAGACTTATCCTAGCACTAAGGGAAAAACCCCAGGAATTTCCAAAAATCCATGTTATATCTTTCCTCCAGTCTCTATAACTATTTTTGAAATCTATGGATACTGGAGTAACTAGACGGGATTCCAACAATCGTTCAATCTTAATAAGATCCTGAGTAATATCCCCATATTTCAATTTTTCATGAAATAAGGTTAATAATGTAGTTCCCCCCGGAATAGGTTCTCCGCAATTAGTATGAATAATTCCTCCTTCACTGACCAAATAAGACTTAGTTAATCTAAGTACTAAATATTCCGTATGAATGGCTACAATTTGACGAGATTGAGAAAATTGTTCATCTATTAGTAAGGACCCCTTACAAATCAATTGTCCAAGATTAACTAATGAAAATGGATTTTTGCACGGGGAAAATGAAGATAGAAAACAACGATTTAGTAAATTATAAATAATATTCTTGCACAGAATCAAATGATACATTTTATTCTTTTCATCCAAGAAATACCAATGAGGTAGTTGAGAAGTTTTCTTTGAATTGTCAATAGAGTAATATTCATTTGATAAAGTTCCATTGAGAGTTACCCAATGAGAAAAAGACGAAATTTTAGTGATACTAAGCAAATTCCCCAAAAGACCTAATTTCTTCGACAGAGTTATTTGTATAAGATTCTCCTGAAAAGTTTCTTGGGCTGATAAAGCAGAATTTGCAGTAACTTTTTTCACCAATTCAGATTTTTTACCTTTCTTACTCCTACTCTTATTCGAAGATTTTAAAAACTTTGTTGAATTACCATAATTTTTTGAAGAAACACCGGTCTCTAAATAAATAATTTCCTTATTTTCTTCTAACAAATCAGAATATATATTAGAATATTTCATACCAGTCAATGAAGAGCTATGATTTAAATCATAATTTAAATCATTGGCGGACAAAATAAGAAAAGATGTATCTTCTTGATTTTCATACAAAGAATGAATAGTACCTTTGTGTTGACTGAATAAATAATTTTCATTATTTGAAAATAGGTTGGTGTAATGAACTTTGTTACTAAAAATATATTTTAAATCCGCCGTATCCTCATCACTTCCATCATCTAAGGGAGACTTATTCAAATTTAATTGAAGAAAATATTTGAAGGTTTTACTAATTCTTATTCCAATGAGAGAAATAGAAACTTCTTTTTGGAAAGATTCTTCTTTTTCCCAATCCAATAATAAACGGGTTTGAACTAATTGAATATTTGTGTTACCGGTGGTTCGAACTTCTTCACCATCTTCATAAAAAATATATTTAACAGTTCCAACTTTTAAAGTCTTTTGTTCTCTTAGTAACTCTCGATGAAAGAATGTTGTTGATAATTTTGATTCACTAGTTATTGTATATTCTACTGCTGGTCTTACCAAAGCAAAAGGTCTTTCTTCCTTTCTTTCCTTCTTTTCCTTCATTTGCTTTACCCCCCTCATCATCCCCTTCTTCATAATATTCTTAACATTTCTTCCCTTTATTTGTTTTATCTGCTTTACCTCCCCAATTCTGCTCCTCTGCCTCTTCCCCTTCAATTGCTTCATCTGCTTCATCTGCTTCATCTGCTTCACTTGCTTCACCTGCTTCATCCGCTTCATCTGCTTCACCTGCTTCTCTCCTCCCAATTGCTTCATCTGCTTCATCTGCTTCATTTGCTTCATCTTCCTATCGTAACCCCTTACCCTCATCATTTCCTTCTTTTTCTTATGGGGTTGGACCCACTGGAGGTAAGTCCACCCATTGGATTTGAATCTATCAAAAAGTTTTTTTCCTGGTGGTACCAAAACGTCTTTCAGTTTAGATAAATTTCTCTTTTCTCCCAGATAAATTATATTTCCAGGCAAAATCCTTATTTCAATTAGTTCCTTTGCTATTTTCCGTACCTCGACCAATCCATTCACTTGGCTATAAATATTTGAAGTTATTCGTGCACCCACTCGAATAATATCATTGTTTTTTACTGAGATGGAGGATAAACTTGTATGTACGGTATGTACTTCTTCTGGAATTACAAAAAAATTACCCTTTCCAATTATCTTATGCCCCTTAATCACTTTTTCCGTTTCTTCATCCTTAACAATTTGGTTTCCCTTGCTAGTCGACCCGACTCTTATTGTACCATATTTAATAATTCCCGAAACTTTGGTTATGTATTTAGGATCATCTGAAAAGGCCAAAATTTCATTATTTTGTGAAACTTCACCTTCGGGTACCCCAGATACAAATTCAAGAGTAAAATTTTGTTTATAGTATGTGCTTGTATTTCGTCCCAATGATAAGGAAATCCTATCTTCTCCTCTTACGCCGCTTCTTTCTCTCGTTATGGAACCATGCAGAATGAAGGTGGAATAGTCCCAATTTTTATTTTCAAATATGCCATGGTTATGATCAAACTCTGAATGATCGAAAGTTTGTTCGTCTTCCTCTAAAGAAGAATCAAATGATTCAAATTCTGTCTGATCTTCTTCTAAAGAAGAATCAAATGATTCAAATTCTGTCTGATCTTCTTCTAAAGAAGAATCAAATGATTCAAATTCTGTCTGATCTTCTTCTAAAGAAGAATCAAATGATTCAAATTCTGTCTGATCTTCTTCTAAAGAAGAATCGAGAAGTAATTCAATTTTTTTGGCCAAAGGATATTGAGCATTAATTTGATCCCCATCTTTGTAGAGTAAGAATTGTATCCCGCTCAAATTGTAGTATTGTCCCGATAAGATCCATATCAAACTTTTTTTAACTGATAAATTAATACTATTAACTAAATATTTAGCTAAATATGATGGCGTGGACTTGGGTTTGTTGTGAATCAGCGTTGCACCACAGTGCATTTCCCCATCTAGTTCAGAATAAATAATTTTTTCTATTTTTTCTTTAATCGGAAATATCGTAGTAGGAACTTCTGCAATAACTTGTTTTGATTCTACGCATTCACTGTTCTGAACTAAAATCAAACTTTGCGATGGAATAATCAAATCAAAAATTTCATTTTTATTCTGAATAGTGACGGGTAAATCGTTATCGCAAACCCAAGCAGGATATCCAAATTTGGTGCGTGTAGGATAAACCAGATTAACATCGAATTTGAAAATTCCAGTTAAAGGAGTTCGTACATACTGTGCAATAGTACCAGTGTATACTCCACCAGTATGAAAAGTTCTTAATGTTAGTTGAGTTCCCGGTTCCCCAATAGATTGACCCGCAATAATACCTACAGCTTCTCCTAATTCTACTAGGTAACCATGGGTAGGATTCCAACCGAAACATAATTGGCAAATCCAGAATATACTTTTGCAAGTCAAAGGAGATCGTATTAATATTGGTTGTGTTTGAAAAGCTATTAATTGATTGACAAGTTCAGCCCCAATATCCTGATTACGTGTAGCAATACATCTTGCATCTACATATACATTATCTGCTAAAACACGACCAATAAGTCCTGGTCCTGGTTGAACAAAAGTTTCTACTTCTTCATTTTCTACTTCTTCCTCATCTTCCATTTCTTCCTCATTTTCCATTTCTTCATCTTTAATTGGATCTACCAAAATACCTTGAATAGTCCCACAATCTTTTTTACGTACTACGATGTGTTGAACTACTTCAACTAGTCTACGCGTAAGGTACCCAGCATCTGCTGTTCTTATCGCAGTATCTACAACTCCTTTGCGAGCGCCATAACAGGGTATTATATATTCTACTACAGACAATCCTTCACGAAAATTATTTCGAATCGGTAAATCAACGATTTCTCCTTGAGAATTTGACATTAATCCCCTCATACCAACTAATTGGTGAACTTGGGATATACTTCCTCGAGCTCCCGAAAAACACATCATATGTACTGGGTTCAGAGGATCAGTTACTCTAAAACTAGGAGTCATTTCTTGTTTCAAGAACTCACTCGTAGTATACCATGTTTCAACTAATTGACGTAATTTTTCTACTGTATCCAAACGTCCATAAGTAAATTCTTTCTCTTCATAATAATTTTCATGTTCTGCATCTTGTATAAGCCATTGTTTAGAAGGTGTTGTTAAAAGATCGTCAATGCTTAATGAAATAGATTCATAAGTAGCTTGTTTAAAACCTACAGTCTTGAATTGATCTAAGATATGTGCTGTATATACCACTCCGAAGTGGGTTATTAATCTGCTAATAAATCGTTTCATAGCAGTTTTATCCATCATTTTATTATAGAAGAGCAATTTACTAAGTTCCGTCGTCGTAAAAAAAACCCCTTTTTTTTATCATTGTAAGTGGGATTCGCTACCGATAAATATTCTTAAACTTTGTTAAGATAAATTCCCAATTACAAATTTTTATAAGCAAATTTTCAATAACAAATGTATCTCAAAATCAATGGTGTTCTATCCTAAAAAGGAGTAATTTTTGAAAAGCCTTGCAAGGCAGCTTCTATTTGTTGATCAAAAATGGTACGACCAGCAGTTGTACAAATGTATATACTAAGTTTTTTTTCTTCCCTATCTTTTCTGATTTGGAAATGTTCATATATTCGGTGAGAATTACCTAGAGGATCGTACTGAATCTCAATAGGTTCTTCCTGATCTTTGGAATTTAATATGCGTAAATTATCACTCACTGGCCAGCGAAGCCATAAAAAACTGTGTAAGTTAATTAGTTTCTGTGATTTTGCCCTAAGTGCATCATCATAACTATAAAAATAAGGTATTTGACGAAGAGAAGGGGATAGATTATATCTATTTCCGTAAATACCCCTATTAACTTCAATTGTTAGTGGATAAAGTCCGAGAAGCATATCCTGACTTGGTACACAAATAGGGTCCCCTGTAGCTGGAGATAAAAGATTGGTTTGAGAAAGCATGAGTAAACTGGCTTCTGCTTGAGCTTCCAAAGATAAAGGTAGATGTACAGCCATTTGATCTCCATCGAAGTCTGCATTGAACCCTGCACAAACCAATGGATGTAAACGGATGGCGCGCCCATCTGCCAAAATCGGTTCAAATGCTTGTATACCTAATCTGTGCAATGTAGGTGCTCGATTCAATAGTATGGGATGCCCATACATAACCTCTTGAAGTATTTTCCACAGAAAAGGCAATTTATTCTGGATCATCAATTTAGCAGCCCTCACGCTAGGAACAAGATTTCGTTCGATCAAATTGCGAATCATAAAAGGTTGAAAGAGCTCCATGGCTATCTCCTGGGGTAATCCGCATTGATGTAATGGAAGGGAAGGACCTACCACAATAACGGAACGAGCTGAATAATCAACTCGTTTTCCAAGTAAATTTTCACGAAATCTTCCTTCTTTGCCTTGAATTATATCCGAAAAAGATTTTAAAAGTCTTCCATTCAAATCTGTCATGGGTTCTTTACACATGCTATTATCAAAAAGTGAATCTACAGCTTCTTGAACCAATTTTTTCTGACAAACTATTACACCCTCCGGTGTAAATGTTCTTTTTTCCAGAAAATCAATAAGACCATTATTTCGAAAGATTATTCTTCGATAAAGTTCATTTATATCCGAACTAATTATTTCACCATCGTTTAATCGAATCATAGGTCTCAATTCGGGAGGAAGAACTGGTAATATTGATAGAACCATCCACTCTGGATTTGTTTTTGTTTGAATGAAAAATTTAATTAATTTGAAACGTCTAACCAAAAAATCTTTTCTTCTTTTGATTAGAAGGTCCTCTAAAATATCTCCAGTTGGTTTTTTGTTCACAAAAAATTTCCATTCTCTATGTATACCATCCTTAATATCTTTCAGCTTTAGATTCGCCAATAGTTTCTGGATAGCATCCCCCCCAGTAGCCATTTCCCTACCCATGAATTCATTAAATTCTGGGGAATAAGAGAAAGAATAAAAAAAGCAAGGAATGATTTCGTTCCAAAATTCATCTTCTTCATCATATTCGAATGAACTAGGTTTTAATCCGAATAAAGTGGGTTTGTTAGTGACAGGCCCAGCAAAAAAATGATTGGGATAGGTTATTACCCAGAATTTCCCCCCCCCAGAATCGGACATGAAAGTTTTCTTTCATCCGGCTCAAGTAGCTGTAAAACAACCTTGAAAATTCATTATTTTTTAGACATTCTGGGTTGTCTTCCCCTGGCTAGTAATGAATAGCTACTCATTACTCAAGTTATATTTAGTTTAAACTAATCCATGTTTTATTACATTACATTAAATTCGTTATTTAATATTTATGAGTAGTCTTATCTCCCACGAGTGATATATCTTTTTGCAAAGGTACCTTCCGATTAATGAAACCGAAACTCATAAGGTTTTTTCTCGTTTGTATTCTGATTTATCTTACCTGATCCTTTAGGTTTTTGCTCCACTCCGATGGTTACAATGCTATTCATTTAAAGTATATATGCGATGGATATACTTTATAGCCGTATATTTTGCTTATCAAAAATATTATTTTCTTTACCTAATTATACTTATTTGGCGGATAAGAAAAACATTTTTTTTTTCCTAACGAAGTCTAATCGACTCATAACATAGTATAATTGAGTATACACATGTTACAAAAACCCTAGATAAATTCTCTTAGCATTTATTATAATTGCTTACTAATGACTCTGGGCTTCGTGCCACTCTTTCCGAGAGACGTGTCAGAGCTAGAGGCATCTATATGAAAAATGAGATGGGATTACAGTTCTTACTTCAATCCATATAATCAGAACCTGAAATCGAGTCACACATCGCAGTATGCTAGGTTTTCCAATTCCTGAAGAGGTTTGGATAAAATAGTTGCAATATAACTAGGAATGTTTCTTAAATACCATACATGAGTTACTGCACATGCTAATCTAATATACCCCATTCGATATCTTCGAACTCGAGATTCTACAAATTCTACTCCGCATTCTTTACAAAAATTTGAGTCTTCTTCTTCTTCTTCATCCTCAACCTGCTTTTTGTATTTCCCACAAGCACATACTCCAGTTTGAATGGGTCCAAATATCTTTTCAGAAAATATTCCATCTTTTTCTGGTCTATTATCGCCAAAAGAAAAAGTGTCAGGTTGAGTTACCTCTCCAACTATTTCTCCAGTAGGTAGAACCCTTTCTGCCCAGGCGCGAATCTGTTCAGGAGAAGCCAATCCAATGCGAAAAAATTGATGTTTATTCTTCATGTTAAATCCCCCATGTTAAACCATAAATTTTAGGTTTCCCCCATTACTTATATAGTATCACAATTCTTTATAATCTATTATTAAATCTTTTTTCACAACAGCATGATCTAAATTAAGGGCTAAGCATCGCAATTCTCTAGCGAGCAATCGAAAAGATTCTGGAGTAGTTTCAGGTTTATCCACCGGCTCTCCAGCTACAATGTTATTAATTATTTTTTGACGGGCTTGAATATGATCAGACTTAATGGTAAGCATTTCTTGCAAAATGTAAGAAGCGCCAAAACCTTCTAAAGCCCAAACTTCCATCTCTCCCACTCGCTGTCCTCCCATTCTGGATCTTCCTTTAAGGGGTTGTTGGGTAACAAGCGAGTAAGGTCCACTGGAGCGTGCATGAATTTTATCATCAACTTGATGAATCAATTTTAACATATAAGCCTTTCCTATTGTAATAGGTTGTTGAAAGATTTCTCCTGTTCTTCCATCAATTAAGAGGCTTTTACCAGGATTATCAAGTTCGAATAACCATGGATTAGTTGTTTGTTCACCAGCCTTATTAAGTTCAGAAAATACTAGCTTTCTCGAAGCTTCTCGTTCATATCTCTCATCAAAAGGTATTACTCTGTAATGTCTTTTTAAAAAGCCTCCTGCTAGGCCAAGCAAACATTCGAAGATTTGTCCTACATTCATTCGTGAAGGCACCCCTAAAGGACTTAGTATCATCTCGATAGGTGTTCCATCCTGCAAATAAGGCATATCTTCTCTGGGTAAAATTTTTGGAATAATACCCTTATTACCATGTCTTCCAGCCACTTTATCACCCACTTTTATTTCTCGCTTCTGCAAAATATATACATAGATAAAATTTCTATACTGATTATCGTCTTCCGGATAAACCGATCTGACATCAATAACTTGACCTTTCCCACCTGGAGGTACTTTCAGACATGTTTCCCTCGTAGCAGTTATGTCAATACCAAATATAGCTTGTAGTAAATTTCCTTCCGGAATTTTCAATGATTCTTCCGGATCTCGAGGTGTTAGTTTACCCACAGTAACATCCCCTGTTTCTACCCAAGATCCTGGTAATACGAGGCCATTCTCATCTGAATGACGAAGGAAATAATCATCCAAATGAGGTATTTCTCTAGTAAGTATTTCGGGACCATTAAGTGTTATACGAGCTTCAACTTCATATTTTTCAATATGAATGGATGTAAAAACATTTTCATATATTAGGCACTCATTTATAAGTACTGCGTCTTCAAAATTGTATCCTTCCCATGGCATATATGCGACTAATATATTTTTTCCCGAAGCCGGTTCTCCTCCTTCCGTAGCTGCCCCATCCGCTAAAATTTGTCCTTCCTTTAGGTATTCACCCAAATTAACCCGAGGTTTTTGGTGCATACAAGTATTGTTATTAGAACGTTGATACGTAATCAATTTTGTGTTTATCGTCCCCCCACCATTAACCAAGAAAGTTATTTCTTTACCATCAACATAATCAACTTTTCCGCCTTGTTCAGCTATAACTACACTTCCTGAATCTGAGGCTGCTTGACCTTCCAATCCTGTTCCTACGATGCACCTCTCTGGTTCAAAAAGTGGAACAGCCTGACGTTGCATATTAGAACCCATTAAAGCACGATTTGCGTCGTTGTGTTCAAAAGAGGGAATGGGGCAAACTCCAACAGAAAAATAGTGTAAAGGTGATATAATTCGTAATTTTATTCGATCCCATGAAGTGGTCAAAAATTCTTGCTGTAATTGAGCCACAGTAAATATTTCTTTATTTTCATCTTCCTCAGGAGATACTGCTAAACAAGCTTCTGTAGCTATTCGAAAGTATTCTTCTGCTGAAACATCAGCCATATCTTGATTCTGCTCTTCAAACAATACTTCATCATATTCTTTGTGGAGAGTACTTTGCAGAAATCCCCAATGATCAATACTTGCATAGATAGCCATTGATGAAATAAGTCCAGCATTCATGCCTTCGGATGTTTCAATAGGGCAAATACGCCCATAAATACTAGGATGAATATCTCGTGCCTTTATACTGGCAATTCGTTTTGTTAATCCTCCAGGGCCCAAAGAACTGAATCTTCGTTTATGAATTACTTGCGTCAATGGATTAGTCTGATCCAAGAATTGCGACAGGGGATACGAACCAAAAAATTCTTTAAAAGTTCTTAATAATGGATCCGAAGTTACTAAACTTCCAATAGTTGGTACACGCTTACGCCGAGTTAACCTGTTTATTCTTCTATGCACTAAATCTCCCAGACGTTCTAATGCTAATTTAAATCGATTCTGTAAGAAATCTGCTACAGAACGAATACGCTTATTTTTAAGGTGATCCACATCATCAAAGGTACCCACTCCAATTCGAAGTTTGATTGAATAATCTATAGCAGCTAACACATCTTTTGGTAATAAAAAAATTTCATCTTTAGGTACATTAAGATTAAGTTTTTTGTTAATATTAAATCTACCTATTCTTCCTAGTTCAAATTTTGGTTCAAAAAATTCTTTTTTTAATTCTTCAAAAATATCATAAGATTCCACATCTTCTTCATCTGTTGTACCAAATATTTGTTCATAAAGTTCTGATACGGCATTTTCTTTCCATTCAATATTTTCTTCATCCTTTGCTTCCCGAATAATATCGCTCATGACTTCGGGATAATGAACAGTGTCTAATATTTTTTCCTCATTCAGGCCCATAGCCAATAATAAAAGTAAAATAGAAACTTTATGTTTCTTGTCTATACGAAACCATATCCTATTATTTGCATCAAGTTCTAATTGTAATCTTTCCCCCCAATTTGAAATTATAGTTGCAGTATATGTAGTAATTTCCCCCGAGTCTGGATCTTTTTCCGATTTATAATAAATACCGGGACTTCGTAACATTTGATTAATGATAACTCTAGCAATTCCATTTATTACAAAAGTACCTTGGGAACTCATTAAAGGAATATTTCCAATAAATACAGTTTGTTCTTTTACTTTTCCCTTCTTTCTTTGAGTCAATCGAGCCGGTACATACGATTTGCAAGAATTTGTAATAATTGATTCATATAGTGAATCCCCTTCTTTTACTGAAGGTTCCAATAAGTAGTATTTCTCACCAAATAATTGAAATTCAAATTCTTGATCCGTATCCTCAATTTTTGGAAAATTATCCAGTTCCTCCATTATTCCCTGATTAATAAAACGATGAAATGCTTCTAATTGTATTTTTCGAAAATCGGGAAGTACATATATATCCTCATTTTGTTCTAAATCTATTTTCATCTTTATACACCGGCTACGGTATCTTTAACTAAACATTCATTCATTAAACGTTTGTATTTTTATTTTCTCCCACTTTGAAAGGAAAAGATATTTAATAACTGACAAGATTATCAACTTAATATTTTATTGTATACTCACCAATATATAAGACAAATTACTTACTATTCTATTGTATATTTATATTCAACAATATATACAATACAAATTACTACTGTATCATATATGTATATTTTCCGATATGGAAGGACCATTGTCCTCCTCGTAGTACCATAAATACGAGGTGTAAAAACTTGATTAAACCATTATTTTATTATATAATAATTTATATATGTATTGCAAAATATTTAAATTCGGATTTCAGTTTTATATAGTTCAATCATTACTTGTAGGCGGCATGGCCAAGCGGTAAGGCAGAGGACTGCAAATTCTCCATCCCCGGTTCAAATCCGGGTGTCGCCTATTAAAAGTTTGGGTTGGTTTTCACGCTAATCAAAAATATAAATCGGGTTGGCTATCCTACGAAAGTATTATCTCCAAATACAAAATGTGCTGCTCTATACTATAGCCTATTACGCTGTTTGTATTCTAATTTATAATTTCCTTTGGATAGACAACCCTACATTAAGGATAATTAAAATTTTGAATAAAAGCAAGTAGTTTTTTTATTTGTTTATCGTACCGGTAACCCTTAACAAAATTTTTTTAGATTGCAATTCCTCAAATTTATGAATTACTATCTTTTTTTCTCAATCCAGTCCCGTTTACACTTGGTAGTATCGGGGGTTCCTCATACTACGAATAATTGACTTAAATATAATATATTTATCTACATTTCCATATCGGGAGTGTATGATACACATGTATTCATACAAAGTATTATATATATATATAAATGTATATACATTTTATCAACCTGTTCCAAGAATAATAAGGAGGATTTACGTGGACATAGTCAATATTGCTTGGGCTGCTTTGATGGTAGTTTCTACATTTTCTCTTACACTTGTAGTCTGGGGGAGGAGTGGACTGTAATTCCCACTCCTAATAAATCAATTAGTTAAATCATTGAATGATTTAACTAATTGATTTTCTTGATGGAAAGTATTCTTATAATTCAATTTGCTTCTCACGCTTATTCCCCTTTTCGTAAGGAATATGTATGGTATAATAAATTCTTTCCCATTTTTTGCAAGGAATTCTGCTTCTCATTCTCGATTCAAAGTTTTTATAGATCAATCTATTCCCAAAGTCAAAAAGTTTTTTTCTCTTCTGAGATGAGTAGTCTCTATTCCCAGAAGATAATCTGGTTACATTGCTTCCAACACTACGTAAATATAGACTTTCTGCAATGGAAGAGATAGCAGTTCCACTTAAAAGCATTTGAGATAGTAGAAGAATGGGATCCAAACGCCAACCCTGAAAAATGGGAATTCCTCCGCATGATAATCCGATGGAAGAAAAGAAAAAATCATAATATTGGGATAGGTTGGTCCCACCACGTGCTGAGTCCACCCCCCCGAAAAACCATATATGATATTTTTATTTCTTTATGGCTTAAGCAAAAAAAAATGATGTAATAACATATTTTTCACCCTGAATTCAAGTGAGTTTTCGAATAACTTCCCGAATTGTCTTTGACCCAATCAAGAAAATTTACTTATTTATTTATCCACCCATCTATTTATTTAATCTTACCCAAAAGATTGGATTTATCTTATATGTACCTCCCACATTTCTTTGTAGAAAAAAAAATTATTAGGCTCTTCACCATTAGGCTCATGGTACACTCCGTTGGTTCCATTGCTTCCCTCTCCTCCAGAGTGGGGAAGGAAACCCCAAGAATACATAGTAAAAAAAGGAAGTTTTTTATTCCTTCCTTTTCCTATTCCTTCCTATTGATTGAACGATTCTCATAGAATAAAATTTGAGTGAAATATGTTTTCGGAGTAACTTAATAAATTAATTTATGTTAGCCATAGATTTATCCATTTCTTCCTTATGGAGAATAAAAAATTGATCCTTTTCAAGTTTCATATTAATCATTTTTAGTTAATACGTTGAGGTTTTTATCCATCGGAGAACTTACTCTAGGTACATTCAAAATCACACCTCTAGATACATTGGGTTCCCTTTTTCCAAGGGCGTATAAAGTTATACCCACCGATATTAGTCCTATTCCTACCGAAGTACTAGGACCTAGTTCCATATAAATCATATTATGATATGGAAAGCATATGATAAAAGACGATATTCAGTAGAATATACTGTTGGTATAATACCAGTCTGTTCAATATAATTTTACATTATCCCGTTATAATAAATTAGGTAAAATTATTTTATCATTGTTTCTTTCTTCCTTCTCTCCCATTCAACACAAGTAAATGCTCAATTTAATTTTTAATAATTAATTGTTTTGACTAGCTGTTTGTACGTAAAGGATGAGTGAAAAAGCAGTAGGAATTAAAATGAACAGTGCAGTAGCAATGAATGCAAGGATATTTACTTCCATATTATTATTATTATTATTATTATTATTATTATTATCATTATTATCATCATTATCATTATTATACCATTCTTCCCTGCTCATAGGAAGAACTAGTAAATTCATTTAATAAAGATGACAATTTTTTTTCTAAAAATTCGTAATGAATAAATTGATTAAATCTTTTGAAATGTTGGGAATCCAATCAATTTATTCAATTGAATAATAAACCCAAGTTTTTTAAACCCTAAATTTGTTTGGATCCGGTTATCCTTCAGTATCAAATGAATAGTATAACACAAAATAAAATTTGATCTGTATAATCTTTATCCTGTAATGGGAGGAAGATCCTATTGTGGAAAAACACTAATTATAATTATAATTTTTTATTCAATGGTCCACCCCATTCGTGGAATTCTGATGCCCTGAAGAGGACTCGAACCTCCATGCTTTGTAGCACGAGATTTTGAATCTCGCGTGTCTACCATTTCACCATCAAGGCTTTCTAATACTATAATATTATTTTACTAGGGACAACAGATATATGAACTAATTATTTTGGCAGACTATTCAAAAAAAAATTTAAGATTAAAATAATGATTTGAATTTAATCCAATTGCTTCATTTACCTTATTCTACGATACATTGTATCTTATATAAATCTAAGGTAAGTTTAGTAATGTTAGTTTAATAAAATATGAAATGAGGTTTAATACAAATATAAATGAGTGATAGTCATAGGATTATATCATAATATAATCTGAATTTGAGTATTCTACTTGTTTTAATGCGAGGGAATGCTCCAATTTTTTATTCATTTGTATTTGATTCTACTCTCCACTAATTAAAAGAAGAGGAGCTTTGTAATCTTTATCCTATTATATTCCAATTGTACCCCTATATATATAAAATTTAACTATTTATCGTCTCATTCACGTTTAAACCTATTCTCATTGTTATACAAATTTATTACTTTCATTACCACCCCCCCCCCCGCTAAATCTTCTATTTAGCTTCTATTCAGCTTCTACTCAGCTTCCATTTAGCTTCCATTCAGCTTCTATTTAGAAGGTCCTACTATGTATTATGTTTCTTAGTTATGATGAATAAGGATTAGATGGATAATCTTCATAAACTTGAATGAATAGATAATCCTTATGAGTTTCATTAAGTTGGGTAAGTCCACAAACAAAAGAGAATGGTGTAATACCAGTGAAGTAATACCAATGGTATAATATAAAAAAAATAAATAATATATATATTTATTTATCATGGATGAAATGCAATAAAGCATTCCTCTGGGAGGGTATAAGTTGATGGACTTGGTGTTAAACAAATCTGAACAACTTAAGAATGGGAATAAATTTAATATTATTTTTAAATGAACTCATAATAAGTTGTTTCATCTTATTATAAGTCCATTCTCAGATTCTTCTACAGAATAAAAACCAATTTTTGAAGTTGATTGATAGATTTATTTATATTATAAGATTAATAAACTGCTAGTGAAACGACTTGAAAAAATAGAATTCTGAGCCATAGTAATGATTGGATTTACTGCTAATCCCAATACGGTAGATGCTATTACACATATCATCATACTAAGTTCAGTAACATTTTTTGATGTTAAAAAATATGAAGAATTTATATAATTTGTTATATAAGGAGTTACTTCCTCGTTTCGTTTAGTTACTAACAACTTAATAATTTTTAAATAGTAGTATATTGAAATGACACTTGTGAAGAGCCCTATTGAAACTAATGAATGTGGACCCGCTTGCCATCCGCACCAAAATAGGTAAAGTTTTCCAAAAAAACCTGATAGCGGGGGAACACCTCCTAGGGATAATAGACACGAGGCAAAACAAGAAGCCAGTAAAGGATCTTTTAGATATAATCCTGCATAATCTCGAATGTTATCCGTTCCCGTGCGCGAACTGAATAATATGATACAAGCGAAGGTTCCTAGATTCATAAAAATGTAGAACAGCATGTAAGTGACCACGCTTGTATATCCATTTGAGTTTCCAGCAATTATTCCAATCATAATATATCCAATTTGACTTATTGAAGAATATGCAAGCATACGTTTCATGCTTGTTTGAGTAATTGCAATAAAATTGCCTAGTATCATACTAGAAATAGCTAGTATTTCCAGAACTGAATGCCACTCGTTCGATGATAAGGGAAAAACAATATTGAAAATTCGAATAGCTAAAGCTGAAACTGCTACTTTTGAAACGACAGAAAGAAAAGCAACGACTGGAGTTGGTGAGTCAGAGTCGAAAAGGAGATTACTCATTCTTTCCTCTCATTCAAAACCGTGCATGAAACTTTTATCTCACACGGCTCCTGAGTAGTATAAATAGTAAAAAAAAATTATTTATTTTTTTTTATTACCCTCCTCGCGTATGCACAAAAAAATGTAATTTATGAATGCTAGATATAATTACAAATTCTCAACTTTTCGAGGAATCCCTTATCAGTGGTTCCTATAGTAAAATACTCACTTGTTAAAATTTCGGTTCGGGACGAACAAGAAAACCATCTAATTTTATTTGTTCTCAATAGCCACGAATTATTATCTTAGGGTGATCTTCCACTTGACGAATGCCCTTCTTGTACACCCGTAGTTTCTGAAGGATGAAAAACTACTTAGTAGCATCTGCATAAATTTTTTGAATTTTATACTTTTTTCCTCGTCAAAACTACCCGTAATAACTGACTTGCAAAAATTTTATTCAGAAAATATTAATTGCTTTTTACTTTGCTTTACCCGGGTTGTCTCGACAAAAGTATTACAAGAACCTTAGGTAAAAGTTATGTGTCAATCCGAGTTGGAATAACAGTTTTTTTATTTGACATGTCTAGAGATTCCTTTCATGCTTAAAATAAAAATAAAAATATTTATTTTTTTATAAGTCAAAAGAATTGTTGAACAAATCGCACTCCTTCATATACGTCGGGAGTCCATTGATGAAAAGGAACTAAAGAAAGCTTAAATCCAATTCCTACCATTGTGCATATAGGTGCAATCGAAGTTCCTGGAGAGTTATACATTTGTGTACTTATAAGTCCTTTCGCTATTTCTTGAAGTTGAGTTTGCCCCCCGGATAAACCATATAGCCAGGAAAAACCATAAGCCAAAATAGAAGAACTTGTTCCACCCATAAGTAAGTATTTCATAGTTGCTTCATTAGATCTTACATCCCTTTTTGTATATCCAGATAATAGATAAGAACATAGACTTAAGCATTCCAGAGACACAAAGATAGTTACTGGATCATTAGCACCACATAGAAACGTTGCTCCCAAGGTAGCTGTTAGTATGAATGACAAAAACTCTGTTATAGCCATTTCTGTACATTGAATATAATCCACGGATAAGGGAACACATAGTACTGAGCATAGTAGAATCAAAAATTGAAATATTTTGTTAAAAGTATTTATTTGGAAACTACCCATGAAGGTAATAATAGGTTCTTCTTCCCACTGAAAGAATAAAACTGTTATGCTTGTTACTAAACCTGAAAAGGGAATTATATATAACCAAGGCGTATCTTTTTTTCCATGGATTGAATCCACTATTAGAAGAATAACTAAACTAAGAATTAGAATACATTCGGGTAAAATACTATTTCCATATAGGATGTATAAATCAAAATCTAAATTCATAAAAAAGTGTGATTATCAACAAAGTATTGATCTTGTATATAATATGCCAAATAGGGGATATTCTTTTGTTTAAAATACAGTGATTCAACAAAAACTCAATATTTCAATTTTTTTTATTTTATCATGTCAAAAAAAATCAAATACTTTCTACAATAGTAGTATGAATTGAGTAAATAATCTGTCTATTCACTATGTAAGCCTCTCAAAAAAAATTAAAAAAAAGTGGGCTTACATAGTTTTTATTAGTTTTAATTAATCAATTTAGATTTGGAGATTAGCGAAGATGTGCAAAAGCTCTATTGGCTTCTGCCATTCTATGAGTTTCTTCCCTTTTACGTATAGCATTACCACTATTTTCGGCAGCATCCATTAATTCAGAACTTGATTTAGAAGCTATATTTCGACCCGGCCGTTTCCGGGATGCCTCTGATAACCAACGAATAGCAAGTGCTTTTCCTTGTGTAGATTCAATCTCAGTAGGGACTCGATAGGTAGATCCACCTACACGTCTAGTTTCTATTGTTACGTTAGGAGTTACTTGGCGTATTGCCTGGCGTAAAACGAATAGTGGATTATATTTGGTTTCCCGTCCAATATTCATCATGGCATTATAAGGAATTCGATAAGCCAATGATTTTTTTCCGTGTTTAAGAATACGGTTGACCAACATGTTAACTAATCTATTACGATAAATTGGATCAGCTTTTGTATCATCCCGGCGTGACATGATTGTAAAACAAAGTTTTGTAATTTTATTAAAAGCTATTAAAGATTAAGAATTTATTTTGGCTTTTTCACTCCGTATTGTAGGGTGGATCCCGCTGCTATTTGTGGATAAGAAGATCCCCCTCCAAACCGTACATACGATTTTTACCGAATACGGCTTTCCACTTCGTTATATACAATGAATTATAATTCATTCATATAATTCATTCATATAATAAAGCTTACTCACTTATAATTGATTGAGTATCCGTTTCCTCGATTCTATGCATTAGACTGCGATTGGAAATCCTGCATTCCATGTATCAGGACAAGAATATCCTTAGGTTTATAATAAAGAGTGTTCAATTAAAAAAAAATGAGTGATTCATTAAATCATTGCTGTTCCACCCCAACCCGTTCTAAAAAAGGTAAAGGTTTTCTAAATTTTTGACACAGACGAAGTCGGGAAAACTTCTCGAATAGTATAATATTAATAAACCTTAGACATATAATAAATTTTTAATAAATTCCATTATTTTCATTTTGTACTAGCTCGCTACAGTCCCTCGTAAAACTTTCGTTTTTTTTTAACGGGTTAGCTATATATTTTACATGTTCCCAGCAATTTGCATGGCATCATTAGTAGGAAAAATGATACAAGTCCTAGATAATGATATACAACGCACTAGAACGCCCTTGTTGACGATTCTTAACCCCTACAGCATCCAGGGTTCCCCGAACAATATGATATCTTACACCTGGTAAATCTTTAACCCTTCCTCCTCTTACTAATACTACTGAATGTTCTTGCGAATTATGGCCAATACCCGGTATATAAGCAGTAATTTCAAATCCAGAGGTTAATCGTACTCTAGCAACTTTTCGTAAAGCGGAGTTTGGTTTTTTGGGGGTCGTGGTGGAAAAGTCGACGAATAAGTTTCCTTTACTGTCACTCTACAAAACCGTACGTGAAATTTTAACTTCATACGGCTCCTCGTTCAATTCTTCAAATTAAATGAATTAATAAAATGAAATAATTTCTTTTAATATTTCTGTATAACCCTCATGTACAACAGAAATAATTCTTGTGTTGTGGAGTTAAAAACGAATTGAAATTTTTCTATAAGTTGTTTATTTTATTGGGTAGAAAAAAATGTATAAAAGAATTGTATTTTGTATTAAATAATTGTATTTTTAGACTCGTTTGTAAATAAATTAGATTTTTGTTTGAACCCGATACAGATAAATCCTAATTTGGTCTAAATGAATAAGTTTTTTTACTCCCTGCTTCAAAGAGTTAATAAAATTCAATATTAACTTATTATTTTATGTTTAATACTTTACTATATGTAGTTTCAGATATTACTCCCTTCAATAACAAAGTTAATAGAATTGACGGGTTAATGTGAGCTTATCCATGCAGTTACGCACTATTCAAATAGGAATCAATTCTCATGAAAAATTTGGTTTGGCTTTCGTGCTTTGGTTGGTTGTCATGCGTCGTCCAAGATAATTTGATGACCCACGTTGGAGTAATATCTATATT